TATCGCTGTTTTATATAAAGATGTGGAGTTTTATTTACCTATATTTTTAGACTTTAGAGGTAGATTATATACACACAGCCCATTACTTAGTTATCAAGGAACTGATTTATCTCGATCTTTATTCCTGTTTGCCGAAGGGCATGCTTTAAATGAAGTAGGGCTTGAAGCTTTAGTTGCATATTTTGGAAATTTAGCCGGGTTTGACAAACTTTCCTGGGAGGAAAAACTAGTAAAATCAACGAAAAAATTCCATGAATTATTAGATTTAGGAATGCAAGATAAAACTAAATTTATACAAGAAATTGCTAAGTCTAAAGAACCTTGGCAATATCTGGCGGCTTTCTTTGCTTTATATAATTATAAACAAGATCCTACAACTATAATCCATCTACCTATTTTATATTTAGCAAGTTGTTCCGGGCTTCAACATTTATCCGCAATTACTAAAGAAGTTTCTTTAGCTAAAAATACTAATGTTATAGCGTTATCAGATAACCCAAGAGAAGATAAACCGGCTGATTTCTATTCTTTAGTTCTAAATAGAACCAATTTGAATTTATCTATAGATAAAAATGAAAACTTAAGAAATATTAAACTAGATAGAGCTGCAATTAAAAGATCTGTCATGACTGTTCCATATTATATAAGTCTAACGGGAATGGGAGACCAATTAATTGAAAATTTCAAAGTAATTTGGCAAGATAATGAGTCTAGAATTTTAGTCCCTGGTGAGTATACAATTAATAATACAGATATGGTAATAAGTTGGAAAGATATGGGGGTGCTGCAAAGGGAGCTATTAACCAAATTAGTATATAACACTATTAATTTAGAATTACCTTCTTTAAAAACCTTAAATAAATATTTAAGAGATTTAATAAAAATTATTACACATTTCAATCTACCTATAAGTTGGATAACACCGGCAGGTATGAAAATCAATTTATCTACTGTGAAATTAAATAAAGTTAGAACTAATTTATCCTTAGTAAAAAGTGGTAGAACAAAAATTACCCTTAATTTACCTACAAAAACATTGAATGTAAAAAGCATTGTAACTTCATTTATGCCAAATCTAGTTCATTCCTTGGATGCCTCAAATATTTATTTATTGGTAGAAGCCTTAGCCCATGATTATCAATCATTCCCTCTATATACAATCCACGACTGTTTCCAAAGGAGGCCAAATAATATGGGAGAATTAGAAGATAGAATTAAAACAGCTTTCATAAAAATGTATCTAGAAAAACCTTACCTATTGCAACTTGAGGAATTTATCTTGAAAGATTTAAGTAATATCAAAGGGCTAGAAATAGTAGATAATAAAATAATTGTGGAAGGCGTTGACAGTGGATTAATATTCCCTACAATCCCTAAAAACTTTTTAGTCAAAGAAAATGATTCATTGTTTGAAACTGGGTTAAGAGCGAGTCGATATTTCATTAGCTAATATTTAACTGGGATTAAGGGGATAGAGAATATTGAATATTTAATATTTCCTTTTCCGTGGAGTGAAAATGGGGATAAATCTCAATAAAGAGAAAGTGATTGAGTTGATCTAAAGCGAAAAGATAACGCCTTAATAAGGAGCTATATCGAAAGCGACTAAAATACAAGGTACAAATATAATAAATGCTACTGCAACAGGTAAAAGATTTAACCAGCAGAGTGAAATTAGCTGATCGTATCTTAGTCTAGGTAATGTTGCTCTTACCCATACAAATAAAAAGCATATTAAACATGTTTTAACTCCTAAAACTATTGATTGTAAATTAATAAATGTATCATTAACAAATAATTCTGGCGCGTTATACCCACCTAAGAATAATATTGATGTAATACATGAGAATAAGATAATTGAGCTATATTCACTTAAAAAGAAGAAAACGAAAATAATTGAACTGTGTTCAGTAAAGAAACCAGCTACCAGTTCAGATTCAGCCTCTTGAAGATCAAAAGGTGTTCGACTAGTTTCAGCTAATATAGATATGAAGTAAAAAATAAAAACAGGCAATAAAGGTACTACAAACCAAACAGATTGTTGACTTTCAATTATTGTTGTAAAATTAAATGAACCTGTCAATAAAATTACAATAAGAATAGCTGAACTTAATATTAATTCATAACTTATCATAGCTGCTGTAGATCTTAGAGATCCTAAAAACGCATATTTAGAGTTAGCAGATCAACCAGCAAATAATACACCATAAACTCCTAAAGAAGATAAAGCTAATGTATATAAAACACCTAATGAAAAATCCGAAAGACTTAAACCTTCTCCAAAAGGTATGATACCCCACAAATGCTTGTTGCCCAAACGGATGCGGCAGCAAAAGCAAAACTAGTAAGAAGTGTATATTAATGTTCCTATCAACAAGTAATAACCAAAAATGGTAATATATATCTGAAAAAGAACGGATAGTTAATAACGTTAAATAAGTATCTTAAATAACTAAAGAATAGCCTAATAGAATTTAGAGACCTAATTTGTCCAGTGCCGTACGGCTGGGGATGATGCGGTCGCTGGATGCGCCAGCACAGCAGCGGCAGCACAAAGCACAAGGAGCGCAAGTATAGCGTCGCATCGAAGATATAAAGTAAGGTTTAACTAATCCTATTAAGGTAGGGATTGATGATTTGTTAATTCGTATTCTATAGTAAATTTTGTTATTTGTTTTATTTTTTACCATGAATAACGCTGAGGATAAATGAAATTTAGTTTTTAATATAGAAATTAAATACAAAACATCTTCTTTGCAATAAGAATCAGTACATAAAATTAAATAACCTTTGGATTTATTAAATGAACCGTCGTCCATAATCCAATGGGCTAAAGAAACTGGAGTTAATCTACTGATAGTGTCTTTAGGTACAATTTTGATATTTTTATTTCCTTCTTTAACATAAAAATCTTCTACTGCCCAATTAAATAAAGCATATTTTAAAGTAGAAAAATATATAACAATATGTTCTGAATTAGTTAACTTATTTAACTTTCTGTTAATAAATTTAGGACCCGTTTTAACATAAGAATTAAAGATTGAATATAAATGATATATTAAATCCTTATTTACTGAAGACATATAAAATCGCAATCTCCCTGGACAACAAGGGATGCGGAGCGCAGTGTTTCCGGTTATATGACTTCGTTCTGCTGTTAAATCAGCTAACATAGATCCAAATATTACTTCTTTCTGAAATTCAGTAAGATCTCCCTGGACAACAAGGACGTGCACGCTATAGCAGCATCCTATAGGGCAGCTGTGGTGTTTTAGGTCCTTTGACCCGTTTATCTAACGTTACAGGAACAACTGAACTTAATAAAATAAAGCTTGTATAACATTCTATTCCTACTTTTAAGCAAGGAAAGATGGATGTGTAAATAAACACTAATAAACCCCACTAGTTTAATTTTGGACTTTATCTTTAATATTTGTTCTGTTGGCGATAATTGAGGTAATTATTTGACAATATTATTTAACGTAAAGTCTCTGAGGAATAAAATGTATAAATTATTTTTTACACGTTTCCTGCTGATTCACTCTTCGGTACAAACTTGAAAATTTTTACTCTACTCTTATCCGTTGTTCCTGCGGACAGAAGCTTTTTAAATTTGCTTTGTTGTGGACTCCTTTCCTTTCCGCTGGTCTGGTGTGCTATAGCCGAGTATTTAAGTTTTAGAGTATTTCAGCAAATAGTTAAATTTGAATTAAGCTGGGGTAGTTCAACCTAATAAACTAAAGATTAAAGTAGAAATTGGAGCTAAATAAAATAATACTTTATTAGATTGAGAAGGTACAACAGTTTCTTTAAGTATCAATTTTGCTGCATCAGCAACGGAACCTTAATGGGGCACCATTTCATTTCTATGGTTATTGACCTCGTGATTGCGCATAACTGTAATAATAGTAAGCTTTGAATGGTTTGCCTGTATCTATTTTTAATGCTAATGTTCTTGGTGAGATAGGCAGTGACTTAGCACAAGCAAATAGCAGAGAATACTTCGAAAAGGAGCTCCATTCACTCGTAAAATTAGTTGCTAAATATACAAAAACTTTAGTACCAGCTTTTTCAGCTGCAATATCTAAAGCTTTAATTCCAGGTCCTTTGCCATAGAAGGGATTATTCACTCCTTGTTTTGAATTACTTTTCCTGCGCTCGAAGATGCTGCGCAGAGTGATTTCAGAATCTGTTCTTGCGCTCCTTGCGCTGCCGCATCATCCTTGTAAGCATTGACTAATTTTGTTTACTGCTCGGGTTAATAACGATAAGGTGGACAACTTTCTACTACTCCCGTATCTGCCTCTGGCTATCGTTGAGTGTGCTATAGCCTTGAAAAGAAAGACCATCCAAATACTTTAAGAAATAGACCTAAGAAGTTATTTTGTTTAGGTCCGTTGTAATAATGATATTTGAATCTTTGCCCTAAGTCGACACATGCTCTGCAGAACCATAGTACAATAATAATCGGAATTGTAAAAACGTGATTTTATAAATACCACTAACTCCTTTCCAGGCTTTTCGGAAGGAAAGAATATTATTAGGTACATCACGACAAAGCTTCTCTGCAAATGGGCTTTATGTTTTTTAAACCGAAACCGTTCAATATGAGGCCAAGACATATATCGAATAATGTGTCGATACAGATTTCCTGGTTGTTTGCTAACAAGTAAGGTTTCTAAAACTCTACAAGATTTTAGAATCTAGAATCTAAATGCACAAGTTAGTAAAGAATAGAAAGGAGTAATAAACCTAATGCCACTCTCATTAAGACCAGATCATATCACCATACTCGGAAGTATGCAGAACGTGTGATCGTTGAAGGGAGTTGATCTCTTCCCTGCTGATTGTGCCTAAAAATTTAATTGTCACTCAACGAGTATATATTTTTAACTGACGTTTACCAGCACATAGTTTCTGTTTTCAATTATCTCTTGCAAGATAATGCCACTCGCTAGACAAATGGTTGAAGAATTCCATAATACCCCACTGAATTGGGACCGGTTCTTCGTTGGTGCGCAGCCAATTGTTTTCGTTCAATAATAGTCATAAAAGCGACTGAAAGTAAAACAGGTAATAAAACTAATAATACATCTATTAAATTTAGTAATATATTTATTATAGTTAATGTTAAATTATTATTAAGAATCATTGGTTTTAAATATATTTGTTTTTCAATTCATTTATTTTTATACATATTATTATGATAACATGTTATTAAATGAATCACAGTCCCGTACGGGGCAAATGACGTTGTTTTTATTTTAACCGTAGCTAAAGGTAGTTAAAGCCTACGGCTTTATCAATTAATATATAAGACAAATATATATAACTAGACTAATTATTAGCTATAATATTTTGTTTTATATTTCAATAATACACTGTGACTATATAATTAGAACTTTGGATGAAACTCTATTGATTTCACCTTCCTCTTCTGTTCAGTTTATCTTTATTCGGTGATACCCAATTACCCAATTCTTCGATCTCCAGGCAAAGTACATTTTCACTCCCTTTGGTCAAGTACTTGCCAACAAGCATTATTCGGCCTCTGGACTCCTGTACTCCCGTACGGATTTTGTGTGGAATATAGATAAGTAAAGGGGAAATGAGTAGGGTCGTCCTTGTTGTCCACGCATCCTATAGGGTGCTCGCGACCCTTTATGGCAGCAGCAGCGGTTCCACGATAATAATTCTCTTTTGGAGTCGAACCAAAATTGACACTTTAGAAGAATGATGTTTTACCCTTTAAACTAAGAGAATTTTTCTAATTCTAATACTAATAAGTTTATCTATACCTCTTTTATAGGTTTATTTAAGAATAAAGCAGTATACTAATTTATAATTTTATGTTTTTCTTATAGTCTTTGCTACGGGGCTGTACAGCGATATCCAATAATCGTACGGGCTGGGACTCTTAAGTAGTTTAATAACATTTATTAAATATCATTATACCGAAAAAAGGAATTGAACCTTTATTTTAGCGTCATGAATGCTATGTTTTAACCATTTAAACTATTTCAGCGATCCGGGTCATCCGCTTATCCGTTGTTCACAACGGCTGCTCTTAATGTGTAGAAACTAAACAATACTCTTTTATTTGAGGGATGCGGAGATGCGGAGCGCAAGCAAGGATGCGGAGCGCAAGAAGCCGGATCAAAGGCAAAAATAGCAAAGGAGCGCAAGACAAATAATCAAAATATCAGAGTGAGAGGATGATGCGGAAGCACAAGGAGCGCAGGGTGCTCTCCGCAGGCCTGATCTAAAGACCGCTACGGCCTATAATACCAAGAGAAAAGCACCATTCGAAGAAATCTTCATCACTTACTTTAATCTCTCCAGAGGGTGGATCAATAGGCTCTACATTTGTAGAATAAGATCGTCTTTTTTTTTGGCAGAGTTATCGTTACTAACAGTTGAGGCTCTTTTTTTTGATGTTGAATGGGGGTATTAAATTTGTTATTTTTATTGTCTAGAGAAATATCAATTAGTGTATTCTCAAATAGCCCTAATAATGGTACTATTATTAAAAACCAACTAAAGTAGAATGCGGTTGCAACTTGACCTATTTCCACATAAGGCGAATTAGGATGTTCCGCCCCGATTCATAATAGTATCATGAAATTAAAGACAAAGAACCAGAAGGCAACTTTCATCATAGGTCTGAATTGATTTCCTCGTATTCTAGAGATATCCACATAAGGAAGTATTAATAAAATTAATAATGATCCAAACATAGCTATAACTCCAATAGCTTTTGAAGGGATTGATCTCAATATTGCATAGAAGGGTAATAAATCAAAATATTTTTAATATTTAATACTTATTTACCTAGTTTATATAACATTTCTTTAATAAAATAAGGTTTTACTAAACTTCTTAAAGTTTCCATTGATTCTTTAAATATATAAATTCTTGGTTGATTATCTCTATTATAATGTATAGAACATTTAAGATTGAATTTATTTTCTAATGTAAATATAAGTTTTTCTATATTACTAAATGCATAAACACTTATATGTAATCCATCTCCTTGTCTACTTCCATCGTCCATTATTCAAAATGCTAAGCTTCTAGGAGTTAATATTTCATAAATATTATCTGGAATGATTTTTTCATTTAATACATAGAATAATTCTTTAAATTCATTAAAACAAGGTAATTGCATTGTTGTTTCACATATAGCTTGATATGTTTTTTTAGTTTGTTTTATTATCAATTTTTCTCTGCTTTGCTTTCCTATAGGGCTTGTGGTTTATAATCTTTAGTACAAAAACAAATAAACAAAACTAAATACATACTCAAAATATTCTTTATGCTTTACAGCTGTTTGTCCCGTGGAAAAAACTAATCTAGAATTAGCTGTTGGACTTCTTCTAGCTATATGTGAATCACCTAATAACATACCTACTAATATTTCTTTTATTACTTTAGGTATAGAAAATAAAGCTCTTTCTTTAGAAGATAATCTTTTTATACCTTTTGTTGATCTACTAGATAATAATGTTAAACAAGGTAAAATTAATACTTTCAAATTTTGATCATATTAAAAATTATCATAATATTTCTATTATGTTTGGAGTATATCTTTATTTTTAATCCTAAATTATAATTTTTAGTTAAAATATCTCACGTATAGTCTCTGTGGATTCTACTTATAATCATAAGATTATTTTGGTTTCCTGCTGATTGTCCATTGTTACACCCTTAAGATTATTACATTTGTTTTTATTAAATGTACTTAAGACTTTAGAAGTTCCCAGCATACAGTGAGATTAAATGACATCTTTACCTTTATCATTCAGGAACAATTGAAGCAGGAGTTTGCATTGGATTAGCTATGACTCAGTTGTCGGAGTGCATTTAATAAATACATTTAGACGAAATAAAAAAACAAGAATAAACTAAAAGACTTTTATTATTGGATACGTATATTGCATTTTGATGCTAGGATCGGCAAACCCAGATTTAATTGCTTTATAGATTGTTACATCAGAATAACCCAAGAAATCACACAAGCCCGTACATTGGAGTGACAGAAATGCTATAAAAATAGATTGGTTTAATTGAATTAGGTGATTCATTACTACTTAATTAAGATATAAGCTTGAGCGATCGAAATCACTTTTTTATCAGAGATTCTTCTAATTTCACCAACAGGCAAAAACTGCGTAATAAGGAGGAAGATTAAATATATCCTGACTTTTACTTTGCAAATGGGTAGCGGTAGAGGTAGCGGTAGATTTAGATTTATATGAAGCTAATCGTCCCCAATTCATTCTAGCCATTATTTGTGTATAATAAGCTTTGCCTGCTGCATGTAAGTGAAGCCCTCTAACCAGAATTTCAAGCCCTAAATTTCAATCTAAATAATCTAATTCTTTTTTAGCTAAAAATATTAAGCTTTTAAGAAAAGGTATAAAAACGTGATATAGAAAATGATTATTAGTTATTACTAAAGCCCACTCCGGTTTAGCATTCCCTTGAGCAGGTCTATAGCTAATACTACATCGTGGACAGATATGTGAAGATCTGGGTATTGAGGATTCGCTCCAAGGTCATCTATAAAGACTTTTATAGCCTCAAGTACAGGTTTTTGTACTTCAGTTAAGGCTAAAGTAAAGCTTGGATTTGAATTAACCCCTCTTTTCCCGTTCAAGCCAAGGCTAAATGAACCCTCAGCCTCTATGAAACCTAATAGTCAATAAGGATGATGCGGACGCGGCAGCATAAAGCGCAAGGAGCGCAAGTGATATTAATTTTATGGTCAGCAGGCAACGTAAAATCAGTTCTTTGTTTATTAAAGTTTGTTAACATACTTTGGATTAATCGAAGACCTTCAGGTCTAAGATGCCCTTTTTTTAAATAGATAAATCAAACTTAAACTAGATAATCTAGGTATTTTGTAGTATTAAGCGGAAAAGATTCAAAAATAGGAACAAGTAGCCTCTGGATGCTGAGCGCAAGTGAAATATATTATTAGTTCCTGTTATAGAATAAGTAGCATGCTGTACAGCCTTGTCCATCTTTAGCTATCCTAATAATAACAATTTTAATTTTCAGTACAAGTCCAAACGTATTTATTAAACGGGCTGTATCATATCCATTTTTTCTACTCTGCTATAGCCTTGTTTGCGCTCCGCATCCGTACGGCCGTGTGCTATAGCCTTGTTCTGGGTGTTTTTCCTCCACAATGGCTTATAAGCAAACAATTTATTTAGAATAGGAGTCAGAGAAAATGAATTAACGTGTACAGTCTCTGAGATAATTTTATCTGCTGATTAACCTCAGAATATAGATTTTTGCTTAAAAAAAGCACTATAAATTTGAAAGTTGTTCCAGCATATAACGTTATTAACTTCTAATTTATGAAGAGGCCAGTTGTCAAAAACGACCAAGTAGATTAGGGAAATAGAATATAATTATAGATAATACTAAGAAAAAGAAAAAGATTGTTACTAAGTCTTTAAATGTGAAATATGGGTGCATTGCATATCTATCTGAATTTGAACCTACACCGTTTGGATTGTTTGAACCGTGGGTATGAAGGGCTAGTAAATGTGCAACTGCTAAGGCTGCTAGTACAAATGGTAATAAGTAATGTAGTGAGAAAAATCGATTAAGTGTTGCATTATTTACGCTGAACCCTCCTCAGATTAACTCAACTAAATCTTGTCCAAATACAGGCACAGCAGATAATAAATTAGTAATTACTGTAGCCAAGTTTCTAAATTTAATTACTGATCTAATAATTTAAATCAGAACAATTAAAGCTTTGTGAACTCTTTCTTTCCTTTCCCTTGCCCTCCGGGTCCGTACGGCTAGGTATAGCATAGAAGACCCCTCTGGTTTCAAATAGCTGTATCATTTATACAAAGAAACAGAAAAAAAGAGTTGAAACTCCGACTGTACATTAAGCATCATTTCAGATACCCACCAGTGGACCAGTCTGTCGAGGTATTACACAATACCTACGGTCTTTAAATGGAATAATTTTATTGACCGTTTTCACTAGTATCGCCAAAACATCTTACTTTATTCTATTTGGTCTATAGACTAACCTCACTAAGCCGCCGGAGCAGCGGAGCGCTGATTCAGGTGTCCAGGGTATAAACCGTAGGGCAAGTACTTGACCCGTACGGGCGTGTTGATTAGTATAGAACATGTAAGATTTGACTATATAACTTTTTATAGATAACCATTTAATTTGTATTAGTTAAAAAACACCGGTCGATAAAGTGCTCCAAGCCCAAGTAGAAGACGAAGAGCGCTTGGTTATTTTAAGAGAAGAAAAGAGAAGAAAAGACCTTGCACAAAACAAAAAAAGCCTATAACTTGACCCGTACGGGTGCAAATCAATTGGAAATGTTTCATGGGTCAACCCTCCCGTAGTTGCGCATGCGTACTGGAGGATAAGGGTCGTAATACAAAATTCAATGGGGGTATAAAGGCTATATTTAGGGCAAAATAGCCTTTTTGCTATTGTTTTTTATTCGTTTTTTAAATTCAAGAGTATTATGTTTATTAATGTAAGCTAACCATTTAGTGTATTGTATTAATTTAAGTCCTAGTAATTTATTATGATTATAAAAACCAATTATAATTTTCAAGTCCTCTTTTGCACTGAAACTAATTCGATATACCATAATTTCTTCAGGATTAATAATATGATCGAAAGAGTCCGGCCCTTTAATAAAATAATGTATAGCTTTTATTATATGATAATCCTCGTGACCAGATTGTACAATTGAAAAATGGACAGTCCCTTTTTCTTTAATATGAAAACTACCTTCAGCAATTGTAAATCCAACTAATCAGTTATTATAATAAGGAAGTTTAACTAATTCGGTAAAGTGATATTGTTTATTTGTTTTTTCAAATAATTTATCAACTTCCTCTTGATTAAAATTTTCCCAATGTCTAATATGATTTTCTATAATATATTTAAATCTAAAATATTGTTTTCTTCTTTCATAAGTTAAAAACTCTATTTGATTTTTAACTAAAAAAGAATGAACAACTTGTATAGTCTCTGTTTTATAAATAAGCAATCTATATTGGTCTTTAGTTTTTTGATAATCAACATTTCCTATATTTAAGGCTGCAGATAAATAATCTAATAAAGGTTTATCTTTAGCTTGTAAATTGATACCAAGTCTAATTCTAATAGTTGCTTTAGGGACTCTGTTAGGATTCTTACAATACTGTTTTTGAGGGCCAATGTCAAAGTAACCGTCGCCGTCAATAATACCAACAAATTTCTCTAATAATATACCAAATTCTTTCTTCGTTAATTTAACGGTAGATTTAGATTTAGATTTATTTTGAGATTTTTTATTAGATTTATTTTTTTTAGGTTTCGATTCTTTGTTTTTAGCTGGTGTACTTGAATTGGGTTGAGGCGAAATAATAGGTATTAGCAAAAATGCTGTTTCAGTAATACCCCAAAGTGACATTTGCCCCATAGGTAAGACATACAAACTTACTTATTATTAGTAAAAACATATATAATAAGTTAGAATAATTTGAATTTTATTCTATTAATTAAATTAAATTAATTAAAAGTTTCGACTGTGCATTAAGCAGCATTTCAGCTACCCATTAGTGACCCAGTCTGTAGCGATTATTTATATAACCGACGATCTTAAACTTTTGGGTAGGGGCATCCAAAAATAAAGTTCTTTGACCGTTTTCACTAATATCGCCGAATAATCTTAAAGACTATTCTATATCCCTGTCGGGGTATACCACTTTAATTTTCTTTTTTCTATAAAAATTGCTTGCGCTCCGCTGCGACCCTTTATGGCAGCGACCGTGCGGCTTTGCAAATTAAATTATTACTCATGGGACTATAGTTTAATGTTTATAAAATATAATAAAGGATTTAAACATACGTAGTTACTATATATTTATAATAGATTTATCTTTTTGTGCTGCGCGCTGGCCTATAGGATGCCGCTTCGCACCAGGGGAAAGGAGCGTAATTCTTGTAACATAATCACTTATTATTAATTTTATTATATTTTAAAGTATTTCCTTTTTTAATTTCTATTTTAATTGCTATATCTATAAAAAGTATAACAGAAAAAACATATAAACAGTAAACACTTACATTAAACCATTTGGGGCTATATGTATAACCCAAAAAGGCGGTAAGCATCATTCCAATTAGTAGCACCACTCCAATAGACCAGACTAATATTCTAGGTGATTTATATGAACCGTAGTACAGATTTCTACCAATGTGGAAGTAAACAAATATGAAGAAGAAAGAAGCAACATTAGCGTGAGTATATCTAACTATCCAACCATTGCTTACGTCTCTCATAATATGCTCCACCGAATTGAAAGCCATCTCTACAGACGGTGTGTAATGCATCGCAAGTATAACACCTGTTAGTATTTGTAATACTAAACAAGTTCCTAGTAAAGAACCGAAATTCCATAAATATGAAATATTAGCCGGTTGAGGCGAATCAACTATGTAAGAATTTAGAAGTCTAAGTAAAACATGTGTTTTTAATATTCTCATTTGTTTTTAATCGTTTGTTCTTTTTCATTATTCTATTTTTGATTATTAATGATTAAATAGCAATATTTTATATATGTTTTTGTACAGTCTAGAGTATATTCGTGATTAACTACCCTTTATTATTAGAATTCACACTGTAACTATAACATTTAGTATAAGCCCAAGAAGAGTTGAACTCCTACTTATTCATTATCGATGAATCATTCTACCTTTAAATTATAGGCTTTTCCTCCGGGCCTATTTGACCCGATCCCGTGATCCCCTCCGGGCAGGCACTCTTAAGTCTAAGTAGCAACAAAAACAAAAATATATTGAAGACCATTATTATAATACCAGTCCTAATTTTTAACAATACTCTTTTACAAACAAGACAAGTTTTTAGGGAATTAGTTTGTTTTTTACTTAATACCTATGAAATGTATCTTCTCATAATACCATAGTCTTCGAAGGAAATTAAAAATTATATCAATAATCCGTACCCCTTGCCCCTTTATTCGTTGATCATCGTCTGCGCTCGCAGAGGGCTGCGGGATGCGGAGCGCAAAGGGGGGGCTGCGCACCTGTACAGGAGTAACGCCTATTGGTTGGTTTTGGTTTATTGAGGATCTGGTTTAATCATAAAAAAGACTAGAAACTAACAAATAAATCTCAGGTAGTCTTGTTTATCCTTTATTTTTACTCAATAAAATGAAATAATAGTAATAACTCTAGGCTCCTTAATGACCGAATTAAGAATCTGCTCTGACTCATAGAATGGGGGTAAAATGTTAAATTTATATTTAAGATTATGAGTATAGTAATAAGAAGGCAATCATTAGTGAGAACAGGGAGCAAAACCTATCAGTAATTCAAATGTTAAATTTCTTGCTTGAGGGTCCAGCGACTAATATTTTTGATTTACCGTAAATTTTGTAGTTAAAATATTTATGAATGTAGGGACCTACGATTTTTCTTAGCTCTACCATAGAATCTTTGTGAATTTGAATTCTATAATATACTTTGCCTTTTTCTTCTTCTGACTCTCTCACGAAAATACTACAATTTAATCCGAATTTTATTGTTAAGCAATTCACTAAATATGTAACTTCTATTAGGGTAAATGAATCAGTACATAAAGCAACACCACGCACCAGACCAGCGGAAAGGAAAGGAGGAATTTCTATGCGTACCGTCGCCTTCAATTCAAAAGGCCAAGACAATAGGGTCTAAGTAATGGAAGATATCTTGAGGCACTATTTTTACCCCATTAGGGTAAAACATTTCTCCTATTTTTGTAAAACAGGGGAACGATCTAGTTTGCATTTGTAAACCATAAAAGATTTTCCCATTTTTTTTTGCTTTAACTAAGGTAGGTATGAGGGAGAAATCACTTTACTAAAGGTACGTCTCGGACCGAAATTAAGCTAATTGGTTTATTACCCTTAAATTCTGTCTAAAACTGCTTATGGGTAAACACTTACTTACAGTGTGACCCTTTGAAATTCTTTTTGATGTTAAAACTATATGGTCATCGATTCTTTTACTTTACTTTATGAAACTTTTATATCAAAATAATATACTCATAGTTTTTACGGGGGCCCAAATGACTTGAACTCACGTCTGCTTCCTCAACAACTGTGCCGTACGGCCGGAACGTGGCTAATATCTTGAGTGGGTCTGATCAAATACTAATTTTGTTTTTTACTCTCATTCCTGTACAGGCCCAGGGCTTCTTATCTATATTCCCAGGCCTGGTGTGCGCGAAAGTATCATTTTTTAGAATTGAATTAGAAAAATCTATGTTCTGTCGCGTTTGCGGGCTTAAGGCATTATTAAGTATTAATTTGATTAGGGGGTCTGTTAAAATTAGTTTGAAGCTATCTAAATTTCTTTTTAATAATACTGCACTACTTAATCGGGAAATTGCATTAATTTCTTTAGAAGTTATATTACTGTAAACAGTAGGCAAGTATTTAACTCTATTTTGGAGTCTAAAAAAAGAACTTGACTTAGATTTTTGATTAGGGCTTGGAACAACAGAGCTTTTACCTAAATATTTATTTCCTGAGGCAACTAAGTTATTAATAGAGTTTTTAATATCCTTTTCATTCAGAATTGGAAAACCTAGACAACTTGTGCTAAGAACAAAAGGGTAATTTATATTTATGAACCCGCTAGATTGGTCAAGAAAAGGGATTAAGTTAAATAAGAGCAAAAATATACTTATAACTTTACCATTTAAATTCATATTTATCAAATTATTGTTGGTGCTTGCTATAGCATAGCTAAGGCACAAGAACCCATATCTATCTGCGAGTGCTATACAAGAAGAATCATTGTTATTTTTTTGACCCAAATTGTTAATTGGTTCTGCTTTAATATAGCTATCTACTATCCCATTATAACTCTCAATACCACCTAACGGAAAATCTTTTCTTGTTTTATTAAGTTCAAAAATTAATTCTTCTATAATTTGTGGTATAATCAAATAAAGAAATTTCATAACAAAAGCTAAATAATCAATGGTACTACCGAGCAATGGTGTCCATTAATAGAAAAGGATGGGGGTAAAGTTTTAAAATCATTTTAAAAATTATGAGTATAATAATAAGAAGGCAATCATTAGAGAGAACAACCCTGTGGCCTCTGCGAGAGCGAACAGAATTATTACCGATAGTGTATTTTACACTATCTTCATCATCTCACGACAATGCTTAGACTATGTCTTCATCCAAATGACTCACAATGGATGTAGGGTAATCGTGTCGGGATTATTGTTGGTATAACTCACCCATTAGTCGTTGAACGTTCCTACTCCACTTCTTCTGTTCTGGTGCCCCCTCCTTATCAACAACCCATGTTCCTTCTAATAACAAGCACGTTGACCGGACGGGAAACAAAAACCAAAGCTAAAACAAGATACCGAAGTAGAATTCGCTGCAAATTTTCTTAAATCGAATCGTTAAATAATTTAAGAAGTCTTTGCAATTCACCCTATTATCTTAAAAACATTACTGCTATTAAGGAGCCTTATTGACCCAAGATTGAATAACTAAATAGTTGACCTCTTATTTGAGGATTTCTAGCAGTTGAGGCTATTAGTGCAGAAAAGATTAAACCAATTCCACAGTATATTATCGATAGATAATTTAATCCTATCTTCATTGCCTCACGACAATGCTTAGACTATGTCATCATCCATTTTAGTACTGGATCCTAACTATGGACGTAGGGTTTCGTGTTGGGATTATTGTTGGTATGACTCACCCATTAGTCGTTGAACGGGTCTACTTCACTTAAAATTTAGATACCGAAGTAGAATTCGCTGCAAATTTTCTTAATTAAGTCCTTAAATTTGTTTTAAGATTAAGAAAGAAGTCCTTGCAATTTACCCTATTTTTTCTTTATAACATTACTGTTATTAAGGAGCCTATTTGACCCCAGCACCTATTAATCCTGAGCAAGCAAATCCTGCTCCAAGGTATTTAGCAGCGGCTAACATTATTTGAAATGTTATCAAAGCGATAGTGTCTAATGCATGGGATGAATAAAAATTACCCATACTCTTTTATATAACCTAAAATAATAATTGTAACCAAATAGTTCGCTCTCCTTCTCTATACTAAAAATAAACGGGTTTCTTGATCTCCTACGAAAGGATTAGTTTATAAAACTAGTGAAAGGAATTAACTCAAAAATCTTAATTATTAGATTTATAGCTATTCTCACTCCCTACTTATTCTCCTGTAGAGGCTTGATGCATCCCCCGTCGATTTTGTTAATGTTAATTTTAACATATGCTCCTGCGCTCGGCGCAAGCGAGTACGGGGTGCGAGGGACAACAAGGACTAAGCAGCCCCCATTTTTCATTCTTCATATTGTATGTTAATTACGCTCAATTCGTAAAGAAATTCTTAATTAAATTACCCCTTTTTGCCCCGATTATAGGTTTAATCTATTTACTATAATTATCGATAGGAAAATCGAACAGTAGGGCGGGACGCAGCCCTGCGGACGCTAAGTAAGCTAACCTAATTTATAGTAAGTCACTTTACGTAATTACATTTAATTACTTATCACCTTTATACATTCCGTAGCTTCTTCGTGTATAATTTAGGTTGAGAGCCTTTCACACAACATCCTTGTTTCATAGGATGGCCAAATTAAATAACTTAAACGTTAAATTAATTGTAAGCTTCGTGAGAAGCGGGCCTGTGGGTTAACTATTCCTACCAATGTAGTTTTTACCATATCTAGCGACCGAAGTAAACTGTTAATAGCTTTAGGCCTTGTGGTTAACAGACAAAATCCACAAGAAGTTTAGTAGTACAGGACTAAACACAATTCGTAAAAGCTGAGGACACCTGCGAGTAATAGATGGATAAGCAGAACTTAATTAATCACTAGGTTTCTGTGGAGGGGGTTGACTAGATGAGTATTGGATTAGTCGACCTCAGCCCCCTTCCTAAACATAACCCTAAAAAACTTGTGTTTCTTATCCCCACCCGTGGGGGGTAGTGGTGGGTCAAATAGCCTACAAGGATGTACACCACCCACCTTAAAATAAAACCCTCTCATATCTCCTAACAAGTTTAGGGATAAAATTAACCTTGTAAAACCATTCAAATCTTTAGATCTAATCATTTACCCTCCGGGTTTATAAACGTAACTAGTTACGCGGAACTAAGGGAGTAAACCCGGCCCCTACGAAATAAATCTTCGTAACGTTAAATAAAATTAACAAAACAGGGGACGTAAAGTGCGGACTACTTATTATTAACTAATTAGGGGGCATATTTACGTAGTAAATTAAATAATTTAACTTATTAACAAAATCAATTATCGGGGCTGCGAAGCTGCCCGAGACCCGAAATTCCTCCTACTTACTTATTAATAATAATCTAATAATAATAACAAAAAGAAATTAAATAAATAACATTAACTCCCCTCCCCCCAGCCCCTAAACCTATTAACTACAATTCCTCTGCTATTTGGCAGACCCTTTCTATGTAGTCGTTCTACTCCTTAAAATTCATCGTACAATACAATAAATATACTTAAATAAAATGATAATATTAACAAAATTAATTATTAATACTATCATCAAGTTATTCTCGGGTTTCCCGAGACCCAATGTCCCCTCCTTGCTTGCGCTCCGCATCTCCGCATCCAAACTAAATAAAAACAAATAATTAAAATAACAGAGAAACAAAGTGAATTAAATGTAATTAACATTATCAAAATATTAACGGGTTCCCCGATCCACAAAATCAATTTATTAACTAAATCAAATTAATTATAATATTAATAACGAGACACAATATTGACCCTCCCCTCCCCTTCCTCCAAACAAAAATCAAACAAATAAATTCAAATAATACAAATAAACATTATTAATAGAATATGAGTCTCCGGGAAGGAAAGCAAGCCACCCTCTGTTTGCTATAGCACAGGAAATACAGATTTACTAATAATTCTAATAATCAAAGTTATAACTTATGCTACAGCTAATTCGCTCTGGGTAGATCTCTTGAAAGGGTAATTGTTTACTCGCCTTTCTCCAATCTTCCCACTTGGTCTCTAATACTAGGAACTTCAAAACTAGTACGGTCCGTTATTGCAACAGGAACCGGAGGAAAGGGGGTCCATCAATTACTAACGAGGGGTTACACAAAAAGGCTTTAAGACGAACTGTGATCTACTGCAGTTTCCCGTTACTACAAATTTTGGAGCACGTACTGTGATCTGCGTAGTTTCCCATCTAAGCACACCTTTCATTGCCCACCCACTTACACCAAATTAGACTTGAAGATCTAATGGCAACTTTCATATTCGTTCCCTGTATAAGGCTTAGGTTAAGCAAGTCTAATTTTCATAGACAATATTCCAAACAGGGTGATTTAGTAAAACAGCTGTTGTGTCCCGGATGGAGATTACAAAATGTATCTACAAGTCCATTACCGGCGGCGGAGGTAGCTTTAACTCCAGGGATTCTGTTAATAACGAAACCAGGTCCCACTACCGTTCTAAAAACTTCAAATCCTCTTGCTAGGCAAATAAGTGCGGACAAGTTAAATGCAAAACTAGCAACAGATGTTACTGACCATTGTGTAATTGATATTACTAATTTTAATCTTGTGAATGGGGGCCCAGAAAAACACAGTCGAAGGCAGGCATTATCAATCCTGTTAATCGAAGACATTGTGGCATTAAGATTCCTAATTGGGCGTACAGATCTAATATTGTTTTAAATGCATTAATTAACATTGTCTGCATTAACTGCTAGAACGATAAGGACACCTGTACTTGACATGTCACGGTTGATACGCCTATTGTCCCCCTTCGGTTGAAACATAAGTTAACCTCACAAGTCGAGACGCACCCGCGGTAGAGACTTAACGCACTGCCCGCTTGGTTATGACACAGTACGAGTTAATACAGTACAGGGATTAGGGGATGTTAACGACAGCAAAATCCCTAGTAATTTCCTAAAGCCCAAGTAGGGGTTTATTTCTACAAGGTTTAAACTCTAAGAACACTTAGGCTGCGAAGCTGCCCCCGTTGTCAAATAGGCCCGTTGTGCTATAGCGGAGACACAACATTCCCCTACTCTTTAACACTAATCCTACAAAAATATAATAATCAACATTATTAACGATCTCCCTAATTAACATTATTAACAAAATCGACCCCTTAATTAAAACCAAATAAATAACCTAATCTACCCTCTCCTTCCATTACTTATTTAATTAATATGTTAAAATTAACATTAACAAAATCGACCCCTTAACATAATTAACAACAAAATCAAATAATCAACAATATTAACGATACCCAACCATTGCCACAACCAACAACAGAAGAAATCGTAATAAACCGTGGTCCGTAGGACTAACTGAACGTAGTGAAATATAAATTTCCTAGAAAACAAAAAATTTCATATTGGGTTTCTTAAACAGTAGGTAGGATAAGAAAAAAAGAGACGTTTGCCGTACCACTGGTGCGAATCTAGGTATTACTCTAGCAATTTCGGTTACTTTATTTATTAGTAATCTAGCTTGATCCAAATTAGTGTCTTGGCCGCGGTGGTAGGTAAGGGGGAGCTGGGGGTAAGGGATGTAAGCGAAGCGGCGGCCAAATGTTAGTATATTGTGGTTTAGCCAATGATATCGCGCTCTGCTCCGCTAAGAAATGTAACCAAAGCAGTAACGGAGTTCCAAGGTGGTTTAAACAAAAGAAGTGTTAGATACTTAAACAACCAATTCAAAACAAAAATATTCTTCTTTGCTATAGCGGCATCACAATTTAACTCAAAAGCATTCTTCTCACTATCTAACATTCTTCTTAAAAAAGCAACGTGTTCCTTCCTCTCCCTGGACAACAAGGGAAGCGGAGCACAGTATAACGGCTCGGGTGTACACCACACAACATTTGTTCTGTTGGGCTTGCACAGAATCGATTCGCTAGAAAACATTCAAAAAATATTGAGACAGACTAGAAATTTATTAAGAAGCGAAAGCCACAAACTTGATTATATAAGAATCTGAATTGATAAACCAAATTCTACGAAAAAAAGACCGCTGTCAGTTCCTACAAAAGAAATTCCTGAAGACTCTATTTGTTCATGTGAAACTGTATATTAACCATATGACTACATCCTTACCAAAGTCCAAATCAACACGGTTTCTGACCTGGTAGAGGGACTCTAACTGCCTACCGAGATCTTCTAACGGAAATCCATAATTATCGGGCGTACTTATCTATATTCCACACGTCTCCACCCTAATAACAAATAAAAAGAGTAGTAAAATTTGGTGAAAGAAAATTCAACATTAAAACTAACCGGTAAAAAATTTGGACGTTTTTGTGCAGTCTTCTCCAGCTATTTGTGCTATAGCTCCGGTGTGGTGGGTGTACACTGCGCTCCGCATCCCTTGTTGTCCAGGGAGAAACCATTTTTTTATCTGCAAAATCAAAATGTTCAGGGATTGAACGAGTCAAATACACGTGCACTTATCCCATTTACCTGTACAGGAAAGTAGGGAGAGGGGAGTTTACCTACCTTAGTTAAAGCAGCCGTTGTAAAAAAGATGGCAAAATTTAGTATGCTTTACAAATGCAAACTAGATTTCTGCTTCGCTCCTCCGGTGCCTTGTTTTACTCTGGTAAATTTTAAATACGAGTGCGGAGCTTATTTTTACACCGGGACCCGGAGGGCAAGTTGGGCCCCAAGTAAATACTAATGAAATAACCATTCACTTTTCATTAAGCTTTTCAATATTACTAATGAAACCATCAGTTTAAACATACAATAAATTCCACCCATGTTATTTACCTTATTCAGAAGTTCACAAATAGTACATCTAACAAAAGATTATTGAAGAAATTGGAGTAGGCTAAGTCATTACGGATCTCCGGGATTAGCTACAAAGATCTGTGACAATGTAATTAACAACGTAATTTAGTGATCCATTTTGATAAGCGGGCTCTCCCAAATCAACTTCGCGTTCCGTCTTGTTGATTTGCTCGACCAATTCAGTTCCTGAATTCCCTTACGGGCGCATAAATGGATCCAGGATCCCTAATATTCTAATATCTCATATAGTCAACTTAACGGGACTGACGCTTGATGGTCCTAACAGTATCTGCCGGGCCCAAGATTGAGGCTGAAACATCAGTAGATTTAAATAGTTCCAATGCAGGTCAACAAATAACTCTAGTAGGAATCGCGCTACAATAGCTTGGCGGGACACCCACGCTACGGCAAATTCTGTTTGCCTGACTCATTTTATCCCCAAAAATCACTTGCTTAGCAAACGCGGAAATAGGCGACTAAGTTACTAATCCTAAAATAGAAACTCAAGGAAAGGAAATCTATGTGCATGTAGAAAGACTTCAATTATATGTATTCAGCGGTCAAATTCCTAAGTGAAGACTCCTGATCTTTCGGTTTGTCCAATAGATATTAATCTAATTTTGGTTTGTTCATGTAAAGAAATCATCTATTAAGGTATTAATCTAATTTTGGTTTTGTTCATGTAAGAAAATCCTAAATTTCTTAATATTCTAAAATTCAGCTCCGCTCACTCCTGTACAGGGCACGTAGGGCGTACGGGCTTATTGAGACCTCATCTACAACGCCTAACAGTTAATAAGTAGCAAAAAGAACATTGAATCCACATATCTTTCTTTAATATAAATATAATAATTTTTAGTTTTGTTTTCTGTCTTTCTCTCTTTGTTAATAATATATGTATATTTAATTGTATTCTATCGCTTACTTAAAGATTATGGGCCGCACTCCCTCTGGTGGAAATTAATCTTTCTAAACGGTTTATAATTCTATTCTTAGTTTGTCTTACTTCTCAATAAATACCCTTACGGGCTTATCAGGGGAAAAAAACTCGTGTCCTAAAGGCACGGATCAAATGAAAAGGCTCTGAAGCAGTTAATTTTACTTGTAACCTCCAAATTGAATGGTTGGGTGCTATAGCCTACAAGGATCGCCCTGCCTCTGGCGATGCGGACGCGGCAGCATAAAGCAAAAGGAGCGAGAGAAGGACATACGTATAAAGCATCCTCCTTTTCCGTTGATCCCCCATTTATTAGGTAAATGAACCAAGAACTGTCAAGAACTTGGCTAGCTCACAATTTGGTTTACCATTTGATAAGCGGATCTTCGTGATTCAATTGCGAGTTCTCTTATTGAATCAACTCCACCGACCTTACGGTCCCCTACGGGCGCATAAATGTGTCAAGGGTCCTCAAATTGTTCTTGAATTCTAAACTAAATGGGCAAAGGCCATGAGGAATATCCGTGAGCTATTTTTCAGGTGTGTTTTTTTGTTTTGTTTTGTTTTTTTTCTTTCTGGTACAATGAATAGCCTTATCACTTTGCCTCGCAACTCGTCAAAGCTGCAAGTCAATCCGAACTATCTTGTAAGATATAGACTAACAAACTCTGATTGATATTCTACTTGTGCCACTGTCTAATTTCCCTTTGAAGAAAACTCTTGTTGTGAAGCAAAATAGACGCTTCGCTACCGGGCCCCTTATCCCATGAGGGGGTACGCCACACTTTTGCTATTTGCTCGTTGATCCGTACGGCTAGCGTAGCGCTGTACAATTAAAGGAGTACTCTTATCCGATGACCCGCTTGCGCTCAGCATCCAGGGGCAGGGAGAGTCCCGTACGGGGCTTTTTCAAGTAGAGCGGCGTCAAAGCTAATTATTACAAATTATTGATTTGTTAAATGAGATGGCAATACTTAACATTCAAGTCGTTTAATAAATTAGTAATGCTAAACTTAATACCTCACGGTAATTTTATTTGCATCCTATATAAGAAATCTTCTATTTCTTACAAAATTAGATTTATCCTACTATACCTCTTCTTATTAAATTCAGTTTTTAGCTGAAAAGAAGTAGTTAAATAGGAATCTAATGATAGTATCTAGGGGATAGCTTCCTGCTTCATATTCATTCAGCGCTTATCTATCATGTTTGTGGCTACCCAACTATGCTTAATTTCTTCTATTTTAAACAATTGGTACACTAGGGAAACACAGCCTATTGATCCTTTCGTACTAGAAGGTCTGCCCCTTTTTACTATTTTTCTCTCCAGAAGATAGGATCCATACTGACTCCGTGTGAAATTAGAATACTATTCTACAAAATATGTCTTGCTCTGGACCCGTGTGTGCTATAGCTGCGTACGCTTCTTATTCGTTCATCGTAGCGAGGAGGACATTTTGGGTTTAGGCGAAGCACAAACTATTTGCGGCCTGAGTATTTCTAAGCCTAATTGGACTATATCTTATCTTATCTTATTTAAGATGGAAACATTTAGTCTCTAAGAAAATAAATGGTTAATTTTCTGCTGATTTACCCTGTTACAAACCGGAACCGCTCATTGGATTGTCACTATAGTTGATAATTAGTACCGTAGAGCTGCTATTGATATTGATATTGATATTGATATTGATATTGATATCGCTATTGTTATTGAATACCAAAAAAGGACGGGTGTTCCAGCACATAGTTTCCTTTGACGACGCAAGTCAGTTATTAATTTGCTATTTTACGTCGTATTAACAAATTTGTTATCGAATAGCTATTTATTCTATTCTTCAATAGTTCACACTATTGTTCAGACTATGTCATCATTAAATTGGCTTTAATGCTGGGTATTCGTGGATGGGTTATTGTGACATTCCTCACCATCTAGTCGTTGAACGTTCTTACTTTATTCCCGTACGGGCTTGTTGTCAAAGTAAGCTTCGATGCAAATTGACTTTTCCTTTAATGATTTTTTGTAAAGTGAAAGTTGTCCTTGCAATTTTCCCAGTTTTCTTAATATTGATACTAAAATTAGCTTCGTAGGCATAATTTAGTTATTAAGGGGCTTAATTATAACTTCGCTCCGTGCTGGCCGTACTTGACCGCGATATAGCGTCCGCACCACGAATAAGGCCGTACGGCAAAATTGAAGTTATATGAGTTTCTATCTTTACCCACAGTATATTATCGATAGATAATTTAATCCTATCTTCATTGCCTCACGACAATGCTTAGACTATGTCATCATCCATTTTACTACTGAACTATGGACGTAGGGTTTCGTGTCAAGTTTATTGTTGGTATTACTCACTTGTTAGTCGTTGAACGTTCTTGATTCTGCTATTTTAATAAAGCCCATATACCCAATCAAGCTTCGCTGCAAATTGTCTTAAATTAGATAGTTAAATTTAAGAAGTCCTTGCAATTTACCCTATTTTCTCTTTGTAACATTACTGTTATTAAGGAGCCTAGTTGACTCATGTTACTTTTGAATCGGCGAACAGCCGAACCCTTCCAAGATTCTGCCCCTGGAGGATTAGTAAAGTCGACCAATTTATTACCACTTAGGCTCTTTATCCCAAGTTTCTGATTTTCACAAATCAGTTTAGACTATTTCATCAACTAAATCTAATTTGTCCAGTGCCGTACGGCTGGGGATGCGGAGCGCAAGTATAGCGTCAAGGGATTAGTTTAGTTGTAGGGCTTTCGTGGTAGAATTATTGTTGACAACTCATCTACTAGTCGTTGAACGTTCTTACTTTATCCTTGTTACTTTCAAGTACACAAGATACTAAACAAATGCTAAAGTAAGCTTCGCTGCAAGTTTACTTCCCAATCATTCCTTCCAGACCAGAGGAGCGTATAGCGGAAAGTGATTCTTGCAATTAACCCTATTTTACAATAAATTATTGCTAATTTAAATCGACAGATGACTATCGAGGTGTCAAACAGCCGGGACAATGTGTACTCTCACCGGCTATTAACCTGTTCAAATTTGTTAGCGTAAAGGCCATTTAATCCTCTATTTTCCACTTATCACAAAGTGGTTCAGACTATGTCATCATCTTAATTATATTAACTACATTCCCGTACTTTGCAATTAGATGCTGGGCGCTCGTGGAAAGATTATTGTTTAGCATTACTCACTTTCTAGTCGTTGAACGTTCTTATCTCACTATATAAAATAGTTATTTTACGATGCTAAGATAAGCTTCGCTGCAAATTTACTTATTAAGTAGTTTTTGCAATTCACCCAGTTGTTGTTTTGTTGAGTCCACTCAATCTTTCGACAGAGGGGGACAACTAATGTAATGTTCATCCCTAGCGTAACTTTTCAAATCTTGTTATCACTTATTTTTTTATCATAAGCTTCTAGCTGTCACCAGCTAGTTCAGACTATATCATCAATTAATTGTTATTTCGTTCGTTCTTCTTATAACAACAAGCATGATCTGCCTTGATTTTAACTAAGTAATTAACTTATTAATCCAAGGTTTTTTTGTACTTTTGTACTTGGAAATACAAGTGATCCGGCTCCAATTAATTGTCGGGCTTTCGTGGTGGGATTATTGTTGACAAATACTCACCCACTAGTCGTTGAACGTTCTAGGCAATATTTGTTTATGTCTTGCCTAGCTTCGCTTCAGGTTATCTCTCTACTGTTCTGTTATTGTTAAAGCCAAAGAAAAGCCAACCCTTTATGTTCGTTATTATTTTGAATTTCCTTTAAAGGATAAGGGAGGGCTCGAAAGAGCATATTAATAACGGAACGGGTACAAGAAGAGATTTTCTTGAAATTAACCCAATTTACAATAAATTATTTCTAATTTAAGCGACAAAAGTTAAATTTAAGATTTTAATGTTATCGAATTAGCTCCGCCTGCTCCATAAAATAGCGGAGGGTCACTATGCCACACTTACGTGTCTGTGCGACTTCTAGGTCTTACAGTTAGGCAAGCTTACCGCCATTACGCCGATTACTACCTTTCTCACTGGCAGATTGTTCCCCATACAATATTCTAGCTCTACCTTTCTTAATAAAAAATGATATAAATAGAAATAAATAAAACACTTATTTCATCTATAAACTTTAAGTTTGGATTTCGCTGCAGAGCTATTTTCTTAAATAAAAAAAGAGATAAGCGATATTATTTTATATTCAAATCTTTGGATGTACTTTGCTACTATATCAAAGACGACCGCCCCAGTCAAACTGCCCATTAGTCAACTCTCCCTCAAATTATAAGGTTAATATTGACCCAACCTAACGTTATAAGGTATTCCACCTTTCGTCTATCGACTTCCCTAATCACTATTAACCAAGGTTGTTGTAGATCAACATGATAACTAACTGCAGTAAAGCTGCTTCTTTGTGTTAACGTAATGATTATTTATTCACTACTTCAGTAACTCACGTTACTTGTTCAGACTATGTCATCATTCATTTCGATTGAATGCCGGATTTTCGTGTTAGGATTATTGTAAGTGAAACTCACCTATTAGTCGTTGAACCTTCATAGATTTTTATTTAGTTTTAAAAACTATTGAATAAAACACTTATCCATGCTTGGCTGCTAGTTGTCTGTTATTAACAGTTTTTCTAGCAATTTATCCGGTTTAAAAAGACCCCAGCAGTGCATATTTGGGATTAATTAGAAGTTATTGATTATCTTATTTTAATTTGCATTCTCTTCCTATCAATAGCGATTAGGTTTACTTATTTCCACGCATTGGAGCGCCCGTAGTCCGCGGACCACAAACCCGTACGGGTCAAGTACAGCCTTATTCGTTGTCAAGTACTTGTTCGTAGCGAGGATGGGGGTTAAGGACTGTGTTATTATTTTTGTTTGTTTTTTTTAGTGAAATTTTTGTTTAATTTAGTTAATATTTTGTTTATGTTTAATTTAGTTATTTTTTGTTTATTTCTACCGGAGTTCATATTCATGAAAATATTAGCCATTTTTTTAAATCCGGCGGGAGTGAGATGTTGTTTTTCTTTTTTTAATAGATAAAATTGTTTAAAATCTAAGTAATCTAAATATTTTCTAGTTAGTAAGTGATAACTATCGAAAAAAGAAATTACGTTATCAGTAACTGAGTTATAATAATAAGTTTCATCTTGGGAAGCTTTTGCTTTATCCAAAGTATTAAGTTTATCCTCTTTAGGACTTAAATAACCAGCTCCGAAAAACTGTTTAATAGCCAAAAGGATTTTATAATCATGAGAAGATTGAGGAATAGATAATCTATTTCTAGTAATAATTTTTCCGGCTTTACTTAAACTAAGTAGTGTACCAAAACAACCTTCAGCGTCAACAAAGCCTAAGATCCAATAAGGGTTTAAAACTATATCCCTTAAAGCCAAGTGCACATATAATTCATCAAAAGTTCTATTGTCATTCATTTGCCCTTTCAATTCATTAAGTTTGTTAAAGCCCTCTGGAGTTAAATGTTGGCCCTCGGTTACAAATTTAGCTCCTTCTTTAAAGGTTAAGAAATTTAGCCTTTTAGAAGTTTGTAAAGGAAAACTATCAAAATGAGGTATTATTATATTATTGATATCATCTCTATTTTGAACTACGTATCTCATACATCCTTTTGAAGTAGGAATAACTTGACCGCACCCAAAATACTCCATTAATTCATAAAGTATACCAGCAGAATGTGCTTTTTGAGTGACACTAAATCTTAAATATACTTTATTATATACTTTATTGTTTTTTTCAATAGTTGATGTAACAATAGCAAAGTTTCCTTCAGCGTCGCTGATCCCTGTTATATAGTTAGGGTTTAAATCAGCATTTTGTCTAGCTTTAGAGAAATCTCTACTCATGTCGTTATTTAAATTATTATTTAATAGTTTATTTGTATTTTTATTCATTTTCTAAAATTTATATATTTGATTTTCTTTGATTAGCCCTTAAACCCTCAAAACTCTTCAAGATAAAGATATTGAGGGTATTTTCCACTTCATAATAAAACAAAATAACCAATAGGAGATAGTCTATTACTAAATCTTGATTATTTTGCTGGTGTTTTAAATCCACTGAATAATTTAGGATCTACATTCTTTTACAAAAAATTTAGGATCTACATATTTTTACAAAAAATTTAACTGAAAATGAAACGTTATAATAATAACGCGCCATCAATTGGCAAGCTAAGTTAACCTAAACTATACTTAGAAAATACTAAGAGATAGTACTGAGAATCATAAGATGTCCTCTAATAAAAATGCAAAATTATAGTTAGGGTCTTCCCGTCTCCGATTCATATTCACACTTATCCTCCTTATTTAAAGATCAAGATCCTTCGGTTTATTGAAGGAGAGATTATTAATATTCTTAGGAAAGACCAACTTGTAAATAAGAATTAAGACTATATCTTTTTATATCACGTGTAGTCGTTGAGCGGACTTTTTCAGCCTGCTGCTTATTACTTTTTTCTACTGCCTTAGTTTATTGTTATTTTATGAATACAACCGCGTACGCTCCCGTACGGGAATTTCTTGTCAAGTACAGCGGAACCGAGTCAATAGGCTAATAAATTTTACCAAAAGTTTGGATTATTAGTAAAAAGACTTCAAGCATTTAGTGATTAGTATTAAATATAAAGATTTTCATTGATTGTAGAAATTTCTTATATTTAAACAAGGCCGACGTTGACCTGGAGATAGTGAGCATCTTCACTCACAATTCAATTTCACTGAGCAAGTTGTAGAGACAGTGAGGCCCTCGTTACACTACTCATTCCAGCAAAACGATCTTAAATTAATAGTAATAATACCATATTTAAAACCGTTTGGACTATATAATTAACTGCCGTCCGTTCTGTTTTTATTATACTTATGATGCAAAACAAAGGAAGGCTGTTTTTCACGTGTAGTCTCTGAGATATTTCTTCTGTCTTTGTTTTGTTAACCAAAAAAAGAAAGTTTATATTATCTTCTGATTAATTCGCTTTTGTTTTATATTTTGACTAATTTCTTTCTAGGCGATATTAGTAATAAAAAAATTATGGGTTGTTAAATTTTTCAGAATATAGTGAAGTTTTATAAATGAGGCCTGATAACCAATAATACTTTTTAATTATATTCTAATCTATTTTGACTAAAATAAACTGCTCCATAATTAAAGATGTTTTTGACTATGCCTTTCCGGTAAAAAAGCAGTGTCCTCTAAGTCCAATCGGATTGGTGTAAAACTTAATTTTAGGTTTTTAAATGGTTTATTTGATTTTGCATATTTTTTAATTGTGGCTGGATTTACATTAAATACTCTTCCTGCTTGAGCTAAACTGTCATAAACACCATAAAATTTTCCATCTAATTTATAGGCATATATTTGTATTTGTAAATTAGGCCCTTTTGTTTTTTGACTTGAGGCTATTGGTAAGCCTTTAGCAGATAAAATAAACTCATCTAACTCTTGCTGAGTTAGCTGAGTTGGACTTAAAATGTAACTTTTCGTGTTTGTGCTATTTCATAAATGAACAGGATTAGATTTTTGAAGTCTAGTTGCTATTGCTCGTCGATTTATGCTTAATTCATTACCTGCTTGAATCATAGAAAAAAACAATTTATTAAAACTACCATCGCTATTGTAAGCAAAAATTGGTTTACTAGCTGCATTGTTAATTCTCATTCGGGCTCTTGTCTCCGCAGGATAATCTCGGCCCAATGCGTCTCCTATGAATTTGATAATATTATATTCAGGTTGAATTTGATCAATATGAAATTGTTCTCTCTTAAAAATGAAATTTCTTTTTTCGAGATTACTTAATTTTGGATCTAAATCAATTAACTCTAAAATTTGAATTCCAAAATTATCAGAACCCTCAATTAATAAGGCTCTCAGTATATGACTATGTCCTCTACTAAGGCTTTTAGCGATCCCTGATGGATTTAAATAATCAGTTAATCTTCTATACAAATTGTTTGAAGAACCTACGTAAGTTTTACCATTTTTTAAATTCACCAATTGGTAAATTCCGGCTTGGTTTTTTATATGAGGTTTTAATTCTAATCTTGCTTTATCTAAATTAAGGTATAATTTGTTTATCATCTTTATTTATTAAATCATTTTTAAATAGTGTCTAATGAGGTACGCTTTAATCCACTCTAGTATGGATTTCATTCTAAATTAATTTTACCCGTACGGGCCAAGTTAAACTAGATTTAATAAAACCTGGACGCTTTGAACATACCTCAGCATCGTGATACGTATTATCAGATTTTACCCAAACTCATTAACATAGAATCTACTAAGTAAACCAGAAATTTTGAAATAAACAAAGTAACCTTAATAGTACAGAATTTTTTACTTTAGATTTTGGAACACTATTGTTGAAACACGTATTTGTTTTTGAAAATTGGATTACTCTATTTTATTTAGAATCAACCCTCTCCTGAGCCCCTAAAGGCCCAACTGAAGGTCGTTATATTGGTTATATAGTTCAACCACATTTAATGGCCAATTGATTTTGCTACCTTTGGATCCTCAATAATAAGACCGCTATTAACCAGATTTTCGATTAGTAACTGTTCATTACCTCTCTTATATTAATGGCATTGGGCAAATTTCATTCAGAATACTATTATATTAATCATTGCTCTGAATTATGTTTTTCACGATCATCAAATTTATCATGCAGAATAATAAAAATAACAAATAATTACGTAAATTTGGTTATAGGTTATTACTAAATAAATATTTTGATTACTTTATTATTTTGTTTAGAAGGGATTTTGACAGGATAATTTCTTTCGAAACCCATTAGAGTACACCTTAAATTATTTTTCAATAATTAACTACCGTCTACTCGTTGCTCTTTTACAATTAAATCCTTAGGTATAATTTATTTTAAAAATAAATAAGCCACAGTTGTACAACAGAAGCCTACCGGATTTTCTTTTTATTTGTTTAAATTATTTTTATTTTAAGTTAAATTAGGAAATATCTGGCTTTAATTTAGTCACGAAATATCTTCCTTTAAATGGTTTTCCACTATTTCTTTTTAGGTATTTTCTAAGTGCTTTTGGACTAGAACCTAAAGCTTTGGCTGCAAGATTTATTTTTTCGTATCTAGTTTTTACACCAGTTTCTACATCTAAAACTATACATGGATTACCACTTCTTTTACCTCCTACCGATCTTTTATTACCTATTAAACTTAGACTAATTTTATCTCGTGCTTCTACAGATTGTTTAGAACCTAATCTAGATCCAGCTAATTTTAAAATATTATATTCAGGTTTTAATAAATCTATATAATATTGTTCTCTTTCTATACATTTAGAAGGGTCACAGTATTCAAGAATTTCTAATTGAAAATTAGAATAACCGTATTTTAATAAAGCTCTAGCAATAAGAGAATTTTTCGAAGTAAGTAGCATAGCTTTTAAATTGAAATAAAAATAAAATCTATTAGACAAGTTAATAGAACTACCAACATAACATTTTCCGTTATTTTTGTTGACTCATCTATAAACTCCCGCTTTTTTTTTATTTCCTATAGTAATATTAGATTTTTCTAGGTCGGCATTACCATACACCACAGCAGGAATAATTGCTGCAGATAATAGTACTATTTTAGCTCCCACTAAAAAATAAATTCAAATAAAAATAATAGTTAAATAAAAGACTATTTTTATTAAAAATAAAATTGATTTAGATACGCGATATTCCATTTTTTTTTCATCTATCTTTTGACTTGTTACCATACCTGAGTGATTAGTTCAGCCACTTATATTTTTTCAAATATAGCTTGGTATCAAAAGCTTTAGGAGGTTCCCGTAGTTTGATAGTTTATCCCAAAATAGTATTTCCCAAAATACTGAGTCAGGAAACAGTCGGGGCCTCCGATTTGCTGCCACCCTATTTCGTCGTACAGTGAACGTGAAAAAACCAATTATAGATTTATAATTTATAATTGAAATTAAATAGGGTTCCTCTTTTCGTCTAACTTAGGAGGAGAATTTGCCGAGTTCCTTAACAACTTTTAGCTCTACGCCTTAGTATTCTCTACCTACGAACCTGTGTCGGTTTAGGGTACGGTAGCATATAGATATAACTTAATTTTCCTGTTCCACTCGAAGGAGTTTCGTAAAGGTGAAAGACCCTACGGTGCTGTACAGCTCCCTCCGTTCTTATTCGGCTCCGCACTTAAATTGAAATTCAAATATTTTTAGTACGGGCTTGATGCAAGACTTTCAGTTATCTACTCATCAGTTGAAGCCTTAGCTTCTATCCTTAGAGGCCGCATTAACATAAGGTGGTTTAACCTTTCCTTATAACCCTTTCGTATTCGGCGAGAAGTATTATAACTTCTTTTTACGTTACTCATGTCAGCATTATCTCTTCAGTTACCTAAAAACAATGAAACACTGTTTTATATTAAGTATACTGAATGTTCTACTACCTATATTATGAATAAAAAGTTGTATTATGCCTTTTATTCAAAATAAACACGATATCGGTTGATTATTTAGACCCGTTAAATTTTTGGTACAACATTCTAAGGGCTGCTACGTTGTTACATTACGTTTATTATCAGAATAGCTACCTCCAAGCTCACTGTGCTAGCTGAATTCGATATGTTATTTCCTTAATTTCACTGAATAATCATTTGGGACCTTGATTGCGTGTTCTCGGCTGTTTCCGTCTTGACTACTCAACTTTTTCATGAGCAGTCTGAATATCTACCATCAATTTATGTCATTTCGAGTTTATCTTCCATTGGTAAGATTTTCTAGTTCCCCTCAACCTAAACCGGTGTAATAGCAAAATTAATTACTATTACCAGTTGGGAATTAATTGCTGTACCACCATAAATTTTGTATAGATGTCATACTAAGATATGTTTCGTAGAAAACCAGCTAGCACACTCATGTACAATATAAGATAACCCTTATAAAAACAAATCCACTCCCCCCTCCCGTCTTTATTGGAAGGCTTCCGTGCTAATAACACGTGCGACAGCTACTTTTTAAAAGTCCTAGGAGGGGGTTATGGTGGCCAACCCAAATGTGACAAATTAAAAAAAAGGTGGGGAGGTATTAATATATACATAATAAAAAAGAAATTGAAATTTTATTCCCCGAACCCCCCCTTTCTTCGAAAACAAAGAAATGGTGATGGGGGTAGGGGGATGGCTGCTACAATAAATCGCTGGCTAAAAAAATTTGAATATAACCTTAACTATCTATTAGCTATTTGGACATTTGTCCTTTGGAGTGAATTTAAAATTTGAATTATAAAAAATAAAGGGATGTCTTGTGCTTAACTTTAGATAAGTAGATTATGTTTTTTTAAGTATTCCTCTAAAGTTAGTTTTCGGTTTTTAAGGGTTGCACCACTATAAACCAATTGAGCTATACGTCGTAAACCTTCTTTTTCCATATGACCTTTTTTAGCGAAAATACCCATTACTTCTCTAAAAATTTCATAATTAGTAGACTTAGATCCTATAAGTTTATCTCCAAATGGACTCAATTTTACAACTAACATAAGAGTATTTCTTAAATCCTTATTTCCTTCTGACTCGTATCTGCACCAACTTTTTGCTTTAGCTTTTACAACACCGCAGCATAAAGCTAATTTTATGTTAAAAAGAAGCATCAAATCATCAATACTAGTTGTAATATTAAAACCAAAACGTATTTTACCATTTCCTCTTAAACCAACATAAAATGATCCATCGCCTTCTATTACTCCAACTATAAAATAAGGATTAATAGTTACTAATCTATATTGATCTAAATATTTTAAAGAATTCATTAATATATTGTTACTACTTTCAATACCTAACTTTTCTCCCACTATTAACATTTTGTTTTCAAAACTAATTGAAGATTCAAAATTAAGTTGTAATGAAGGTAATAATTTGTTCAAATGAATAAATATATCTTCCTCTTCTCTTACACTACTATATTCATTGATATTCCATCCTAAAAAAAGAACTTTAGCTAATGTAAGCTTATCTTGATTCTTTCCTTGAATTGGATAAAACAATGTAAACGCTTTTAAAAATTTTACAAAAGATTCATATTTAGAACCAAAAAGAGGGTAATTTAAAAAGTGAGGAACCACTATATGCCATAGTTCGGATTTAGCTGAAATAGAATAAATACAAGTATTTCGTTTTTTATTAAAATAAATAGAACCACAACCAAAGTATGCTTGTACTTGTTTTAACAAAGGTAAAGAAGTCATAGTCATCTCTATTGTTAATTTAAAACTTATTCCAATACTTTTTTTATACTTAAAAACTCGCATTCCAAAACATCCATCAGATTGAACTAGTCCCGTTACTAACCAAGCTAATTTAGATCTAGTAGTAGGTGTAATTACAATTTCTCTGCAGCTATCTAATTTGTTTACAGCGGAAGTAAGGCTTAATTTATTTAATTTTAGGTTCATATTTGTCATTGTGTTTGTAGCTTAAATATATTTGTTATTTTAGTTATACCTAAATTACTATAATTAACTGTTTCACTATTTTAACTAGAGTTGGGGGGCTAGCCCTTCTAGTGACTAGAGTTATTATTAACTAAGCGGAACCTAATTCGCTTTCTAGTGACTCTCATCAATTAAAAAGGGATAGTAAATTAATAAGAAATTTAACTAGCAGGCCAAGGATCCTTGCAACCCAACATAAGACGGGGGAGAGACTTTTGGGGACTATTAATTAATTTCTTAAGTGCCGTTCCTTTCTCGGATGCGGAGCAAAAACAACCACCTTTATTTTAGGATGCGGAGCGCAAGCCAAAGGGCAGCACATTTGTTTTATTGGACAACAAGGACAGCACATTTGTTTTTATGGGGCTACTTTATTTTGTATTGAAGACTCTATCACAACTTTAAGTTTCTGGTGTATTAGTCGTTGAAGTATTAAAATATTTACTTGCTGATTATTCTTATTTTCATGAGATTATAAATAGTTTTATAGCTTTATAATTCATAAACTCATTAAAATGACAACTATAAATTTTGACTTGATTTGTATTACAGTTTAAAAGAATTTTCCAGCATATAACCAGATTCGCTTTATTTTACTTAACTTTAAACAAGAAAAGCGTTTAATAAAGGCCCCGTGTTTGAGGTCAGATTGGCATTTCCAATTTTGTTAATCTATTTCTTACGAAATAGTTCAGACTATACTTTCAACTCTAATGGATCTTAGGTTTTAGTTGACGCGATGCGGCAGCAAAGGAGCGGAAATACATTCAAACCATAATCCAGTGTAACTAAGAGTGCTAGCGTTTTGCTTTATTTTTAAAGCCTTAATTTTTCAATTAAAGTCGTTACGGGGTTAATATCAACTATCCATATAATCTATTAAGAAGCGAAGCGTCTCTATAAGAACTTTATCTGTAATATTAATTATATGAATTATACTAATTTAGTATTGTTACTGTGGCTGGATTCTTATTAATCCAAGGGCCTGATACAACTTCCCACGGTATTTCCTATTAACCTTAAAGATAAAAGGTTTCCACCGTTATGAGCTAGTTTTTTATTGAAAATCACTTTTCAATGCGGCAATTAATTTTACTACCGCTTCCCAAAACTCTTCGGAGAATTTTGCAACATTCACCCGTTCGATCCATTATACATCTGGTCTTGGGAAGATCACCTTGCTTCGGGTCTAATAGAAGTAACTTATCCGCCACTATTACCTAGAAAATAATTGACTTTATTGCTTGTACTAAACTTAACAATAAAGGATTATTCTATTTATAACTTATTTTAGTAAATAAAATAAACAAAATACTTTAGCTAGTTAGTGCAGTCGCTTTCGCTAAGGCTTTTAACCTTGCTACTCCTATTAACTTGCTGCATTGATACCTATATTTTCATAAAGGATTAGACTATACCTTCAACTCAATTAAATCTTAGGTGAATTATATTCTCGATCTGCATGCACGCTCTGCACTAGTGCAAAGAAGCGGCACCCTATAGGATGCAAAGCACCCTGTACTTCATTTTAGTCAACGAGTGTGCAAACCCCTAATATAATAAAGTTATTCCCATAATTTTTGGAATCATTGAGTGCTGACGTGTTACCAAATTGTAAATTCAGTCTGATGGTTTGCCATCAAGTCGTTACAGGGCAAATAAAAAGAGTGTAATTTAATTACACTAATAATTCCTACGATTTATAAGCTTCCCACGGGATTTCCTTAGATTTTTATATCCTTAGGATTAACCGTTAGCATGATTCTATTTTTAACAGATGAACAGGTAAAAAAAAACCATACCCCGCTGGCTCTTTTATTTCTCTTTTTTATTTCATCACCGGAAGGTGAACAGAAGATCTAAACAAACAGCAGATGAGTCAGTGTTACAAAAAACTTCACAGTTTTTCTGGGCAAGCAATTCACCCATTATACAAAAGGTACGCCCTTATTTATAGTTGTATAAATTTGGACTGCTTATAGAGTTACTAATTCAAGACTATTTCACTATGTCTATTATTACATTCTTTTCAACTTTTCCTTTGAAGTACTTTTCACTATAGCGAAATTTATAATACTTAGCCTTAGAGGATGGTTCCCCTATTTTCCGACAAGTTTTCTCTCATCGTACTTTTTAGTCGTCTATATTTTCTATAGAGATTTGATAATTATCCAACAATCTACAGGACTTATAGTTACCTTCTTTGGTATAGTTTCAATTGAAGCTTAATTATATAGGCTATTCCGATTTCACTCGCCGTTACTTTCGGAGTCTCGGTTGATTTCCTTTCCTTTCCCTACTAAAATGATTTACTTCGGGAAGTTTTTATAATAAAGGTTTCCCTTAGGATCGCCAGAATTATTGATATTAAATTACCTATCCATAATCGGATTGATAAATTAATCTTGTGGCTTTTGGTTTATTACCTCCTTTTTTATAAATTTGCTAGTTATCCTTAATAACCCCTTTGAAATACTTTTTGATGTTAGAACTATATTGCCATCGATTCTTTTAGCACTTATATAGATTATTTTATATCAAAATATCAGAGGGCTCCGTACTAGCTTTTATTCATATATTTAGTATGCAATAATTTATTACTAATAAATCTGAGTCAACTGGCTACTACCTACAGTCTAATCTCAAGTAGTGTCTTGATCATCGATATTTCCTTACTAATTCGCTTTAGCGATTTCCTCTTTATCCTTAAAACAACAATAAATAAACTAACCCGTACGATACTCTACTAGATATCTAGGGTGGGCCGTGGGATGCGGTGCTATAGCCGCGCAAGATCGCCCTCCCCCGATCTTATTAATCAAATTTCCTTACACAGATTTAAAATCAAACTATGTTAAACAAAGATTAAAGAAAAATTAACCTAAACAAAATTAAAGTTATTAAACCAAACAAAAATAAAACTATAAATCCCAGATCTCCCCTATACCTACATGCAATAAACTTGATTCTCAATTTAATTCCATGTTTCCAAATCAATTCCTTCATAATATTCAAAATTAGGTTTAGGGGGACTACTCGAAACATTCAATTTTCAATTTATTCAGGGGGCGGTTATACTCCCAAGACTCCCACCGGGCCCCTACATCCCAGTTCTCCCCTAACAAACCTTCGATACTAGCGTCTCGTAGAGACTTACGTTGTGGTTAAAACTTAAACAACTACCAACCCTATTAATTACCCTAGTAACCTTATTAATACAATCCCCTCCCTGATTTAATTCTACCAACGCACCCTACAAAATAATCATAACAGGGGACGTAATGGGACAACAAGGATATCGAAGATACTAGCGTCGGAGTAGGCCTGTACAGGAGAGTAGTCCGACATTTTCAACAAATAAACTTCCTTTAGATACACAGCCCCTGACCCACGGGACCTTACAAAAACAAAATTAGGGGAGGTACTAGGACAACAAGGATATCTTCAGATACTAGCAAGTCTCGTAGAGACTTACGTGAGGTGATTACTAACCTTATTAACAACCAAGATTATTGCTACGTAGTAGCGCTACAATCTACAAAAACAAAAATATATACGCGGATCCGGAGGAAAGAAGCGGCACCCTATAGGATGCAAAGCGATCCCCATACAAAATCAAAAACCTACTCACACCGGAGGAGCCGTACGGCTAGCGCAGCGAGAATAACAATCCTTAACATTAACAAAATTCGTAATAAAATTAACAAAATTAAAATTATACGCTTTAGGCCTGTACAGGAGATACACAACCCCTTGCTACGATCTCAACAACAAAAGAAAAATACTATTCGCTTTAGCGATCTACAACCTACACGTTCGTGAGTGCTCCTAACACCAACAAACAAAATATTGTTACCAACGATCCACACCCCGTGCTCCCCTTAATAAAAAACCTTAAACAAACCAAATAAAATAACTAAAGTAAACCTAACAAACTAACCTAACTTTATTAACCGGGGATATAGTGAAAATCAATTTTATATTAAATTAAGATTTTTAGTTTTTATTCAATTAAAAAAAGAAAAGGGTCAATTAATTAGCTTGTAATAAATCATTTTAATGTTGTTAAGTCTTAAGCTCTAACTGGTTGGGCCGTTGATGTGTGTGCACGCTATAGGATAGAAGCGGCACCCTATAGGATGCAAAGCCTGGCGGTGTGAGTCCGCTAAGACTGAAAGCTCCAAACATTGCGTCTCTTGATATTGTCGTGTTACAAAACGACTTACTAATATCTTAATCTTGATCCACAAGGAGAGCCCACTAATAAGCTCAAATCGCAAAGTCACTGGTTGAAATATTAAGTCTAAAGGCTCTAGGAAAACACAACTGCCCCACCCTACGTAACAACACCCCTACCCCCTAAATGGTGCGGGGGCCTACTCACTACAACGCCCTCCTTGTTGTCCTACACACAAGGTCAGGGCCCCGTTAGTCCTGTTAGTTGATTTGATCAAGACTATTTTGATTGTTATCGTAGCTACAATATTGTTTTTTTGGTATTTGACTGTACAGGCCTAAAGCGAACAATTTTGTTAATAGTATTAGGATTAGGTAGTTTCTCTTCGTTAGTTATTTCTTTTCTTTTGGTTGGGGGGAGGGGAGGGTCAATATTGTGTCTCGGGTTCCCCGTTAATCATTTTTTAATAGTATTAAGGGAGGAGCAACTCATTGTTTCAGTTACTAAGTAATTTTGTTGAATTGAAAATCGTAGCAGCTAGGTGTGGAACTAAAGAAACTACGACACTAATGTCGCTACGCTCGGCTAAGTTACTACGTAACCGCACTAAACATCCCATTTTTACGATTGAAACACAGGGCAAATATTCGGTCTCGTTACTCCGATTACTTTTTCTTCTTAAGTTAATAACAAGTAACAACCTTACCATCGTGGGCCGGTTAACTCCCTCACTTCCGCGTACTACGTACGTTTATTAACCGCCCGTTGTAAACGTTACTACTTCACCCCACCCCTACGTAAGATTTTTGTAATTTGTGGGTAACCTTTGGTTTACGGTTTCTTTAAAGGAATACAGTTACTCTGAGGAATATATCGGGGAGGTAGTAAATCCCAGGATTGATAATATTTAATAAGTAACAATTTCGCTCCGCTCAGCTAAGTAACTGGCGTTACCGCGGGCTATTATGGTCTTTGACAGGAGCACTCACGTACGTAGCAAATAGCAGGGAGTGGATTGGATTAATACTATTTAGTTTTGTATTGTTGAGTTTATTTGTTTATTTAGTTTGTTGATAGTATCAACTCCCCTACCCCCCACGGGTGGGGCCTACTCACTACTACGCCCCACCCCCAGGGTCCGCTTAGCTACGCTAATGCTCCCGAGTTTTTATTAACAGGTAAATTAATTCAGGTTCTGTCTCTTCGTTAGGTAATTTCTTTCTTTAGGTTGGTGGAAGGGGAGACAATAAGGAGTGTGTCTCGGGGAACCCGTTAATAATTTGTTATTTGTTAATGATATTAATTCACTTTGTTTCTCTGCCTCTGGCTTTGTTAAATTATTTCTTTTTGTTTGTATTGTAGCTTGGGGGAAGGAATATTGTGTCTCAGGCTCTGCCACTGTACAGGTCTAAAGCGTAGGATATTTTGTAGATATTAAGTAAAGGAATTACGAATATTCTTTGAGTATTATTTTCTTTGTTAAGGTACCGTTACTCCAGTTACTAGATAGGTTGTTTTGTAGGTATTAAGAATAAGGGTTAGTACGGAGAGTGGATCGTTACTACGGTGTGGGGATAAGGGTGAATTGTAAGTAGTACGAGTAAGGTTTGGGGACCGTTATTTCTGATACTGATGAGGGTGTATTGTAGTTATTTTATTATGTATTAGGGTTGGGTCAGTGTGGGAGACCGTTACTACAGTAAGTTAATACGATGGATTGTGGGTATTTAGTTTTGTTAGGGGAGTACAATTGGTGTGCAAGCTCTAAAAAAAGTACGGCAGCGCTCCTGTACAGGTGCGAGATTTTAAGGATAAGACAAATAGCACTCAGAGGATGTGATTAATGGGGGTTAAATTTAAAGAATTTAATGGGATTTTGTTTTTGAAGATGAAATGAAGATAGGAGAAACCATGGCTAATAATAATATTACACTAGTAATGATTAACCAAATAGCTCCATAAGTATAAATAAATAGGCCAATAGATTCTATTTGTAAGAAGTTTGTAAACGCTGTATCAACTGTTACTGGATGAGTTACAACTATACCGGTATAAGAGATTTCAGAATTTAATAGTAATCCGTTTAAACTGCTTAATATATTTAATAAAGAAGATATAACAGATACATTATTAAAACTAAATGGAATTATAGTAAACATTTCATACCAAAATAAAGAACCGATAGCTAATGCTAATGGTAGGCTTTTTGTATATTGGCTACCTGCCTCTAATATATCACTTAGTTTAATATTTATAAGCATAATAATGAATAAGAATAAAACCGCAATAGCTCCTGACATAGATGATTATATAAGTTATACCTATAAATCCAATTCCCAAGCACAATAAGTAGCCTGCTGCATTTACGAAAGTAGAGATTAAAAACAGAACGGATATTACAGGATTTTTAGAAGTTATTACTAATACACTTGAAAAAATGGTTGCGAAAGCTAAAATATCAATTAGTAGATTTTTCATAATTTAAATAACAATTGTCAACAATAAAAGCCTGCGTAATTATGGCCAAAAATCCGTTACTTCTTCGCAGGGAAATCCTTTCCTACGATTTTCTTGTTCTGGTGGTATTCTAATTTAAATAACAAAAGCCAAACCCAAGCAAAAATGACAGATCTTTGGTTGCTCGAATTAAATGGTAAGCGTACGCACTATCCAGAGAAAATCATCATGGGATAAAGGGACTATAGATAAGCGTGCGGCAAAATCTGTACAGTGCGACCAATTCCTTTATGGCAGCCCTCCGCGGCTCCGCACCCAAAGGGGTGGGTGTGTTTTTAGAGCCGAGGGAGAAAGAGATATTAAATATAAACAGACAAAAGGCTGAATACAAGATTTATTGGGTCGGGTTAGTAAGCCGCCTTTTTTTCATTTAGTGCGGTGGGCGGCCGCCCGGAGCAACAAGAACAAAGGACAAAACCCAAAAGTCACCTGGTTTGGTGGTCAATTTAAGGGCCCTGGATCATGGGATAAGGCGTATAAATAAAAATAACATATGGAAGTCGGGCACCAAAAGCAAAAGACAAGACAGACTAAATCCTCTAACTCAATTATTTCAAGTTGGTTTAACCAAGAATAAGGGACCTTTAATGAAAAGGTATTTCTCTCCAGTCCGCACACCAGTCCTTATCCGATGAGGCGGACAAGGCTGTACAGCACGCTCACTACATAGGCGTACGCCACTGTACTCCAGAGGGCGCCGCTGCCAAGTACTTGACCAGAGGGTGGTGCGATATTAATAATCCGTAGGCCTCATAACAATAGCAATAGCAGCCTCCGTACTTTTTGTGGCTTGCAAGAGGACAATAGTGATATCCATAATTGAAAAAAGCTCCGCAGAAAAGTAAGTGAAGAGCGGTCCGGGTTTGGGCTGCACGACCCTTTATGGATTATGGATAAGAATATCGCAGTGATTTCCTTCAAGCGCGCAGCGAGAAAACATATTAACCTTTGTCTGCAGCGGTCATGCGATAATGCAGCCAAGTACACACTCTATCTTTTATAGAAAAACAATGATAATTTTATTGGGTATACTAGAAAAGCATATTTTGTTTCCAATTAAGTTAATGCCGGAAACTGGAATCGAACCAATATCAGAATCTTACAAGGAATCCGTTTTACCACTTAAACTATTCAGGCACTTGGATCAATATAATAACTTAATAACTGTCCTTGTTGTCCAAACTTCATGCTTGGAGGGCACCGTTGTTGCTGGGGTGTACACCACTCCGTCCGGTGCCCTATAGCCGAGGAGAGTATCTTTGGGTTACCCCGGGGGAGAATTGAACTCACATCTCTAAAGCTTCAATTTAGCGCTTTGACCACTAAGCAACCGAGGTTTTTTTTTGGAGATAGATAGATTCGAACTATCATATTTGTAGTGCAAATACAACTGATTACCGTTATCAGATATCCCCTAACGGAAGTATCTATACTCTTTTATGAGACTAAGCCAAAACGCAAAGCTGTCATTTTTTTCACGCTATCCTAACTCCCGGGCCAGGCAAATCGCCTTTGTCGCACGTGCCCCGTACTAGCACGCTATAGCATGCAAGCCCGTTACTACGGTCAGTGTTTTGTATTGGATTGTATTGGGAAATTATTATTATAGAATGTGGATCGCAGTACTCCCGTACGGGTAAGCTGTAGATACGATGTTTTGTACCTTATTACGGCCCCTACCCCCACGGGACAACAAGGAGGCCCTACCCAACTACTCCGCGCCGGGCCCCCGCCGGAGAAGATACTGTTAGTAAATTTAAAGAGTAGGAGGAGGACAATTTCCGCTTTTGGCGTGTGGGGGCCCCAACGACCGTTACTACGGTTAATTTAAAGGATGGTTTGTACCTTATTTGTTGTGTATCGTTGCACAAAACTGTTAATATTAGTAAGTAAGGGGAGGACGGGGCGTGTACCGTAGCAATTGTAATTGTATTGGTTTGTTGTTGTTATTAAGGGGGGAGCAATATTGTGTCTCGTTACTCCAGTTAGTGCATTGGATGGAGAGTAAGTAACTACACCCCCCCCTAGGGTCCGCTTAGCTACGCTAATGCTCCCAATAGTTTGTAGGTTTTTAGAAGAAGGAGTTAGGCTGCGAAGCAGAAAAATATTCGCCTCTGTTTGGTATGTTCGTAGTTCGTTCATAGCGCTGGCCGTACGGCAAACAAGTTCCTTCTATTCACTCCTACTCACTATAACTGAGGTTGGGCGAAGCCCTGCGCAAGCGAGCGAAGCGAGAGATTCATATTCTTGGTGTAAGGGTGTTGTTTGTTTTGTTGGTTAAAGGTAGGGAGGATTCTATCCCGTTACAACAGTAAGTTAATTGAATGAATTGTAAATTGTTTGATTTGTATTTCGCTACGCTCAGTTAGTATCTTCGATACCACGTGGGTATTCTTTGGTTTGTGTTTGTTGTTGTTAGGGGGTGTGCTTTGCCCGAGGAGTGTTGGAGGATGTTGTTAGGGTTGTAGGTGAAGGAAGGGAGGAGGGAGGGAGGGGAGAACAAGGTGTTGGGGACTGGGTTTACTCCCCCATCTCCGCATCACAAGTGATGTTTATAAACCCAGAAGGTAAATGAACCCCTACCCCCGGACAACAAGGAGGCACTACTCAACTTCTACAGCCCCTTGCGCTCCTTGTGCTTTATGCTGCCGCGTCCGCATCATCCCCAACTACAATGTCGCTACGCTCGGTTAGTAACTACGTTACCACAGGTTTTGGTATTTCGCTACGCTCAGTTAGTAACTACGTTACCACCTACTACTTAATGTCGCTACGCTCGGCTAGTAACTACGTTACCGCACATTACGTCCCCTATCTTGATTAGTTAATTTTTGTTTAAGTTTTTTGATAATGTTAAAGGGAATCAACAAGGGAAACAAGTTAATACTAATTTATTAAGTAAAGGGGGATAAGGGTTATACTTTAAAGATTTACAGTAGGGTAGGGGGGATAAGGGAATCCGCCGAAAGGAAATTTACGTGGGCACTTAGTTCCTCTGGGTTACTTTATTTGGGAAAATAAATTCTATTTTAAATTAAGAATTTTAATACGAAAATATAGTATTGGGATGGATTCTTATATCCTAGAAGATATAGGATGGTACATACGATGTCCTGCAACTTCTATGGATACTTTAAGTAAAGTTAGTGTAATTTATCCTGACTGGACATTTGAGAAAGATGGATTGCATCTGCTTAGAAATTCTCCTAGTTTAACTAAAGGTGGTATAGCTTATTTAGACTTAGTGTATGGATTCGGTCAATTAAGAAATTATTTTAGAAATATTGAGTGGGTTGAAACTGTTGTTGCTGAGTTCTTAAATGAAATCCCTAAAGGGGTTATTTTATCTGTTCTTCCTATGGCTCTTGGATTGGATAATGGGAAAACTTTAATGAATTCTTTGTTAGTAAATAGAAATACTGATTATAAATTGGTTAGTGAAATGTTATTGAGGGCTATGAATGGGTTCGTTAATAAATATGGGGAAAAATTTGAAGGCTGGGAAGATAGTTTATTATGTTTTGCTGTTAAAATGTGGTTAGATGAAACTGGTTATGAAGATTCTATAAACTTCAATAAACGAACTAAAGTGGATGATATAATCAAACATACTCATAAAATTGAATTGAAAAAAGTTAGAAATGTAAATAAAGCTGTTAAAACTACTCAGGATAAACTTTATAATGTTAATAAATTAACTGAACTGGTTAACACTAAATTTAATAGTGTTGATTGGTTCGATCAATACAAAGGGTCTATATTTAATGAGGCTTTAGGTGATTTTAATCCTTTCTCTGAACAATTTATGGATATTTCTATACTGGATATTCCTGGATTTGAGTATTATGCTATAAGAATTCCTAGTGAGATAAATCTTAATACTTATGTATTCGTAAGAAAAAACCATGCAATGGAGGATTGAAATTTATTCTTAGCTTCTAGAGTTAAATATCCGGGGGTTTGTTTCGCGGATACAAATTTAGGTGCTAATTCTTATATATTTGAAAGAAAATTCTTAAGTTTAGAAAGATTAACCTTCTATATTTATACTGAAAATAGTGATAAAAAAGGTAATATACATTTCATTAATTCTAATACTGCTTTCCCTGATTTTCCAATCCATAGAGTTGTTAGAAAAGAGAACTTTAAAATCGGAACTTTAGCTCTAAATTATTTTGTTAATCCAGAAAACAGATTAATTGTTTATTGTATAGGGACATCGTTAGGAAATAAATCTGGAATCTTTGAAAATAAAGTTCATTATGGTAAAAAAGAATTAATCGGAAATGATCTTGTTTCTTCATTCTTTATTGATTTATTCAATAATAGTAAAATAAATGGAATTCGTATACATTCTATTGCCATAATTTAAGTAGTAAAGATGGTTATTTAATTCTAAGTGGGTTATGTGGTCTTGATTCTGAGTTTATAGTAACACCATTCGTTGTTAAAAATGAGATTATTAGTATAAGAATTAAACATATTAATAGTAAACAATCTATTACTATCTATTCTTCTAGAAGAATTATTGGTGACTTGAATTTAACTACTGTTTTTGAAGCTTTTGGTGTTAGCGTCGATATTATACATTTTCCTAATAATTTCATTAATATTGATACACTAAATTATGTAGGAAATAAACCTAATTTTGAATATTATGAAGGAATTGATTTGGAAACATGGAATAAACTTGATTCTCAATTTAATACTGAGCTAGTATGTACTGGTTCTTTAATCTCTGATCTGAATGGATTACTAAACGTAATGAATGAATTTAGAAATGAAATCCCCCTACCCTACATTGTAAAGTTTGTATAATTTATTATTTTTAACTAACAAAACCTGAGTCAATGAGTTTACTTCAAATAGGACTAACCTCTGACTCTAACCACGAACAGGAATTGTTCTATTAAATTCACTTAATTACCATAACAGAGGGTGGCTTGCTTTCCTTCCCGGAGACTCATATTCTTTGTATTGTACATTTTGTTAATTAGATTAATTAGGGACGTGTACGGACCGTTAATCCTGTTACTGGATACTGTTAATTTAAAGGGGGGCCGGTTAGGGTTTTATTTTCTTTTTGTTTGGTTTGTTGTTTATTTGGATGCGGAGCGCAAAGGGATTGTGTCTCAGGCTCTGCCACTGTACAGGTCTAAAGCGAACATTATTGTTTGTAAATGATATTAAGCACAGGGAGTAGATAGTATTAATTTGATTTTATTTGTTAAGGTTTGTGGGGGAGGGGAGCACTCACGTACGTTCCAAATAGCAGGGAGTGGATCAGGACGAAGTCCTGGTAAGAATGTAGGTATTAAGAATAAGTAATGGTAAAAATAGCCGGAGAGGGTACCGTATCAATTGTAAATACCGTTAAGGAGTAGGAGGCTATTTGTGCTATTTGTACGGTGAGGGGATCAAGAGTATTTTGATTTGTTAGGCTGCGAAGCAGTTGTTATTCTCCTCCGGATGCGGTGCTATAGCCGCGCAAGCGTGGGGAGGGTATCGTAGTAACATTATTTTTTGTATTGTAGTTGATATGTTTAATCTTGTTGGGGGGAGGAGTACGGTGTAGTGGATAGTATCAATCTTAATTATTTCTTATTATTGTTAATTTATTAATTTAGGGATGCGGAGCACAAGTGGATCTTTGTTATTTTTATTTATATTTTGGTTTTTTGGATTCGGAAGAAGTGGGGAAGAAGCTTGTTGAAGGAAATTAAAAATTATATCAAATTAAAAAAATGTGTGTCCAAGGGTTGTTGTTATACTAAATGTACCTCTTCTATTTTTAGTAGTGAATCTAGATATAGATCTTATGTCAGAAGAACTTCTAGTTAAACTACCGTGTTGACTAATTTTTACTGTTTGTCTAGGTATTATTTTTTGTTTCAATAATCGCCCCGCAAGTCTAATTTTAATACCAGTTAAGAATGTAGGTATAATGGAATTAGATTGAGGAAGCATAGTAGTAGTGTTTTTAATATTAGCAGAATTATAGATAATATCTAAAATAGAAATATAAGGTTTAAAATTAATATCACAAATTCTACCTAGAAGATTAGCTAAAATATTACTATCGTGGTAAGGATAATGTAATCTCACTAAATCTAGTTCAACTTGTTTATTTAGAGTTTTACTTAGATTAGCACATATTAACTCTAAATTTTTACTATTAAAAGCTAAGAATTTCTCTTTGTTTGTTGCCGAACCCTGTACTTTGCCTCCGGTTGTGTATTGTGCCCGGTTGATCCCTTGGATATTACCACTGCTCAAATTCAAATTGCTATTTTTATTATTATTAACTAAAAAGAAAAATAAGTGTATAACTACTTTTTGAGGTGTAATATTAAAAACAGGTTTACTAATTAAACTAGACATTGTTAAAAACGAATTTTGTAGTATATTAGAAATATTGTTTAATAATCTATTTTTGCTATTATTAAATTGATAGTTTATATTTTGAGATCGAGCTATATCAAAGTTAAATTTGTTATTGTTATTTAAATTGTTATTCTTATTCATACCGCCGGCACAAATATTTCTATTGCTAGCCTCCAATTGATTAAGTCCTATACTCTTATTTCTTGGTCCTATTGGGCAAGATAAATTTAACATATCTATTGTTTCATAATATCTTGTTGGGGTGGCGCAGCCCGAATTTAAATTTGAGGATAGCTGTGTTGGACCTACAGGGTGCGGAGCCAAGCAACAAGGATTGTTATTATTTTGTATTTGTACATCTAATACTGCAACTTGCTCTTTCGTATTCAATATTTTTTGATTTCTATCTCTTAAATTTGATGATAATTTATTCAAATTTTTACTATATTCTATTAAAGATACTATGTTTGAATTTCTAGTGGCAAGGGCACCTTTATTTAAGTTTACTGTTTGTAAGTTCATAATTTATTTGTATTTTTGTCTTATTACATTTCATAACAAAAGCTAAATAATCAATGGTCGCGACCCTTTATGGCAGCACAATTTATCACTAAATCTTGATTATTTCAAGCTACTTAATTAATCCACTACTTGGGATCTACATACGTGTCCCTTTCTAGAAGCAATGTTTAACATTGGGATACTTTCAATATTTGATTATTAAGTCTTTAGCTAACGAGTTACCGACGGAGGGTTAGAGTAGAGTTGAGTGTTATCGCTTCAACTACAAGTAACGTTAATATCCAATAGCTTTTTTGTTATTGCCATAAAGGGTCGGGCGTATCCACTAGAGAATTTTACGCACTTATTAGCTTGTTCTTTTATAGATAATTTTCGAATCAGTAGTGTAATGGATAATACGGCTGGTAAAATACCTAATCGTGTACAAGGGCTAAGAAGGAATCGAACCTTTAATACGGACTTTGCAGATCCACTACAGAACCATCTGTAAACTTAACCCAACCTAGGATCCCGTAATGAAGTAAATTACTTTTAATTAAACCAAAAGATACCCTTAGCGGCAAGGGAACCCAGTGGTTGTTAAGAATTTAATTTGGATTATCAGAAATACTATAAATTTAACGGGAACGATGAGATTCGAACTCATAAGGAACCTGAATTCCAACAATTAGCAATCGTTTTAACTTACCCATGTAAACGTTCCCTATAATTAATACGAGCCTTACCGGATTCGAACCGGTACTTCTCCCAAACGACAATTGGGTGCTCTACCAATTAAGCAAAAGGCTCTTGAAACTAACTCTTTTATGAGTTAAACACGGCCTCTCCAGAGTGCGTAGCGCTAGGGATGCGGAGCACAAGATCCTTGTGGGCTATTTGACCCAACCCAGGGTTTATAGTATTGGTTTTTCTTACGTAATAAACCAAGGCCTAAAATTCGTAAAATTTCGTAGTTGACTGAGTGAAAGTAATGAAAATAATGAGTAAGCCCGTTCGGGCAAGTGTAAAAAAGACAATTGATTTAAGAAATAAAATGGTAATGACATAAACTCAATTATAAACGAGGCTGTAAACAAAGTTATTATGAAATAAAAAGGGTGATTATAACCTTAAATAATCAAATCCATCAAAAGCTCATTTATCAATTACTAGTCTAAAAACTAGTAGAGCTTGTTCTCTAAAATGAGGACCATAAAAACTGACTTACTACAAAACATATAAAATTGTCTGTGAATTCCTTAACAATTTGGTTAACGGATGAAACTTAATTGTACAAATTAATGTTAAGTAGTAAGTAGAATAACCTAAATATTTTACAAGCCCGGGGGATATAGGGAATGACCCCGATGTTAATTTGCGTAGGCACTTATGAGATATAGATATGCGAAATATTAACATTTTTGATTTAGCGACTCGGGATGGCTCAAATAATATGCTTAATCCTAGTACAAGAGAGGGGTTACCAATTTCTTTTAATAATCCTATGCCTAATTCTAATACTATGGATTTTGTCTTAGTAGATTATCATCCTCCTGCTGAGTCTTCTATTAATTCTAATAATTCTAATATTTCTAATTGTACTAATAGTATTGGGGATTCTTTAAATCAATCTAATTCTGGTATCCTATTGAAAGGAAATGGATTTGTTATGGTTGATTATGTGGATGCGGCAGCACAAACCTCTTGGAGCTTTTGATAATTATAATTCTGAGAATGAGTTAGTTGCTATTTGTGCACCTGAGTCAATGAGTTTACTTCAAATAGAACAACCTATGCACTTAGTTCCTCTGGGTTACTTTATTTGCTCTTTTGGCGCTCCTTTCCCCTGGTCTGCTATAGCGCCCTGCTGCTGGTTGAAATAGAAATGTAAGTGTGGTTAGAGTTCTGATTATTGGAGGATCTGCTGGCTATGTGGTTTTAACTAATTCAAGTGGGTTTGGTGAAACTAATAAACTTGGAGTTAGATATTACTCTAGTCAAAGTTCTCGACAGGTAAATGTTATTCTAGGTGATAATTTTGTACTTATCCAAAATACTAATTTTATTGATTCTATTAATTTAAGTTTTAATCTTGAAGGTGAAAGTAACTTTGATGTTGTTTATGAAATTAAAGAAATTGATCCTTTTGTTTTATTAATTAAAGATAGATTGAATAGAATAATCATAATCAACAACTTTTATGATTAATAAACAACAAATTAAATTCGCAAGTGGTGTGAATACTGACTTCAGTAAAAAATATACCGCTTTAATTAATAAACTTCAGAATGAAGTGAAAGTATGGAAATTTGAGATTAATTCTTTATTTTTCCTTAGTTCTGTGTTTATTAGCCTATTTGAAAATTTAGATGTTGCTCTACTTAGAAAAGAGCTATTGGATTTATTCAATGAATCAACAGTGGTTTATTATCTAGTTAATAAATATATTTCTATGGATAATATTATTGAACTTATTATTTCTTATGGTATTTCCAATATTTGGGTTAATGGATTAATTAAAACTAATTTAAATAGAAATAAAAATGATAATACTGTGAATTTCTGGGATAATCTTAGTGTATTATTTATTTTTAAAGCTGATAAAATTATTAATGGTATTATTAATACATTGAAAAGAAAAATTGTTTTAACAAGTACAGTGGATCAAATGGTTTTTAATAAATTAGATGATTTCATTTTAAATATTGTTTCTATCATTTCTGAGAATGGTTATGTGGATAATTCTCTTCTCAATAGTTCAGACATCTTCTGGGAATATTTAATGAAAGTTGCTAATTTTATTGCTAAATTGAATAATCCTGTGTTTAGTAATATGTTTTATAACAGTTTATCTAATATTGAAAAAGAATTTAGAGTGAATATTGCCGAACGTATGGTTTATCATAAAACTTCAAGAAAATCTGGTGCTAAAATCATAGAGAAACGACAAAATCTTAATTCTGTTCGAAGAAATCTCAAAGTATTAACTAATAAAGTTCTAAGTACTCAAATCGTTGACAAAATTAATGCTATTATTACCATAAATAATGGGTTATTAGCAGAAGAATTACTAGATATAATTAATGATATTAAAAAAGTTTATGTTAAAGATCAAAATACAGTTGTTAAATATATTTCATCTTCTGATATAACTTTAAGAGGAAAATTTCCCTTAATCCCCACCAGACCAGCGGAAAGGAAAGGATGGGAGAACACAAATACAAATATAAATACAAATACAAATACAAATACACAAATATAAGAACATAAAAATAAGTAACTTTGAGTTCCTTCTACTCACTCCTCGCACTTGCCCTCCGGGTCCGTACATTGGAGGCAGCGCACTCACCATAATAGAGGGTGGCTTGCTTTCCTTCCCGGAGACTCATATTCTTGTTAAGTTTATTGTAAGTATTAAGGAATAAGGTGAGAGGGAGGTCGGGCGTGGATTGTATTAATACTATTTGATTTTGTTAGGGGGAGCACTCCCGTACGGGTGGGTTGTGTCTCAGGCTCTGCCACTGTACAGGCCTAAAGCGAAGGATTAAGAATAAGGAAGTAGGAACGGGACGAGACTCATATTCTTAGTTAATAGGTTTAGAGGAGGAGGGGGTGTATATAAAAAAATACACTAAAAATAGCTTGGTGATACAATAGACAATCAGCGAATACAATTAAAAAACAAAGTAAGGATTTACCTCGTGCAGGGCCCCTCTAGGTAGGCGGTACCCCGTGTACAGAATCCGGTTTTTAAAGGGCCCTGGATTTAAGTTAAATTATCTGCAACACACGTCCTTGTTGTCCAGGGAGAGTGCGGAGCTTAGTACACGGCGGGAGAAACCCCCGAACTATACTAAACTAGCGAAGCGGCATCCCAAGGTAAGCATTTGTCTCGCTTTAGCGATTTACTCTTTATCCTAAAAGCAAAAACAAATAAACCAAATAAAAAAAGTAAAACAGATAATAAATACCCGGTAAGTGATTGTAAAGAAATAGTGGTTTGGGGTTCAAATTTAGGGTTAACAAATGCAAAGCCTCTTTTTACTCCAACCCTTAGAAAAATGGTTGAATTACCTATTCTTCAATTCTCGGCTTTGCTTTGCTATAGCGTGCGTGCACCGGAGGCGCAGCCATAGGTACAATTATTGGAGATAGTTGGTCTGCTTTAAGTCATGTTAGAAATGTGTTCAGTACTAACTTCCCTTAGAAATGCCAGTTTTTCCTTTTCGGATGCGGTGGTGTACACCTGCGCTCCCGTACGGGGTGCAAGCGAATCTTATGATAAATTATTTGTATTTTATGAGTGTTTTTTCTATTTTTGGTCATTATTGTAATCCATTACATAGTTTCTCGCTCCGCGGTTGTTTCAAAAAGAAATGGGAAAACTTATCATTCACTTAATTTTTGGACTAGAGCTTTGCCTTGTTTTACTAGATTACATAAACAATTTTATGACAATTTTTGAACTAACTTTATAGGTAGAACGGGTAGAAAAAGAATACCTCTGGAACTATTCCACTGGACAAATAGCACAAATCCTATTGCATTACAAAATTGGATTATGAATGAAGGATATAAACACGGCCTCTGGACCCGTACGGGTGTAACGGTTTCAGATTAGCTGTCCATTGTTTTAATATTTGTGATGTAGTAAAATTAGTAAACATATTAATAATTAAATTTGAATTACAATGTACTATACAAAAAGGTGGTGACGAAGGTCAATTTGTTATCTATATTAAAGTAGAATCTATGAATAAATTAAGATCCTTGGTTACTCCTTACATGCATCCTTCAATGATGTATTAAATAGGTGAAGACTTAACTTGAATACCTAAACCATACCATCCAGCGAAACCAGTATATGTTTATGATAATGGGGTACTAATAGAAGGGTCACCCTTCCCATCCCTTAGAGCATGTGCGAAAGCTTTAGGCATAAGTAGACAAAGTTTTAGCCCTTTAGTTGATACAGACCCTAAATACTCTTATTATATCAAGTTTTTATACTAGTCCTAAGACAAATTAATACATTAGAAGTGGCCGGGATGATGCGGCAGCACAAGGAGCGCAAGCATGTTAATGAATTTGAGGTGACTCATGCAAATAATTTATTAGTGTTAATGTTATTATTGGAAATTCTCTTGTCTAGAGGCCTGGTTGGTGACGAAAATTCTGACTTTCCTGTACAGGTGTGCGGAGCTTATTTTAGACGAATTAGTGCAGTGCCGGGATGCGGAGCACAAGATCCTTGTAGGCTATTTGACCCACCGCACACCGGAGGAAAATAGCATAAATAATTATGATAGATTATTTGGATTATTAACCGCCGTTTACGAAAAACCCTTTCGGCTTTAGCACAATCAAGATTGAGTTTGGAGGAGAGAATTTATACTGGTTTCGATACAGAATTTAGAAGTTTAGATTATAGCCGGGTAAATTTACTTTGGTGTACGACTCCCCCTCTGGACCTCTGGAGAGGCGCAATATATAGTAGATTAGTATTCAGAATTAAAGGTTTAAGCGTAAATTATACAATTAAAAACGCACCATCAAATTACGAGGCTATAGCAGAAAACCTATAACTAGCCCAGAAATCGAAAGCTTAGTTGGTTTATTACGAGATTTACTGGGTAATAGGCTATAAAAAACGTTTACTGTTTATGAATAAGAATATGAAAATCGGTCATGTACAGGAGGGATAAGAAACTAACGATGTTGCTATAGCCCAGAAACGTTATCATTAGAGTTCTGGTTTTCTATCGTAGCTAGTACACCACCCCCCACCAAATAGGCTTGGCAAGCGACGGACGGCGCTGCCATAAAGGGTCGCGGCATCCTATAGGGTGCATGCAGCAGAGCAAGCGCAAGCAAGCGACGGCCGTACGGCGCACACACAACGCCCTCCTTGTTGTCCTACACACAAGGTCAGGGCCCCGTTAGTCCTGTTAGTACATTGGATTAACAATATTATTTTTGTAAGGTCCCGTTAGTCCGGTTAGTGGATCGTAGTAAGATTATTTTATTAGTTAATTTTGTAGTTGATATGTTTAATCTTGTTGGGGGAGGAGAGGGTCAGGGGTTGTGTCTCTCCTGTACAGGCCTAAAGCGAATAATTTTTATTAAGTAGAAATTTGTTGTTAATGTTAAAAAGTTTGAGGAGGACGGGGTACGGACCGTTACTCCGGAGAGTTATTAAATTGTATTGTTAATAATTTGTATTTGGAGAGGCCCGTGGGTCAGGGATTGTTGTTAAGGGGTGCGGAGAAGGAAATTTATGGAGTGAATAGTTGCAAGGGACTGTAGACAAGGTAGGAGGGTTAATTTTGTGGATCGCTAAAGCGAACTTTATTGTTTGTTGGTGCTCCTTGTGCTGCCGCATCCTCCGTACGGCCTTGTTGTTTGTTTCTTCCTTTTTGTTGATATTTATTAAAACATTTTGTAAATAATTTTATTATTAGGAGGAGGCCGGATACTAACCCGTTACTCCAGATACTAATTAGAATGTATTGTAAATAATTAGAATTAGGAGGGGACCGTGGGTCAGGGATTGTAGATCGCTAAAGCGAATATTATTTGTTTTGTTAATGTTAAGTTTTGTATCCCGTTACTCCGTCGAATATTCTTGCGCTCCTTGTGCTTTATGCTGCCGCGTCCGCATCATCCTCTGTTCTTTAGGTTCGTAGTTCGCTCATGCTTCGCTTCTACTCACCATAACAGTCAAGTACGGCTGGGACGAGTCTCATATTCTTTGTTTGGTTAAATTTGTTAATTAAAAATTGTAAAGTTTGTATAATTTTGTTAGTTAAAAATAATAAATTTTGTGAATCGTAGCAATTTTTTGTAGATCTAAAGAATTATATTTGTTTTTATGGAATAAATTGTATCACCTGACTGTAAAGAAAGTTGGTGGGTCCGCTTAGCTACGCTAATGCTCCCAATTTTGTTTATTTTGTGATTATTAAATAGTCGCTGCCTCTGGATGCTGGGATTTATAAGCAAGCGCTGCTATTTTCCTCCGGCTCGCTTGCCAAGCTATTTGGATGCGGAGCGCTCGCTTGCCTGCGAAGCTGGGGGGGTATACTTGGATTTGTACCGTACATGTACCCTAATTATCTCCATTTCTAGCGTAGCAGAAACAGGTACTCGAATTTTTCAATTTGAAGTTTTTATTCAATTAAAAAGAAAAAGGAAAGTGTAAGGTATATTTCAGCCTAAATTAAGATGAATTGAAATCCCTGCCGTACATAATATCGATAAGCTGTATAGGAGAGGTCTGGTCTACACCACCGGGAGCTGGGCCCCCCCATCTTAAGAAGGAAGATCATGTATTAGGGATTAGGGGAGCAGAAGCAACTCCCTAAAAACGCAATACTCTCTCATATCAACCCCAAGGTAATAGCTTACATATTTAGCGTCCAGGGGTGTACAGGTGAGGATTTTGTTTATTAAGTTTTTGGTTTATTTTGTTTATTTGTATTTCGCTACGCTCAGTTTGTATCTTTGATAGCGTATTCTTATTTTGGTTGGTTGTTGATCGGAGCAGCTGGTTGTGGATCGCTTTGCTATAGCGTGCGTAGATTTATTGATATTTCGCTACGCTCAGTTAGTATCTTCGATACCACTTAGGTTTTTGTGTGGATTAGGTTTTATTTTTCGCTACGCGAAGTTAGTCCTACGGACCACTGTTTTGTTAAGGTTGGATTTGTTAGGTTGGCGCTTTGCATCCTATAGGGTGCGTGCTTGCTATTTGGGGGTGCGATAAGTGTGTGAACTATTTCATTTTTCTACGTAAAATATACCCCCTTTTTTTGTTAAGGAGGTATGGGTTTTATTTGTTAGTTAAAGGGAGGATGGATACTATCCCGTTACTACGGTTACTAAATACAATTGAATGTTAATATTGTTATTCTTTAGATTTTCTTTGTTTAATGTTTCTTATTTTCTTAGGCTGCGAAGCAGAGGTTGCTCCTGGTTGTGTCTCTCCTGTACAGGCCTAAAGCGGAGAATGTTGATAATAGTATTAGGATTGGTTAGTTTATTATTCTTTATTTTTCTTAAGGTCCCGTAGCAAGTATATTTGGTTAAAAAGGATTTTGGGGAGTTTGTTCCGCTTCGCGCTAAGTATCTACGATACCGCATTTCTTTCTTTTTTTGGGCTCCTGTACAGGAGGATGCGGACGCGGCAGCATAAAGCGCAAGGAGCGCAAGTGAGGGGGGCTATAGCACGCAGCACATCTTGTAGTCCAGAGGTCAAATCAAAATCTTTAGAGAAGAAAATCAGGATTTTTCCGTATTTGGGAGTTTAATGGGGGTTGGGGGTGAGTGCTCGCACCCTATAGGATGCAAAAAATACTCAACGAGGCTATAGCAGAAACCGTGTACCCGGAGGGCAAGTTCCTGGCTAATCTCTTAGATTTAGTGTAATTGAAGGGCATCTTTAATATAACTTGATGTTAGTACAACAAAAACGTAACTCTGTATAAATGATACAGCTATTTCAAGAATCATGATGGCTAAAAATAAAGTAAATGGTATTAAAGTCAGAACAGCAATTATAAAACTACTACTAAACATTTGATATAAGAAAGTTGCTAAGATTTTCATTAGCGTGTGTCCTGCCGTCAAATTAGCAAATAATCTTAAACCTAAAGAAAATGCTCTAGCTAAATATGAAATTAATTCAATCAATACTAATAACCACGCGAGCGCAAATGGCGTTCCGGAAGGAACAAAATATGAGAAGAAGTGGATTTTATGAATTGACAACCCTAAGATTGTTACTGCTACAAGTATTGTAAATGATAAGCCAATTGACACAATTATTGAAGTTGTTATAGTGAATGAATATGGAACATTACCTGTTAAATTAGCTATTAATATGAATATAAATAATGAATAAATAAATGGTAAATACATTTCTTTCCCTATTTGTTCTCTAACCATTGAGTTTATACTTGCAAATAAACTTTCTAAGGCAATTGACCATTTTGAAGGCACTAATTTAGTTTCATTATTACAAATGTAATGTATAGATACAATTAGAAATAATACTACTAAAGAGTATAAAGCTAGATTTGTTAAAGTAAGATTGAAATAACCTAGTATTGGAGCATTTAACCCTAATAAACTAGTTACTTCGAATTGTTCTAAAGGTGAATTAATTAAGAAATTTGGATTTAATAACATAACAAGTGTTATTTGTCTTGCTTAGTTCAATAATAAAAAGGATTGCAGGCGTGCATCCTATAGGGTGCGTGCTCCAAATAGCAGCAGCCCTGCCTTGTAGCGAAATTTTGAATCGAACAAAAACTAAGAGTTCATGAAGCTCCCGTGCAAAACCATTACACCAAATCGCTGATGGCTTTGGCAAAAGCAAACAAAACAAAACAAAACAAAACAAATTCTCTTATTATGAGCTGGGACAACCAAGGATGCTTTATTTTTATTTAGTATTAATAAGAATGATTATAGTTTGTCTAGTTGTGAATCTAAAGTTACTCCTGTACAGGTGCGAAAATCTTGAAGAGTTTTTTGGTGCTCCTTGTGCTGCCGCATCCTCCGTACGGCCGGGGGAGATTGTGATGTTTGAACAATATTGTCATCGATTCTTTTATATTTATACTTATACTAATACTGATACTGAAACTGATATTGTCACGGTTGGGGATGTGAGGTCGTCCGGATGACTTCCTCCAGAAGGTAAAGAGTTTTATTAATTAGAATTTGGGTTATTTAAACTTATATTAAGCAGCATCGATCCAAGCTAAGTAATCTTGTACTGAAACTGCTTCTATTGCAATGGGCATAACTTTCTTAAATAGTTTTAGATACTTCTGATAGTAAAATAGGTGTGTAACCTAAAATAACATTTTCAAAACCACCTTCGGTGATGATGCGGATGCGGTCGCTGGATGCGCCAGCACAGCAGCGATGCGGCAGCAAAAAGCAAAAAGCACAAAGCACAAGGAGCACAAGGAGCCGAGGTTTAGTTACTTTAGGGAGTCGAATTTCGCACCATCGGCTAATTGTTCGAATAGATACACCTAATGTTTGTGCTGCAGCTGTTTTAGTAATGAAGGTACCGAAAATATTAGATTCGTAAGAATAGTAATGAATTAGTACACCACCACTAGATTGGGACATTTTAGCTCGAGTCTCATCAGAGTAACTTTTACCTAACATGTTATTTCGATGTAGATCATTCGTATAGTCTGAATAAGTTCGACCTTGGTGGCTTTCCGTCCGGTGTGAAACTTTGTTTCGGAAGGCTTCATCTCTGACTATACCTGTCGCCCCTTTATTGGGTCCCCCACCATAGTTACTATACTTTTGCATATTATAAGAAGTATCTAGTTCTTGCATATGAGCTTGTTCTGAAATTGTTAATTCATAATGTGAAACTAGTCCTAAGGTAGATTGATCTACACTAGTTAGAACAAAATCAGGATTTAATTGGGAGAAAGAGATAACATGGATGATGCGGATGCGGTCGCTGGATGCGCCAGCACAGCAGCGATGCGGCAGCAAAAAGCAAAAAGCACAAAGCACAAGGAGCGCAAAGATGTACTGGGATAAAGATCCAATCTAAAACTTTCCCATCCTTTGCAAACGAAACTGGAATAAAATAAAGAATGAAGATTAGTTTTAGAAAAAGCATTTACCCTGTGTTGTATATAGATTCTGTTGTATAGATTCTGTGAAGAACCAACATAACCTTTTCCATCTTCATCTAAAAAATGATAAATACCTGATTTTCCTTTGACATGTGTGCACCAAATAGCAACAAAGGGAGCTTATTTCATAGAATCCTTCAGGCAGAGAGTGAGAAGATATAGGAGTTAATAGCTCCGCACCCCATTGTTAACAAGTTGAGCTGCTAAGTCTTGACACAGAATTGAAATAATAGATTTGACATAGTTTTGTACTTCTGCTATAGCCGAGAAACCTCCGGTAAAGAATTGAATATTTTAGCTTTAATTGTTTCCCCGAGGACTACCGGATTAGTTTCAACTAAAGGGAATAGAGGAGATGAACTTTCACCCGCTAAACTAGAATAAGAAACAGTAGGTATAACTAGATAAGAAAAGGACTTTATCTTTATTATAAATTATATAACAATATACATTTAGTCTCTGAGGTTAAGGAACCTGCGAGTTCTATACACTACTTTAATAGGTAAATATTTAGATTTTAACGAAATGTAGCAAGAAGCGTACGCTTACAATTCCGATAGTTTCTCGCATATAGTATATTTTTTCACGACCTTATACTGAGCCGTGCGTGCGGAGCTATTACCACAACAAATTTATTAGTTAATTTAATCCTTTTTTTGTTATTGTTCTGGTAATGGAACTTTCCAATTTTTCAGGTAATGAAAGTAATATCTATCTTCCGCTACGCTAGCCGTACGGACCCGGAGGGCAAAGTGTAAGGTGAACTGCGAGTTTTAGAGAACTATCACCTCGCACACCCAGGCCGTGGACTCTTAACCCTGTACAGGAGTACTGCCGTACGCCCCCTCTGGAGAGAATTAAAGGCATCATTATTGCTGTTTCTTTCCTCCGGATCATAACAATTGTTGTAAAAAGGATTAAATAATAAACCTTTTTAATAGTTTTCAATAAATTACTTTATTGCTTAGACTATGTCTTCAACTAATTTTAATAGTTGTTTTTGGCTCGTGTCAGGATTATTGTTGGTACGTACTCACCTGTTAGTCGTTGAACGTTCCTGCTGTGGCATTTTAATAACAAATTATTTGTACCTAAGCAGGCTTCGCTGCAAGTTTTCTTAAAAACATTATTACATTATTCTTTTTGTGCTGTGCTGTACAGCCCAGGCCCGTAGGGAATTTAGAATTATAATAAGAGATTCTTGCAATTCACCCAATTTGTCGACTGATTCGCATCAGTCCAGAGCAAAGGAAACTTTGTGGTTAAATTTCTGAACCATTGACCATAGAACATTTCTAATAGTAAGCGGAAATATAGAAAAACAAAAAGAAGTGGAATAGAAAAGTAAAGAGTTATTTGAATTTTGTTCTAGTAGAGTTCATTCCATTTTGAATTTTGATAATTCTATTCATTCCTTTTACTGTAAGATGAGCTCCAGAGTCTATCATTTCTACAATTTTGCAGAAATCTCTGTAATCAAACCCTCCAAATCTAGAGGAGTTTTGAGGGTCATATATTGGAGTATTGCTAAATAGAGATATAAAGGCTTTCACATTATCCTGTCCAACGATAGTAACGTCAAGACAATTATCACTTCCGACTGCTCCTAACATAGCCTAATCCCAATACTTTAACAATTTGATGCATAACAATAATACTTTTGACATTTTGGCTAAACAATATTGTAGGATAGACACGATAACCGGTTCTATATAGAGGATTCTCAATTACTCGCTTCGCGCTTGAAGCAAAACATCCATCTGTATTAACAAAGCCTGCTATCCAGTCAAGTTAAATAGTTTCTAATTGAGGATTATATAAAGGTGCTTCAACTGAAGGTAACACAGGAAAAGCTTGCTGTAGATCTTCATTAATACCTTTTTTCATAAAGGCTCTTAGAGCTACAATTCGGAGAAGCCCTTCCTCGGTCGCTATAGCAGACCAGGGGAAAGGAGCAAAAAAATGACCACCAGCTTGCATGATGTCGAGAACTTGGCTCCAAACAGTAAAATATACTAATCTATAAGTTAATAACGGATATTTGATGAAGTGGTCTCTAACTATTAAACATTTATTAAGACCACTGAATACTAAGTCATAATTTCCTTCATTCATGTAAATTTCACCAATATTACCAAAGAATTTATTGATTTTCTGTAACATCAATAAGTTAGCGGGATTAGCAGCAGACCAGGGGAAAGGTAAATTTGACTTTAATTATTACTTGCCAGCCGAGTCTATGACTTGCACTTCTTGTAACGGAGAAAGTAAAGCAACCGTCGCCGTCGGCATTACCAGTTACGTAATTAGGACTTAGTTGGTTGTTAGGTTTATTTTTAGATGAAGATTTTACAAGAATATGTCCTAAGCTAGAGTATGAAAATTCCCCTAAGTTAATACCTGGCAATTGGATGGGGGTATCATTTGATGAGAAAGAATCAAGCCATTGTAAATAATCTTGTACTGAAACTGCTTCTATTGCGATTGGCATCATGCCATGCATAGTTCCACAAATTTCAGAGCATTGCAATTTCACCTACGATCATTTTAATGTAATAAATAAATTAACTAATACATATTTTAATAGTTATCACCTTTTCACCTAAAAAAAGGAAAAGAAGAACATCACTAAATCAATTACTAATTATTTTACATTAAAATAATAAGTTTAGCAAACTATTGTAGAGTTTTCCCTAAATATAATAAACGAATTGCTTGCGCTCCGCATCCTTATATTTATTTAACAGAGAATACCAAAACAACGGCAATATAAAATATATATTTATAAATTATATAAGTCAGGCATAAGGAGCGGCCAGCGACAGCTGCTAGGTAGCAGCCACAGGATGCGGCTGCGCCAGCGCACCGCCTAGTAATACTCGAGACCAACTTATTAGGCTGCGAAGCAGTAAGTGTTATTGACCTACGAAGTTGGTATTTGTGCCTAGTTATTCTCCTGCATCCTTTCGGATGGGGTTTGACTATATCTTAAGCATTATATTAATAATGCCAATCACCGTTTAGTCGATGAACTGCATACCAGATATTTTATATCTGGTACTTGGCTGCGGATTGCCCATTGAATTATAAATCTTGATTTTACCATACCACGAGTCATTACCTGTGCCATAAGTTATGTTACCATACTTAGTTGGTTAAGATTTCTTTAGGGGGTTCCCGTCAATTTGATGATTTATAACCATAGGTTTACTATGATTACGGCCAATGACTAACCGTAGAACGTACCAGATCGTTCCGCCAAGATAGATGTTTGATTTAATCGCGTTTATTAGAAATTCTAATTCTGTACAAAAAAAGGAGTACAGGCCTATTTGACTTAGTGAGGAGAGATTCAATAGTAGGCATATCTGATTCAATAGAAATACCAGTATCGCCTTTTAAAGGTTTAAGTAAATGACTACATTTGGAAGAGGTCTCCGGACCGAAGGCCGGGTCTAAATACATTTTTACTTTAGAAGAATCTTCCTCCGGATGATGCGGACGCGGCAGCATAAAGCACAAGGAGCACAAGTAAACTCCAAAAATCTTGAAGAGTATTTTCCTCCGGCCTTATCGTTGATCGGAGCGACGCTCTTGCCCTCCGGGTCCGTACGGCTGCACGCATGCTATAGCGTGCATGCGCGCGAGAGAGTTGTTATTAGATTATGAGAATTTCTAATAAGGGGACTATGTCTTAATCCATTAGGATGCTAAAAAGCGAAGCAGCCTTAATCTTACTACATAAAGTCTCTGAGGAAATTAATTTCCTGCGAAGTTGTTAATGATTTCATTAGTGATGATCATGAAATCGATAATGATATTGTAACCCCTCAATATCTCGGAAAGCAAGAAGAGTATTGTGCCTCCAATGTACGGCCGGGGTGATCATTATTAATTAACTTTCTTGCATATAGTAGTATACCTGGCCGATATGACCAGGGCAAGCATCAATTTTAATTCCTAGTGAAGGAACTGCAAATGACGACCCACTCAAATTATTAAATTTGATAACTCCCACACTTAAGCTTTTGAAAAAATATATCCTTTATATGTTAAACCAGAATCTAAATATTTAGCTAACTGGTTTCTATCGACACGAATACCTGTGGTGTCCAGGTATTTGACAACCGCTGTTATACTAGGAAACTCAAGTGTTTCTTCTTGACCTTCTTTTCTAATAATAACAGCTTTACTAAACTTAACGCTAGTTCTTTTCTTTAATGCTTCTTTTTTTTTACTATCAATCAATTCCAACAATTCTTGTAAACTTAGTTTTGTTCTTTCTGCACCCTCAAAAGGACTATTTGAAATTATAAAAAAATCTAAGTAACTGTTCCCAGTTTTTATACAATTAACACAAGTTGCATAGTGTATACCTAAAGCACCTTTAATTCCACTTAAAGAGCTAGCACAATAATATAATATTTTTCCATATAAACTATAAAGATATACAGTCTTACCTTGATTAACCCGGAAGTTAACTATTCTCTGAGTATTAAGATTAAATTTATCATGTAACAGGTAAAACTGTTCTAGGAATAAGTAAGGATAATTCAAATTTAAATTATTTGAATCATTAAGCTCTAAGCCTAGTTTATCAGGTATTACAAAAACTTCTAAACTAAAAGCCTCAAATCCGTCTTTCTTTAATAAAGGTATTAATAATCCCGAGTTAATTTGATTAAAATGTTTAAAAGTAAAATATTGATCTAATCTTCTAGATAAGCTATTACTAGAACCTACATATTTTGCTCCTGTCGCTTTATGCGTAAAGATATAAACACCTGCCTTTATACCTCTAGTATTCGGTTTACCCACTAGACTTTCAAAAGAAGGATAAGTTTGATCATTTAGAGGTAAATCAAATCTAACTCCAGGTATGTGTTTAAGTATAGCTAATTCAGCTTCTGTAATAGAAACTCCTTGATTTCTTAATAAACTATTTAACACATCAGCAGTAATATCTTTAAAGTCTTTGAAAGTAGTTTTATTGGGTGCTGTACTATAACATCTAACCTTGTTACTTTGATACCCCTTTGTGTCTACAGCTAGGGATTTGCCTGTATTTCTAAGTACAGGGAAAGTATAAGTTAATTTTTGTGAATGTATAGTATAAGATATAATTCTGTATTTAAAAAAAAAGATAGTATTAAGAGTAAACAATCAGTCTTCTAATAAAAAAGACGAAAAAAAGTAAACGTAAAAATTTAGAGCTTGCATTTCCGTACCACAAAAGGTTTTGTTAACTATATGTGAAGCTTATACAGTGTAGGACAGTTTTGTGGGAACTTTAATCTTAAGTTACTTTAAATTTGGCTTAAGAACCGGTTTCCCGGCGACTAGAGTACACCTTATGGATAAATACAAATTTGTATAACGCCAAAGAACCGTCTACTCGTTGCTCTTTTACAGTAACTCTATAATTACTAACTAAAATAAAACTATAAAAATTACTGATTTAGATCCGCGATTACCCATTTAGGCATATTTGAGCCGTCATCTTTAGTGATATTACCATACCCTGAGGCATTAATCAGGCCAGTCAACAAGTTTCCCTGTCGCTTTGGTTACTAAAGCTTTAGGGCTTCCCCGGAGTTTGGCTCTTTTACACTCTAAATAGATAACTAATACTATTTATCATGTATCACATCACTCAAGTATTAATTAGTAATATTTTGATTAAGATTAAGTTTGACCTTATATACCAAGCATATTCATAGAAAGGTTACATATATGGTTTTACTAAGGTTCTTAATGTGTTTTATTACTAATAAATACTTGGACTATATCTTAGTCTAAATAGACTTCTTGCGTATAGTCTCTGAGGATCCTACTAAGAATATTCTTTTCTTCTTCGGTCGCTATAGCAGACCAGGGGAAAGGAGCAAAAGGGGCCCGGTAATATGGATAAGGGCGCCACCGCACTAAAACTCCTGTACATAGGAATCTAGATAAGATCGCCTTAGCCGTACGGGGGCTGTACAGCACAAATACGGCCTTGAAGCGATAGAGATATCCTATTGGTTTCCTGCTGATTGCTCTGCACAAAAATCCGTACGGGCTTGTTTCAAATTAATCATTATGTAGGTAGATTAATTATTAGAGGTTTCCAGCATATAGCAAGATTCGAATTATATTAAACGATATTGTTTAATATTAATAAGGGCAAGATGATTTACCAGTAACGATTAATCTAACATGAGTATCTATTGGTATTACAACTTTGTTATCAACATCTAATAATCTGAATTGACCTAATTCTAATGAATCTTCTGGGATCATATAAGAATCAAATTCAATAGATTCTCCACTCTCATTAATATAATCACTATACTCATAAGCTTTAATTTAGCAACTTTAATTGCTAATAGGAATTTATCTTAACTTAAATAAGCTGCTTAAGGCTTATCTAGTTTGTCACGTAAAGTCTCTGGGGTTATTTGATTTACCTGCTGATTATCCATTATAAATATATTGAAATTATTACATTTGTGCTTATGTATTCTAATCTTTAAGATATTCCAGCATATAGTAACCTCATTAATTCTCACTACTTGCCCTCCGGGTCCGTACTCCTGTACATGCAAGTACGGCAGCCTTGTGTGATAGCAAAACCCTTAACAGGATCGCATTTTTAGTCAGATTTGATTTGATTTTGATTTTATTATTTTCTTTCTGCGATCTTACTAAATTATATGATTTTAATCCTTGAAGGCTTTTGAGTTTAATAGGCCTCATTTTCAGAAATAAATTTGTTATGGTAGATAAATAACTATTAGAATTTAACCTGTGCTCCGTTAGCACTTCGCTGTCCCCTTATTTCTATGTTGTAAAAACCGATTAAATAAATCAGAAGATGAACCTATATAGAAATCACCAGTATTTAGTACCCTGATAATATAAATTCCAGCAATATTTACTAGTTCTCTATTATCTACTGAATTAGATTTAAATCATCAACAGTAACAGTAAATAAATATGGATAAGCTAAGTTTTGGTTTTTTTCTACGAAAGTTTTAACTACTGCGCTCCGCATCCAAATAGCACACACCGGTCCTGCTATAGCTGAGGAGGGAAACACTTGGGTGATTTAAACCTTTATTTATTACTGAATAAGTCTTATCATGGTTAATAGAACTAATTATAGGTATAGATAGTGTGTTTACGTTACGTTTTAGTACAAAAATAAGTGAAGAAACACTTGTTGTAAAACTTCGTTCTAGAAATCCTAAATTATTTATTTCATCTAAATTTATTTCCGTGGGAAATATATACCAATACCATTGATGACCTACAACTTTGATAGAAATTGTGGGTGAAATCACTTCGTCGAGTAGATATAATAGTCTAAACGAAGGGAAAGCGATAGCAATTAAGACCAATGCCGGAGTAATTGTTCAAATAAGCTCAATGGCTGTACCGTGATTTAGATATTTATGAACAATAGGAGATTTATTAGAGTTGTAATAATAGATTACAGAACCTAATACCCAAAATACTCCAACAGAAATTACAACTAAGTAAAAAAAAATAGTATTGTGTAGTTCAACAATCCCTGTAAATCCGGGTGCAGCCGTCACAATTAAAAAAAGAAAATCTCTCTTTTTAATTAACGGACTATATCTTTATTATTTACTAATATGAATCTAATTTTATTTTGTACAACATTTCAGGTATTATATATGGTTGAACAATTGGAACCAATTTTTTAAGTTCCGCAGAAGCAATAACAATTCGAGGTTTTAAACCTGTAGGAGTTTTTTTCATAAATATTGTACAATGAATATCATATCGAATAAGTAAGACATTCATAAGTCTTACTACATCTTTAATATGAAAACTATCGGTGCAGAGTCGTAAACCGGAATGTCTAGCTTCTCCGTCCCCCATAATCCAATTAGCTAAAGCAATAGGTGTTAATAAGTTATAAATATCCGCTGGAACAATTTTATTACCTTTATCATCTAAAAATTGAAGACAAAGATTATGAATTGCAGGTAGTCCCATACTTATAATAGATAAAGATACATTTCTTTTCCCTCTTCTCGATTGAATTCTTAAATTGGGTAGAGTCAACGGGCGCTCCGCATCTAAAAATAAATTGAAGTGAAAAATAAATATGCATAAAGTAATAAAAATGGACTGTAAAAGATTGTACAAAAGCTATTCGCATAAGTCTATTAGATAGACTTTTATTTATTCCAGCATCCGATAGTAATAAACCTACTAATATTCCTACATAATGATGAGGTAATACAAACATTTCCCGTATTGCTTTTCTTAATTTTTTAGAATTTAAAGAAGAACCTAAATTAGAACCCCAAATAACTATTCCTGAAAGTTCATAAATATTATAGATAGCTTCATTGAATTCAAAAATAATACTTGAATTTTGCTCCACACCTGTACCAGGAAAGGTAGAATAAAAAGCAAATTTAAAAATAATAAATAATCCATACGTATAGTCTCTGAGATAAATTAATAAACTTATAATTTTATCTGCTGATAGCCCAAAACAATTAATTGTATCTAATAAACAATTAGAATAATTGAGTAAAAGGTTATTTCAGCATATAGTAAGGTAGACTAAATAGTCATGATAGCACTGCATAGATGCACTATCTTGAAATCCTATTTGCCAAGGTTGTGGTGCATCATTAAATATAGTATTAAAAATTGAAAAAGTATTATACATTTTATATTTAGAAAAAACAAAGAATAATAATCTTAGTTTACTGTTTCCTCTACCAAATTAGACCCTCTCTCGCGTAGCGGAAGAAAAACTCTTCAAGATTTTGAGGCTTTGTAAAACCAAAACCAAAACCAAAACCAAAACCAATACCAATACAATAAAATAACTATTGGGGCATGGCCCGGCCCAGGTGCGATATAATTTACCGTACGGGGGGGTCGCATCCAAATGTATAGAGATAAATACCTTATGATGATAAAAACAATCATTATTGCCAAAATCTAACCTTATAGTAATTCTTATAAGTTTAAATTTAGGCCGGTATCCCAAGATTCACCTTAAGCAATTCTTCTATTACTAAATAATCATTTTAATAATAAAATCTAAGGAGAAAAGGAGTTGAACCTTTATTTTGTTTCTGCTGATGGTTAGATACTTACCACCGGTCCCCCCCGTCGTTGGGGCCCCCAATACCGGAGGGTGGTGTACATCCTTGTTGCCCCAAACCAATAAAACCAATAAAAAAAGGGAGCTTGGAGAGTCCAGAGATCGAAGATCACGACAGGCAAGTACGGATGCGGAGCGCAAAGAACAGAGCTTTACCTTTAAGCTATCTCCTTTAATATTTTTGTATAGTTAAATCAATTAAAAATTATAATATATAAGCGCACACCGGTCCTGCTATAGCTGAGGAGGGGCCCGGTAAAGAGCCGAGTGCAAACAGCAACCGGTAAATGGGGGCTTGTGATGAAAAGAAACAAATATCCTCCCTTTGGATTATCCCCAACCTCCAAAGTACTCTTCAAGTAAGGGAATTTGAGTGTGGGTGGGTTGCCGAAGGAAAGGGAAATAGGTTGATTATTTGAATTATTTGATTCAGGCCTCTGGACACCCAGGATGCGGAGCCCCAGTACGTGCTTGTCTAAAAAGAAAGGACTAATGCTGCTAGATAAATAATCATTAATCTAATCTCAATAAATAAAGAAGTATCAATTAAAATAGGAGCAAAAACTAAGAATACTAAAGAAAGTAAAGCTAAAGTGATATAAAGAGCATATGTTGTTATTAGCCCGCTATCAAATTTAGCAATATTGTTACCTGTTGTACTTAGTGTTTTAGATAATCCAAAGGGACCAACTATCTCTAGAACACCTCGGTCTAAAACTTTAGAAATGATATAACCTAGTTTTAACCCTACACCGATTATATAGTTATTATAAACAACATCAAATAGATATTTTCCATTTAAAAATGTATAAATTTTTCTACCTAATGAAGTTTCAGTTAAACTAATAACAAACTCAGGGAATTTATGGTACGCAAGTACCGCAATAACAGAACCAAGGATAGTAAAGATTAAAGGTAGGTGTTTTAAGCCTAACGGTAAACTGAACTCTGCTTCAACTAGAGATACTTTATTAGGGTGAATAAATAAAGAATTTCCGAAAAAATCAGAACCCACTCCAACCATTTCTGAGAAAACAAAACCAGAAAAGATTGAAAATAAAGATAATATAAATAATGGAATCAAGATAGCTAAATTTACCTCATGGGTGCTTTGATAGCTTATTCGTGGCCCGTTTGGAGTATTTAGGAAAACTAAAGTTATTAATCTAAAACTATAAAATGCTGTTAGTCCTGCAGATATACTTCCTAAAATAAAGGCATATGCTCCAGAAAAACTATATTGGACATAAGCTAATTCTATGATTAAGTCTTTAGAATAGAAACCTGAGAGGAACGGCAATGCTATTAAAGATAGTGAACCTACTAACATACAAGAATAAGTAAAGGGTAAGAAGTTTATTAAACCTCCGAATCTTCTAACGTCCTGCGGTTTGCAATGTAAATTTACACAATATTTACTTTAAACATCTATCCTCCTAATTCCAAGCTTAATCATCCCATTTATTCAATTTGTTTTTTAAAGATAGGATTTTTTTTAATCCACCAGAAGTTAAATGTTCTTTAGCTGATATTAAATTCATAATTTTAAGCCAAAGATTATAATTATATAATTTAAAACCACCTACTGGATAAGAATTAAAATTAGAAATAATAGAAAGAAGATCAACTAATCTGAAAACTTTAAATTGTGCAGTTTTACCTGATAAATAAACACGACCAAAGCCAAAATATTCTTGAATTTTCAATAATAATAATTCATTTCTTAAATGAAGACCAATAGAAAATTCAGGGAAAACTTGATTTTTTTTATTTACTGAAACAAAAAATGACCCTTCACCACTTACAAATCCGCTAATCCAGAAAGGATGTAAAGGTGTTAAACTTGGACAATAAATTGGTCGAACTACAGAAGGTAAATCAGGAAAAGCGGATTTTAAAGCTTTTGATAATCCATGATTGAGTGCGCTCCTTTCCCCTGGTCTGCTGATTTTAAAGAAAAAATTTGTTTTAATCCTTCTAAAGTCAAATGACCTTTATTTGCCATAATAAGAACACAAGCTCTCCATAATTCAAAATCAATCAATTTTTCACTTTGTAAAGGAAAATTAGAAAAATGAGGTAAAACAAAATTAATAATATCATTTAGGCCTACAATAGAAAAACGTGCTACTTTTGCAGTAGTGGTTATAGTACCTATTCCTTGCGCTCCGCATCCAAAAAAAGTTTGGACCTCACGTAATAAAGCTAGGTCTTTTTTGTGTAATTCTATTATAAATCGAGCTTGTACTACCCAACCTAATTTGGATTTTTTAGAACTTTTGCTAATTGAAATATTAAAGCATGACTCCGCGTCACTTAGACCAGTAACAAACCAAGGATGCAATTTACCGTTATCAGAAGAAGTTGAAAAATGTCTAAAAATAAATACTTTAGCAAAATTTAACATTTATCCTCACAGCTTGAAATTATCTCACCGCATTGAGACCATTAATGGTCGTTCATACTTTCGTAAGGGGCCTGACTATATCTTAATCCTACACTTATGAGAAACTTACTCAATTTATTCAGGGGTCGTTAATCCCGTGTAGGCACTACTACCGTTTAGTCGATGCGCTTTTATCCTTAAAAAAATTAGGCGAAGCACTTGCTACGTTTTTACCTGATTTTTAACATTAAGGAACTTAGTTCCGCGAAGACCCATTTCACTTTCGATCATCTTAAGCTCGTTACATTTGAATTGCTTCAATAGAAAGATGATTAATCTTCCGTACTTTCAAAGTTACCTTTTTATTCGCTGTAGCTTAAGCTTTAGGGATTGCCCGGAGTTTGATAGTATTACAACTTGACATCTTGTTGATCAGCAAAACTATGAATTACTGCACCAGCGCCTAAGAATAATAAGGCTTTGAAAAAACTATGGTTCAGTACGTGGAATAATGCTACATGATATTGACTGAGACCTACTGCCATAACCATATCTCTAAAATTAAAATTGTTTTACTTTCATAAAACATTTGGAATATATTATCTTCAACAATAAATAATATCGTTAAAGTATCATGTATATTCTCTGAGGTGGCCTTAAGAAAAAACAATTTGTATTCTTTTTATTACCTGCTTATTATCCAATTTGACATTTGAAAAATTTGACTTTACATAACAAAAGTATTTCAAACTTTAGGAACTTCAAGCAAATAGTGTTATTTTTTTAGGTCATATGGAGGACATATAATAATTATAATTGCCAAAATATTCTTATTGAACGGCTATCCTTAGCTTTGTGAATAAACAGGATGCGGAGCGCAAGCCAGGGGCAGTGCAGCAGAGGGATAAGGGTGCAGCTGGTGCCCCAACGTTCCTCCTGATATTAATAAGCCGTTGATCCTTGTTCTTATTGGTGGTGCCATTGTTATTATTATTAATAGCGCTCCTCGGCTATTTAAGTAGCGGAGCCGAGCACCCCCTCAGCTATAGCAGGAACAACAATAGTAAACAACAAAAAAGTATAGTAAATAAATTGACAAAATAAATATCAAGGTGATAACCTAATTGTGATATGGTAGAAAAAGCAATTATTTTTTTTATATCGTTTTGTACCAGACCACATGTGGCAGCAAAAAATGCTGTAGAAGCACCTACTAATGTTATTACTAACAGTGCAGTAGAACTATATTCCAGTAAAGGTGATGATCTAATTAAGAGATACAATCCTCGCAGTTACCAGGGTAGCAGCGTGAATTAGTGCCGACACCGGTGTAGGTTTTCTTCTAAGAAAAATATATGTTTTTAAAATGTAAAACTACAAACCAAATATTTTGTTTTTGGTTCCCCTTGGTTCCCCTTGGTTTTTAAAGGACAGGGCAATTTTACAAGAAGGATGCGGAGATGCGGAGCGCAAGCAAGGTGGTGTACACCCGCGCACTTCTGCGGAGCTTTTTCTATTATAATATAGAAGAAAGGACTTTATCTTTATTATCTAAAATTAGGTTTTATTAGATAATTATTAACGTATAGTCTCTGAAGATCATTATAAATCTGTATCTTGCTGGTTAAGTAAATACTTAAGGGATTATAACTTTAATCCAAATAGAAATAAGAAGTATTCTCTTTCTGGTTGGAGGCGGAGCGCAGCCGTACTCGCTTGCGCAAAGCGGAGCTATTACCCTGGCCGGATTTATTTGATTTTACAATATTTTTATTTCCGGAGGGGCAGTCGAAGTACTCATAAGTTTGTATACATTTTCCAGCATATAGTTTATTATTTAATGTTTGACATAAACATAAGGAAGGCCCTACAATTTTACACTGCTTTGCTTGAAGCTCAAATCAAAAATATTAATACTAAATCGATTCACATAATGACAAAAAAATTTGATATAATATTTGATTTCTTGTTTTGTTAATTTATGTTTAAATAACGGGAGATGTTCAATTTATAAAGCATTGAAGGAATAAAATGAGGTCTAACTAAAGATATTAATTTAGAAATATTTTCAGGTTTACCACTGAATCTTATTCTCCAACAGACTTTTTTATTTGCTTGTATTCTTTTTTTAGGTGTTGCTACTAGATCAAATTTATCTTTAAGAACATTTATCAAAAATTCTACTTCAGAGAAAGTAAAATTATCTGTACAAATCTCTATTGTTTTATCAGCTTTATTCCTATAACCATCACCCATTATCCAATGAGCCAATCCCATAGGTGTTAGTAACTCACCAATATTAGATGGTACTATTTTTATAAATGTGTTAAGTGTATTAGACCAAACATACCATTGATTATGAATTTGTGATAATGAAGCTAAACACCTAGAAGAAAAAGCGTACTGTCTTACAGGTTTCCCTGTTTTAGGATTAGGCCAAGGACGTGGAGGGGTATTAGTGCAAATAGGTTTATATACCTCTTGCCATAAATAATGTACAAATTTTTTAGATTTAAGTGTCATAGCAAATAGAGCATTTGTAGTTGGTTTAGGTTTACCATCTTCACCTTTATGGGTGAATCCTAAATGCCCATCAGCTAATAATTCTCCAACCAAAGCTTCTACTACTTTATTAGGTAATGGTTCTAAAGGTAAAGGTTTACTAATAAATCTGCCTTTTTTATCTCGAGCTAAATGAGCTGGTAAAACACTCAGGCACGTCAAATTAAAGCTATCACTTATAGCTATTGAACTTAGTTCTAAAGCAGACTCAGAAGTAAAATAAATAATAATATCAATAATATTCTCAAAGAATATTTTAAAAATAGCAAGAATAACAAATAAAATCAAAATAACAAGATAAAGATAAAAAAAATAAGAATTAAAACCATGTAGTGATGCGAAGCGCAAGCAAGCGAGTAACCGTCGACCTTCCATCGAGAAGGGTAGCCAACTGTGTAAAGGTATTTGACTAGATTTAGCCATAGCTCCGGTAAGAAGTAATAAGCCAATTATAGTTATAGCTGTTTCATTCATAATAGGGGCTAAGCTAAACACAGTTGCATAATCTATTGATCCAAACAATGCAAATAATGCAAAGAATCCAATAGATAGGCCCATATCACCCACTCTATTCATTGTTAAAGCTAGTATAGCTGCTTTATTTGCTTGTAATCTAGTAAACCAAAAATTAATTAGTAAGTATGAAACTACTCCAATCAAATCTTTAAGAAGGTATCTTGGCTCCTCCTGTACAGTGCTTGTTGTCCGTACGCCCATGTAAAGATTCTGACTGTGCATCAAGCACGTGGTTACGCACCCATTATTGAACCAGTCGATCGCGATTCCCAAAATTAAACCGACGATCTATAAATAAAGCTTATTTGTTTGATCGTTTTCAATAATGTCGCAAAAAATGTAATATCTTTATTCTTCATTTAAATTAGCTAAAGATTGAGCATTTTTTACTATGGTAAAGTTATCAATAATCTCCTAATTTATAATATAAAGCAAAGATCGAAGATTATCAATTTTATACCATTTAAGGCATTAAGTATACCTTCCCACGTTAAAATCTAAAAAAAAATAAGGGGGCAATAACAAAAATTCTATTTACCTATTTTATAGTACATAGAGGGATGCATATGACTCATAGTTAATAGCTCCGCACCGCTACTTTATGTACTTCATTTTTAGGTATAACAATAATCCATTGACCTGGACTTTTTAATGATTTGTTTTTTATTTATATTAAAATTAGACTTCAAGACTTTTATTAATAAGTCAACTTCTGCCATCCGGCCCTGAAGTATAACTATTAGTATGAAGATTTAAAGTCCCCCTCCCCCTTGCCCCTTTATTCGTTGATCATCGTCTGCACTCGCAGAGGGACAACAAGGACGGGCAGGGGGGAAGTTTGAACCTAAACCACCATCATCCATAATCCAAAATGCTAAACCTCCCTCGGCTATTTGACCCGTACGGGGGCTGTACACCAGCACGCACGCTATAGCAAAGCAGAGAGCGGAGCGCAAGGACTGCAGTTAATAGATCACCTATATTTGAAGGTACAGTTTTAATTCTATTTTTGTAAAATAGGCAAAATAAATAATTCAAACAAGCGCGGGAAAACAAGGACGAAGCAGCCCCCGTTGAGAGCAGTAACATTCTAGTTTTAAATATAAGACTATTATAAATAAGCTCCCTTTGAAGCACACCTGTTCGTTTGTCCGGTTTTCTATTTGTAGATTTAGGTGGACTTAGAGTATATACTTTAAAATGTTCGTATAAAAACTTGATATAATAAGAGTTGTAAAAAATAGTAAATTTGAAAGTAAAACATTATCCTTCGCGGGCGTACGCCACTGTACAGGAGCGCGCTTGTAATTATCTGGAGATTTTTTTTTAGATTTTGGATTCTATCTTAGGGTAACTACCCTTACTACGTAGAATCTCTGAGGATACCTTAATAATCTAAAATACTATGGTGTAACCAGTACTCGACTAAATTAAGAATTTTCCTGCTGATAGTTTCAGAAATCATTTGTTTTTACCTTTCAATCCTTAGTTTAAATAATGGCTTAGCATTACCACAATTAAGGGAGCTGAGGTTATGATTTTTTTAAAAGGTCCCAGCATATAGTTGTATTATCGTACTATTAAAAATAAGTACATTTAAGCCAGGAATAGACCTACAAACATTACAAAATAATTACCTCCTGATACTAATAATAACATAAAGAAAGTGAATAGTGATAGATATGAGAAAAATCTTTGATTGTGCTAGGCCATCAAATTTATCATGCAATTAATTTATTTATTTTTTCTACCTTTATTCATTCCGCCTTTAATTGTTCGGATTAATTTTAAACCTTTAAGTGTAAGATGTGATCTCTTTTTCATTAATGCAGCAACTTTACACCAATCAAGATAATCAAATAGTCTTACACCAAGCAGAGGATTTTTTTCAAAAAAAGGAATTATTAAATTATTTATATCAGAAAAATGAAATATTGTTAAAACAAAAGCTGGTTTGCCACGATTTTTATATATTTTACCTGAACCTAAATATTTAACTAAAACTTCCATTAATCTTAAATCTCTTTCGTGCTGGGTTATTCTAAATCTTAATTGTACTCGATATCCAATTCTATTGGATGACTGTTTACTAATTTTAACATCAAAATTTCCTTCACCTGTTACAAAACCTGCAAGCCAATTAGGATCAGGAATAATTTCAGTATTAATAATCGGTCTTTCAACAGGAGCAAAATTAGTAAATTCTGATTTTAAGAAATCAGATAAGCCTCAATTCATTGATGCTTTAATATTAATTATTTGATTTAAACCTTGGATAGAAAGATGAGCTTTATTATTCATTAATTTGACTACTTCTTTAAACAGAATAAAATCTGCTCCTTTTTGAGTTAATAAAGGATACTTTTCTAAGTGGCTAATAAGAACTAATAATTCTTTTTTAGAATCAATAGAATAATTTACCTTATTTTTTTGTTTTTTAGAGTTTTTATGAATTGTACCAATCCCGCCCAAATATTGTTGTAATAGAAGTAATAAAGTTAGATCCCGTTTATGAAGACCCATTTGGAATTTGGCTTGAACCCTTCACCCAATTTTATGTGTTTTACTTCGACAAACTATAATACTAAATGAACTTTCAGCATCCATTAGCCCAGTCCAAAACCAAGGGTTAACATTAGGTGAAGAATTAGAGGTAGAAAATTTTCTAAATTTTAATTGTTTAGAAGGGATTTTGACTCGAGATTTTCTCTCGAAATCCGTAAGAGTACACCTTAAATGCATAGGTTTGTATTTTGCCATGCACCAACTACCGTCTACTCGTTGCTCTTTTACAGTACTAGTAAACTAATACTGACTTAGATCCGCGATAGCCCATTTGATTTTAATCAATCTTCTAGCTTGTTACCGTACATGGGTCATTACTCCATCCACTTATAGCCTTTCGACTATAGCTTGGTACCAGAAGCTTTAGGGTGTCCCCGGAGTTTGATAGTTTAATCCCGATATAATGTTTTCCCAAAACATTTGGCAGGATCTTCAGCCATATAATCTGTAGAAAAAATATGGATTAAAGAAGAAATATATAGAACAGGAATAAACATTGAAACAGTTAATTGATCAAATAAGAATTCCCAAGAAATAGAAAGAAACTCTGAATCAATCCAACTATTTAAATGAATAGAAAGAGGTGCCCCACAGATACCCACTTCATAAAAAGCTACACTTGCTAAAATTGAAGATAAAATTAGGCAGGTACAAGTTATAAAATGTGCACCACTAACTCCAATTTTTCGTCCCATTAAACCTGAGACAATTGAACCTAATAAAGGTAATATTAATATAGAAAGATACATTAGTTTCGTAATGAAATGTTTCCTCTTACAAATTTTATGATTGGGCACGTCCGGCCTAACGTCATAAAATCGGAACTATATCATCAAATTTACAATTAAATGAATTTGTATTACGTATAGTCTCTGAGATAAAAAAATTATCGGCTGATGGTCTAATAGGTATTTACCTTTTCTTGAACATTATTACTCAACGAGTGCTCACTTGGTATAATAGCCTCTTATTGGAGCAAGCCACAAAAAGTACGGGCTTCCGTCAAGATTGAATTTACACCCGTGCCGTACGGACAACAAGGAACACGAGGCGGACAATTTGCACAGAAGGACGAAGCTAAGCTACACACCGGAGGAGCAACAGTAGTTCATTTTTTGCTTGGACCCGAAGGAAGGTGATCCAAGAAGATAAGATTAGATTTCCAGCTTATAGTAATATGCGTAACTTAGTAAGTTAAGGACCAAGAGTGTATTTATCTTGTTTTATTATAGAATTTGGCATATTTGGACGAACATGAAGGATCCGCTTACCAGAGGGGCGTCAATTATTAACAATAAAGAATGGCACGCAGCCCGTGCCCAACAAGCCTCTCTTATCGATGATCAAAAAATTGATATTAATACCACCAGCACTCTTTGCTATAGCCTTCGTTGATGCTCTGCACACAACATGCTGGATAGTCCGTACTTGACCAGAGCCTCTGGTTTATATTAGCGGAGCCATAAATTTGGGCACAGGCCTAGCTCTCGGTAGGAAGAATATGTTATTCATAATAAAATCAAATAATATTACGCTCAATAGAAAGATCTATAAAAAGCTACAAGAATACTTAAACCTATTACTGATTCTGCTCCTGCTATTGAAATAATAAATATACTAAAAGTTTGTCCTATTCCATCATCGAAAGTGAATGAACTAATTAATACTAATAAAGTACTTTTTCTATTTTATATTTAATATATAATTAGAAAAACGGACTATTTCTTATTCCTAATTTAATTAGGAACCCGCGTGTAGTCTCTGGGGTTATGTATTCAAAAATTACCTGGTAATACCATAGAGCGGGATTTCTCATTAACTATTACTAGTTAAGGCTGTTACTCTTTTTTAGCACCTAATCAAAACTTCTACCAGCGTTCATTCCTTTAGCAATACTAATAAGTTTAGTGATTCCAATAGGATCAAGATGACCTTTATTAGTATATATTTTATATCCTTTGCAAAAATCTAAATAATCTAATTGTTTAGCCCCTTGTAAAGGATTTTCTTTACATATTTTAATTATTAAATTTATAGCTTCTTTACTAGAAAAAGCTAAAGTTGCTACACTTCTGTTTGGAGAAGGTTTTATTAAATGTCCCTGACCTAATTTATTTTTTATAGCTTCTAATACTACTAAGCTTATTACATCTTGGTATATTCTAATTTGTGGTATTACTTTAAAATTTAGTGAACTGAATTTTTTAGTTTTGTTTAAACCAAATGATCCATCACTTTGAATAATACCAACTATCCAACCAAGAGTCATTTTATGTAATTTCGGTAAATATTTAGGTAATTCATATTTGGGATAATTAGGGAAAGCTAAAACTAATTCAGGACTTCGAGTAAGACCCCATTTAAACAGACTTTTTAACCCAACAATTTGATTTAATCCATCTGATGTTAAATGTGCCCCTTTACTCATAATATCTAATACCTCCACCCATAATTTAAAATAAATGAATTTATAAGTCATTAAAGGGTATTTCATAAAATGAGCTTTAACTCTTAAACAATTTTTTAGACCCATTATATGGTAATTGTAAGTACCATTATTAACGTTAATGTGTCCTATATCACCAAAATATGATTTTATTTTGGAAAGCATTTGGTAATTAGCAGGATTCTTAGCTGCACTAATAGTAAATGAAGGTATAACGAGCCAACCTTTTTTGCTTTTATTTTTTATTACACTGATTGAAAAGTTTCCATCACCATCGCTAATTCCAGTGATGTACCAAGGTTTTAAGAATGTTGAAGCTAAAATTTGTATATCGCCACCTCCGGCTGCTATTATATCAGCACCCGTGGACCCGGAGGGATAGTTTTGAGAATCAAGACCTAAAACTGAAAAAGTGAAATCTAATATATTAATATTGACAAGAAAATCAAAATAATTTAGTCCTAAGGCTGAATTTAGTGGGAGAAATAATGAAAAAGCTGGACTTTTGTTAACAGCTAATAGCATAATCTCAATGCAAATAATCATTAGGATAATATTTTTTCTATTTAAAATAAATCCCAAAGTACCTATTAAAAATAAGAATAATGACAGATTCATAGTTTTTGTATTGTATTATTCCTTTGGGAACCGGTAATTTTCAAGTTGTTTTTAACGTTGAAACTTGGGAAACAACACTCTGTCCCGGCTATTTGACCCGTACGGAGGCCGTACGGCACTGCTTGGGGGTTGATCGATAAATAGAGCCTGTTCAGGTTCCTTCGCTACCGATAATATTTAGAGAAGAGAAATATCGCAATCAATCGAACCTTAGTCGCTGGAAGCGGAGCGCAAGCAGGGAGACGAGGAGTGGGGATAAGCTATTCTTTGCTATAGCCTCGAACTTGAGCACCCAAACACAACTTTTTCTTTTCTCTCCTAATCCGGAGGGGCCCGGCCAGAAGTGAATTGGAGTGGAGTGGGGATGAACTGAACAGAACAGAACAGCGGTTTAGTTATTTAAGGGCTGGGAACTATAGGGGCAAAAATTAATTTCCCCAGTAGTAAACGGCAATGAAAAGGAATAATCACACGACCAAGGTTATTAACAGTTAGGCTCTTTATCCAAACTTTCCGCCTTTCACAAAGCGGTTTAGACTATGTCACTATCTAATTTATATTATACTATATATAATTAGATACTGGGAATTCGTGGGAGGATTATTGTTAGCATTACTTACCTCCTAGTCGTTGAACGTTCTTACTTTTCTCTTGTTACTTTCAAGTACACAAGATACTAAAGAAATGCTAAAGTAAGCTTCGCTGCAAGTTGACTTTTGAACCGGTCCAGGGGAGGAGTGAGGCACCTAATCAAAGTGATTCTTGCAATTAACCCAGTTTTTTGTTAAACTATTACTAATTTAAGTCGACATTATGAACTATCGACGAAGTGTCAATATATTATGGCTGCTTCGTAACCTACGTGGTGACCAGTTGTTAAATGATAATTAATAATTCGGAAGAAAGCCACTGCAATAAAAATAGTTCCTGACAGCGACGTGGAATCCGTGCACAGTGAGTATTACCAATAGTTTTTTAATGCTATCATCCAGCTGTCACCAGCAGGCTTAGACTATGTCTTCATCCAAAGTACTTTCAATGGATGTAGGGTGCTCGTGTCAAGATTATTGTTGGTACTACGCACTTGTTAGTCGTTGAACGTTCTTGATTTTTTGTTTAATTAAAAACAATATACCAAACCAAGCTTCGCTGCAATTCATATTAAGAAATTTCTTTAAATCATTTTTAATGTATGGTTGCAATTCTCCCTATTACTATAAAATATTGCTATTTTACGGAGCGTATTTGACCCAGTTGACGCGAAAAAGACAGATCCATACACTGAATCTGAAAATGTGAATGAGGCCTGGTTATATTCGTAGTATTGTAAAGCAGTGAAAATTATAGCTAACACTATAGTAAGAAGAGTACCTATTATAGCACCTTCTCTATTTCCTTGAATTAAGCTATGATGCGCGAATGTAACAAAAGCCCCACTAGATAATAATAAAATAGTATTAAGCAACGGGATAGCAAAAGGATCTAATGCAGTAATCTATAAGCACTACAATCTTAGTCCAAAAAGATGCTCATAAACAAAATATAAGTTCATAATTAGTACAGAGAGTTGCTCATAGGACTATATCTTAAGTAATAAATACTCTTCCACGTATAGTCTCTGAGGTTAAATCAACCTGCTGGTTATGGTTTTCTATCAGATTTTAACATTACGGATTATTTGTACTGACGAAATTCTACCACCTTCCAGCAATAATTGGAAAAAATAGCTTGTTGAAAAATTAAGGGTAAATCACTTCCTTAATGCAGACTTAAAAACTACAGGCATTTTCCGCTGCTCCTGTACAGGGGAGCTATTAATTAGAGAAGACCTGCAGGAGGCCAGCAACCACCTATTTCTATTGCGGGAGATAAACTAGAGTGGAAAAAACCTCAGAAGATACTCAAGAAAGCAAAGACTTCACTAATAATAAAAAGAATAACACCAATTGTTAATCCTTTCTGAACATGGGAAGTGTGGCAACCAAGATAGCTAGCTTCTGCTATGATATCTCTAAACCATAGGGTCATCCCAGAGGCTGTTAGTAGAAAGCCTAAACTTAATAAAGATCCACCATAAGGGTATCCGTGCATATACATTACTCCACCAATAGCCATTGATAATAAAGTAAAACTAACTAATAAAGGCCAAGGAGAAATTTCAACTAAATGAAATGGAAAATTTTGAATTAGATTTCTATTGATAGTAATCATTTTTGATTTATATATTCGATTTGATATTGATTTTATTCACCGATGATAGAGTACTACTAATACTTAGAATTTGACATTCTCTCTAATTAAAACAAAAGTTAGCCGCGTACGATCAACGAAGCAAATAGCAAAGAGAAACCGGACGGACTATATTTGATTTTGATGAAAACAAAACTATTAGGATACTAGTACATCTCACAGGGAACAGATTGCTGTTCCAATACGGTTGCTTAGGGTACTATACGAATTTCGTATAATAAATTTATGAGTAATCTGACTCGAACAGACTATTTCTTCTTGGAAGGAAGACATTTTACCAATTAAATTATACTCATTTATGTGAGAAGGATCCTACTTTTTATTTGTTTAAACAAATTTAAAATCCACTCTTTTAAGCATAAAATGAAACGCCTTATCGTTGTGCACGCACGCTATAGCAAAGCAAAGCCTCGGAGCGAGGGACAACAAGGAAGCCACCCGTACGGGGGGTGTACACCACACAATTTGTACGTTTGCGCTCCGCTGCTATAGCGACCGGAGTTTGCAAATAGCAAAGGGGGTACAACTGGTACTTCAATCGTAAGGTGCCGTAGGTAGAATTTAGAGTATTTGGGTTTGTTTTCTTTGTTTGTTTTAGTTTTAACCCCAACATAAGTCTCTACGAGCCTTGCTAGTATCTTCGATACCGCCAAGTATCTGCATGCATCCTATAGGGTGCGTGCAGCCTATTTATTTTTGTTGGTTAAGTTAAAGGATTGCCACTACAGGCCTCCGGGTTAGGTCAAGGACTACACCCATCGGCTTACGTTCCTGTTTATCGCTAAAGCGCCCATTAAGTTATTAAGGTTAGAGAGTTAATAGACACCCCCACGGTGCAGACAAACAACGGATAAGGGGCACTACTCTTCTACCACAGCCCCTTGCGCTCCGCATCCCCAACACACCCCCAAACTACTACTTATAAGCCTCTACGAGTCTTGCTAGTATCTACGATATCCTTGTTGTCCCATTATCTGCTTCGCAGCCTATTCTGATTCTTAGGTTGTTAGGGAGGATTTTACACTACAGGTCTCCGGGTCCCCTACGGTTCGTATAACTTCACCCATTCTTGAGGGTCCTTACGTAGCGGAGCACCCAACATCGCTAAACCTAGCAGAAAGTTCTTAGGATTGACAGGACCCCATTACACAAATAGCATGCGAAGCAACCCGGCTATAGCACCCCCACGGGTGCAGACAAACAACGGATAAGGAGGCCCACGAACACTACTTCTTGTGCTCCTTGTGCTTTATGCTGCCGCGTCCGCATCATCCCCACCCCCAGGGTCCGCTTAGCTTCGCTAATGCTCCCCATTAATTATTAATAGGTAAATTAATTCAGTTTGTTTCTCTTCGTTAGTTTATTTTTCTTTAGGTTTAATCTCTGCCTCCAATGCACGGCTAGGGTGGGGCCCACGAACACCCCCTTGCGCGGCTATAGCACCGCATCCCCAACTAAGATTAAGGATACTAACAGAAAGTAACTACCCACCCCTAGGGTCCGCTTAGCTACGCTAATGCTCCCAATAGTCTCATTTCAGTTAATTAATTTAGGTTGTTTCTCTGCCTCTGGCTTTGTTAAATTATTCATTTTTGGGTGAGTAAGTTATTTAGTTTGTTAGGTTAATATATAGCTCCGCAGAGCGTGGTTTAGCCTAAGCCTTTATCCTAAAATCAAAACAAAATAACGTTTGTTTACAATTCTGTTGATATTCGCTTTAGCGTGTGACCAAGGTATACTTATAAAAAATGTATTACTATAATGAATATGAAATCGGTAGGCTGCACGCGTGCACGCTATAGCATGCGTGCATGCAGAGGTACTCCCCAATTCTTAAGATACCTTTACAAATATTAAAGAGCGTCACCCCAATTAAATTACAGGATTTTACAAAAACTTGGGGGGTTAGGGGTTAGGGGTTTATTCATTAAGGAGAGGGAGGGGGAGGGGCTAGAGAATACCGTTACTCCTATTATCAATAAAGGATATTAGTTTATTATTGAGAAGGAATGAGGCCCCGTCACTACAACACAAGCAATTCTGTACAGGAAAGGAGCGGAGCCGGGGAGCACCAACCATTGATCGTCCGGGTTAATGGGGGTTAAGGGGGAGTTATGAGTTTAAAAAAGAAGGTGTTATTTTAATGGCTCCAGAACCTATTTCAAGTATAAACCCGATTGTTAATACGATAAAGAATGTAAGTGCAACAGCAAAACCAAAAACGCTAACTTTATATAAAGTTATTGCTAAAGGGTAAAGTAATAAAACCTCAACGTCAAAGACCAAGAAAAGTAAAGCTACAACGTAAAAATGAAGATGGAAACTTGATCTTGTTTGTCCGAGAAGAGGGTTAAAACCGCACTCATAAGCTGATGCTTTAGATTCGTCTGGTCTAGAGGGTGCTAATAATAAATTGAATGCTAGTAAAATAACAGATAAAATAGGAACAAAAATAAATAACATTAATAAAGTGTTCATTAATAGTTAAATAAAGATAAAGATAGTAATTGTGTACTATTTAATAATATAGAAGGTTTAAGAATAAAGAATAATATAGATAAAGTTAAAGTAGATATCATAAAACTATGGTAATTTGTAAGATCAGATTCAGAAATATTATGACCTTCAATTTGAGAAGAGCTGAATCCTTCTTCCACAGAAATTAATCCCGTTGGTGCTGTTTCAGTCCCTCCGGTGTGAAGCACTCTAATTATTTTTAAGTAATAAGAAGCACTAATCACACTTACTACTATAGCAATAATAGCCATGAAATAATATCCGCTTTGTATAGCTGAAAATAATACATATTGTTTAGAAAAGAATCCTAATAATGGAGGAATCAATGTGTAGTCTTGTTACTAGGGAATGTAAATAATTTGATTAGAAAAGGAAGTTATCTTTGATTAATGGGAAAATGTGTATATAGATGTCTATCATGCAATCTATTTCTAGTTGCTTTAGGATAATTAGACCATTTACTTTTTCGTTTTAAAGCTTTCAGTCTTCTGTCTCCATTAGGTAGTTTATATTCTCTATTAACAGAGAGTTGTAAGCATTCTATTTGAACTACCACTGCCAAATATTTATAACTAAATAAAGGGAATTGAATAAGATAACTTAATAAAGTATAATTAGCTACATAATTAGAAGTTCTTACTTCATAACTTAATTCCCTATAACCACTTTTTCTCAATCGATCTCTATATCGAAGAGGAACTGAAAAAAATATAGATAATTTATTCATAATATCAAAATATGAGGTTCCTACAACGCTTTTTCGGTGATAATTTCTTCGCTGACTAATTCTCAAATAATATTGTAAACTAGTTGGAAGACCTTTTTTGTCATAGAGCCAATTTAAATAAAATGAACCGTCACCATCCAAAAATCCGGAAGCTCAACTATTTGCCTGAATTGGGCTATTGTCTAAAGGTAATAAAGGTATTTGACCATCGTAATGTGAATTATACCATATGATCAATCTATGTAGTGCTTCGATTTTAGGGGTTCTCATTTTCCCATTAATTAAACAAATTACTAATAACACTTCATCTCGTTTTTTAATAGTTAGTATACAATAGTTTTTACTAATACTTAGTCTTCCTCCTATATTTTGCTGAATCATTTCAGCAATATCCGCAATATGAAAGCTGATTTCAATAAAAGGTTGATAATCAATGGCTTCCTCACACCGCTTGCGCGGCTATAGCACAGCATCCAGAGGCAGGGAGCAACGATTACTGAACCATCACTTTCTATAATTCCGGCTAAATAATTTGCTGGCGCCAGCAAATGATTTGGTGATTTTGGACTCAAAATAATAGAAGTTTGACACATTCCAATATATGGAAGTAAACTAGTATCAAGATTGTGATAATGTTCTATTACAGGTACGATTGAAATAAATATTATCGGTGATTAACTTCCTGATACTCATCCAAGAAATGACACATCGGACTATATCTTTATCCTGTTATGAATATATCACGTGTAGTCTCTGAGGTACGTTTAATACGTTACCTACTGGTTATTGTCTTTTATTTGTTATTTAATAAAGAAACCTTCCAGTATATAGTGATATTTTTATCTTCTTATTTCTCTTGCTTGCGCTCCTTGTGCTTTATGCTGCCGCGTCCGCATCATCCCAGCATCCTGATCGTACGTCCTCCTGTACAGGCTTGGTGCTAAAACCGTCTCGGGATAAGAGGTGGTGCAACTAAATAAAAAGAAAGGCTAAGGGGCATTACCAAATCATACCCGCCATAGAAAATAAGCAGATACTTAAACTTAAACTAAGTAAAGGATTACTAAAAAATTGACCTTTTAATTCAGATATCAATTTAATATCTCTTTCTGATTCTGTATTTAATAAAGAAGATAATTTGCTATTTTTTGTTATAGTGCTATTTGACCAGAGGCCATTTTTAATAATATAACCAAAAGCTAATATAATTAAGAAAGTATTTAAATTTGTAATTGAATATTGTACTATATAAAATATTAAGGAATCTATAGATTGTTCTGTATTAATAGCTAAAGCTAATAACATAAAGCCAATGTGAGAGATAGTACTGTCAAAAACAAACAACTTACCATACAAATTAGAATATAAACAAAGGCTCACTTATCTCAGCAATAAAAAACTTGATTCTATGCTACCACCGTGTATTACACGACAAAGCACTAGCTAGATAAAATATTTCCAATTAGTTACTTCAATTTTCTACCAGTATTCATACCAGCTTTTATACTAATAATTTTAGAAGACCCTTTTTTAGTTAAATGAACTTTTTTATTAATGAATTTCGCTGCTTTTACCCAATCTAAGAAATCCTTAGCTTTTACACCTCTAATAGGGTGTTGGGTACAAAACGGAATAATTTTATTATAAATATCGGAGAATTTAGTACACTGAAAATGTCCTCAATTTTTTTTAAGAGGTTTCGCATATTGACCACATTTAAAAACAAGTTACAAAACTTTTTAATAATGCATCATCTCTAATATGTTGACCTACTTGGAAAACTAATTGAACACCTACTCCGGCTCTATTTCTACCTTTGTTTATTTTAATAAAGAAACATCCCTCTCCTTGCGCTCCTTGCGCTTTATGCTGCCGCGTCCGCATCATCCTCCGGCAAAGAAAGAAATCCAGCCATTCATTCGGGGGCTATAGCAGAGGTATTTCTGCCAAAGCTATACTTGGTCTAACTAAAGGGATAGTATTAGGGAAAGCTGCCTTTAGGTCTTCTGATAATCCTAAATTCAGTGAGGCTCTAATATTAATAATTGCTTGAAGGCCTTCCACCTTTAGGTGTTTTCTTTGTGCCATCAACATTACTATCTGTTTAAATAAGAGATAATCGGCCTGTTTTTTGGTTATTAATTTATAGTTATCAAAATGTGGTAGAATTTTATCTAAGATTTGTTTTAGGGAAGTTACTTTGAAAGCACACATACTTTTTGGGCATGATACAATTACACCAACTCCACCAAAATAAGCTTGAATAAGTTTTAAAACTTCTAAATCTTTTTTATGAAGGCCTATTTGAAAAACAACATCCACTCGCCATCTTAATCGATGGCCTGCACTTTTTCTTATTGTACAACTGAATGTAGCTTCAGCGTCAGAAATCCCGGTAACAAACCAGGGGTTCAAAATGCTAATTAAAGGATGCGGTGGTGTACACCCGCGCAAGCAATGGAAGAAGTACAATAAAATCTAGCTATGTTTTTTTGTTTGTTTTTAGTTATTGTTGAATATAAACCTGAATGGTTTTTTGTTCTAATTTGGTTAGGTAAATTGTGAGATAGATTAAAAAAATTGTCTCTATTAGAGTATACCTTAAATTATTTTTCAATAATTAACTACCGTCTACTCGTTGCTCTTTTACAATATTCTTCAATATTGATTTAGATCCGCGATTACCCATTTCAGTTTCCCTCATCTTATGGCTTATTACCGTACATGAGTAATTAGTTCATCCACATATAGCCTTTCGACTATAGCTTGGTACCACAAGTTTTAGGGCTTCCCCGGAGTTTGATAGTTAAGCCCACATTCGTATTTCTCAGATACCCTAGGCTAATAATCGTTTAATTCGAGATTGAGCTAAACCTACTATTGTACCTATTATTAATGATAATAATGAACTTATTAGTAATAAATTTGTTAATACATTAATAATATTTTCACTTAAGAAATTAGTATAGTTTTTATTGCCGGTTAGATAAGTTATATTATTTAATACTTCGACCAGACCACTTGAAAATAAATTGATATTGATATTATTTACTATTACTCCTAATTGAGTATGCAATTCTAATAAAAAGATTAAGATAGAAATTTTTGGCATAACAGTTAGCCAGATAGTTACAATAGTTGGAGTATCATCATATACATCAGGTGCAACCTTTAGTTCGAAAATAAAATATTATGGTTCATACTTGAATATTGTAAAAAACAAAAAATAAAGCCAGAAACTTTGATTTTAAAATAAGAAATATTTGTCGTTAAAACAAGCGCGGGGAACCCGAGCAGTAACGTAAATGTACTAAAATATATACTACTATATATTAGACCTGTTCTAAAATCAGGCAACGCTTTCACTATTCTAGGAGCGCTTGGGCAAAAGGTATTAAATTTGTCATACAAATGGTTAAGATAATCTTGATGGATAAGACCTTGTTTAAACACGAATCTTACTTTTCCAAATCGTAATCGGCCAAAAAGATCTCCGAGGATTAGTCCAACTAAAATTACTTTCAATTCATTAGGAACTGAAAAAGCTTCTTGTTGTTTTTTAGTTAATCTTCGGGGTTTGATAAATGGTAGAGAAGAGAGTAAAACCTGATTTGTTGAATCTTCATAGAATAGTCCACTAAAGATATTTATACCTGATTTAATTCTATGACTACAATCGGTGAAAAGGGAGTAGGCACATGTAATAAATAATACAATTGTTATTTGAATTAGAGAAAATAGCTCTCTGGGCTTTGCTTTGCGGATCCGGAGGAAAGAAGCGGCACCCTATAGGATGCATGCGTGCGTGCACTCCCGTACGGGCCGGCAGCAAAGAGTATGTTGTGCATTACTGCCGTACGGCTAGCGGAGCGGAAGTTACGAAAATAGCATCTATTTGATTTTGTGTAGCAGAATTTTGTTCCATAATTTAATATTTGATTTTGTTTTGTTTATTTGTTTATTTATTTGATTTTTCGAACTAAAGGTGGACTTTATCTTAATTTATTAAGAATTATTTACGTAAAGTCTCTGAGGGACGCATATTTATATATGCCACCCCTGCTGGTTAATTCCGATTTTTTAATCTCTATGAAAAGAATAAATATGGCTAGACGCAAATCGGCTAGTGTTTTCAAACTATTAAAGGTTTTTACTAATTTTTTTTGACCAATAAATAAATTTGGGTAGATTATATAAATTAGATAAGCTACAAATTAGTACTTAATAATTAACTAAAAAATTTAGATTGTACGGAAAACTTCCAGCATAAAGTAAATTTATTTGTTTTTTAATAGGCCAAATGACCAATTATGTAAAGGTGCTGCTGCTATTTTAAATAAGAAACCTACTATTAATACTATTAACCCTAAACTTATTCCTTGACTAATGTTATTAAAATCAGATACAGATCAAATACTATATAAGGATTCTAAATTTGTTAACCCTGTAAAGCTATAAATTAAAGCAGAACCTAATAAGATTAAACAAGAAGATAAAGCACCTAATAAAAAGTATTTTAATCCTGCAGAAGTAGAGGATTCTGAATCTCGATACAAACTAGATAATATATATACACCAAACGATTGTAATTCTATACTTAAATACATAGAGATTAGATCAGCTGAAGAGATTAATAAAGAGGCTCCTAGTGTACTGAACAAGACTATTAATGAATATTCTGCCGCCGTCCTTGTTGCCGGCAATCTTAAACTTAAGCTTTTATTTGCAACCATTGGACTTCCTCCAAATGAATTTGGGTTGCTTAATGATAATGAGCCTTTTACACTTCTTCCTGTTTCTTCCACAGAACCAAACACAGAAATTGAAGTTATTGACGGCCAAGAGATTAAAATTAAAGATCCTATTACAAATAGGAAAGTATCTAACCATTGTGATACTGATGTTACATGGAATAATCCACTAAATATACCTACCCCGTGTCCAATTGACTGAACATATAAAGCGTTAAATGATAACGCTCCGGCATAAATTAATATTATAGAAGATATTCTCAGATAAAATACTGAAGATATATTGTTATTGAAAGGTAGTGATATAGCCACTATTAAAATTAAGATACTAAGTAAGATCATTACTAAACACAATTTTTTGATTTGTTTTTCTTCTACTGGAAGGAAGAGTCCCAGCCCGTAGGGGGGCCCCGGTCAAGTACTTGACACGCGTTCTGAGCTATAGCAGTCAGCAGCGATAACCGGAGAGGAAGGTAAAATCAAGAGAATTTATTAATCACTATTTCTTTTATTTAGCTGGACCCCTGGACCCCTGGACCCCTGGACCCCTTGACCCCTAGGACCAAATTTATGCTATTTGCAAGGGGAGAAATGGGATTTCAATCGTAATACCCCCCTGCCGCTACGCTCTCCCGCTGGTGTACGGATGCGGAGCGCAAGACCGGCGTTTAATTAAACTGCGATTCAAGACTATTACGCTATAGCGCCCTATAGGAGAAACAGATTTAGTACCACGGTTGAAGTCCCAGGGCTAAGGGGAGTTTTGTGTAGCAGAATAAGGTTAATTAAGGACACTTTGGGTCCCGTTACTCCGGTTACTTGTTGTACATTTTTGTAGATAGTTAGGATTTTGGTGAGGGACAGGTGGTAGACCGTTACTCCAGTTACTGGATAAGAGTTTGGGTTATTTGTTATACTTCATTAATGTTAGATAGGGGGATATAGGGGACCCCTGGAGCAAATGGGGATATAAAAAAGAGGCAAGTTTCTAATGGAACAGACCTATTTTTCTTCTATAATAATTATATTAATTTAATTTTGTTGTGTTCTGGTCTTAATAACAAAAGCCAAGCAAGAAATAGCTTAACTTTGGGCAGGAAGCATTTCAAATGCATGGAATGGGATAGGACTTTGTAAAGCCCATTCTAGTGTATTAGCTGTTTCTGTTTCACTGTTAAATAGCACAGTTGATGTAAAATATGCTGGAACAGCCCAAGGGTTTGAACTTACAGCTTTTCCATTAGCAAATATATCATAAATAATATAACCAAATAATATTGTAGCAATAACAGAGATTAAAGATCCAAAACTAGATACAGTATTCCATCCTGCAAAAGCATCTGGATAGTCTGGTATTCTTCGCGGCATCGGTATTGTTAACATAGGCTCATTTAAAGCAACTATTTCCTAATATTACTATTAGGCTCAGATTATTTAATCAATTGAATAAATCCAATTGTTGGGAGCTTGTATCAGGATTATTATTGAAGTGATTCACCTGTTAATCGTTGAACTCGCTTATTACTTCTCATGTTTTTGTTTAACATAATAAACCTTCGTAATAAGATAAGCTGCAAGTTAACCTGTGATAGGTCTTTCTTGCAATTCACCCAATTTTGCAAATAATTATACTCCAATTACAGTAAAAATTACTGGGGCATATTCAAATTTAATGTAGTTTTTTTCGACTAAATATATTACCTTTATAAGGTAAACCGTTTTTGATGTCTTTATATAGAGTATCAGTAGACATTTTCAACTCTTTTTTACATTGAACGGGTCAAATAGCCTTATCGTTGTCAAATAGCCTCGGAGCACACCCGTACGGAGCAAGTACTTGACCAGAGGAGCAGACAAAAAACTCATGTAAGAATTGAAGTGTAATTGCTAAATACACATACAAGAAATATACTAACAGAATTAGAAACATAATAAAATGCTGTCTTCTTACATTAATGATTGTTTTAGTAATATATTTGTCGAAACAGAAACATATATAAGTTACCCTGAAGCCCTAAGAAGTGTTGCATTTATAATTTAGATCATATCATTATCCTTATCGTAAAAAGTGCGGAGCGAAAATACTAAATCATTTATGATTAGCATATTAACTTTAAGGATACCCGGCCTGTGATCGTTGAGGGATTATAAAATAACAATTTTATAACAAAGCTGACGCCCTGCCGCAGCCTGCTGATTATTCAATATTTACGGTTTTCACTTTATAAGTACGTAAAGTTATAAGAACGTCCCAGCATATAGCCAAGTTTAAGGAGATATTGTCTCCTATTACACCACATAATTACTTTTGTGGGCCCCCAACATTCAACATTAAGAGGGAAGAAAGTTAAATTACAATTATTCCAATTATTTATAATCGGTTGGTCTATATATTAATTTAGATAAACTTCAAAACTTAAATAACTAATAATAATAGTTAACCCTTTATCCTAAAACTGAATATTTTTAACAGTTTCATAAATGGAGGATCAACGGGCGCTTTGCATCCTATAGGGTGCGTGCTCCAAATAGCATGGAGCTTGGTTTAAAATATCTAAATTTCCTTCGTATAGTCTCTAAGGATATTACTATATTTAATTAAGAATTTTAGATTTCCTGCTGATTGTCCATTGTAATATCTGAATCATTTTAACCGTAATAAGGGAACTCAAATAAGCTCCGATGCGAAGCGCAAGCAAACGTAAAAATTAAGGCAAACTCTCCGTCTTACGCCTTGGTAGATTTAGCTTTAGGAGTTCCCAGCAAATAGAAGGATTTTTACAAATGATTAAATTGGGAGCTAATTTATTAATCTTCCTCAACCCTTAAATAGATTTACTTTTACTTAACACATGATTTATAACTATAACTATAACTATAACTATAACTATATAAAAAAGGTAAATAAAGTTTCGACTAAAATTAACTCCCACAAATAGTATCCAGAAATGAATTTTTCCTAATAATTCGTTGTATGTTAAACCAATTATTTTGCTGCACCAGAAATAGAAACCTGCAAATAAGGCGAATACAGCACCCATTGATAAAACATAATGGAACGATCCACAACTTTAACCTTATTACTAACTTAAATCGGAGTTAATAATTTTACGGTAAAGGCTATTGTGGTAACTTTAATCTTAAGCTACTTCATTAGCGAATAAGCCCGCTAACTATTTTCGCTCAAGAGCCGGTTTCCCGGTGACTAGAGTACACCTTACAGGACACAAAACAAAAGTCCTGAAGAACCATCTACTCGTTGCTCTTTTACAGACCAAGTCTGATTTAGATCCGCGGTTACCCATTTCCATTTCTGTCATCTCTAGTGATATTACCGTACCCTTAATCATTAATAAGGCCAATCACCTAGTTTCCTAGACGACTTTGGTTACTAGAGCTTTAGGGCTTTCCCGGAATTTGGTTCTTTCCACACAAAGATTTGGCTCCGCCCAAAAAAGCCAATTTATGTGCCACTACGTAATAAGTCTAATTCACTTTATACCCAAGAACTAAAACTGCTTGGACAAAAGCTTAAGGCTCTACTCTCACGAGTAGGATCGGACCATATCTTACAATGAGTTAGGGCTCCAAATGGAAGTAGTCTAGAAACATTGTTAACACGTGTGGTCTCTACGGAGTCCCAAGATTTATACTAAACTTTGGGTTCCCACGGTGTTTTCTTATGACTTTGTAGCACGAAAAAACATATATCTAAGGTTTTCACCGTTAGCATTGAACAAGATTCAATACCGGAAGCATAGCCTTATATCTTCCACAGTGTTATGACAACACGACACTAAATGTTTATTGTTTCTAAAATATATTATCGTTTTTTCCAAAATAGGGAATGCAGATCTCGAAGGGCGGCGACTTTATCGACAAATTGTGCAAGTTGAACATATTTGTATCCTTGCAGTAAAGGTTTGCAGTGTTTAATAACAGAACTAATTCCGGCTAATGACCCTATAGATATTTCATATTTGGTATGCCCGGATTTCAGAACTTTAGTTTGAATAGTTAAATGTTCTTGCCCAAAGAAAGCTCGCATTCCTTCCACCAAAGCTAAATCGTGTAACTGAGAGATAGAAAATGAGATCACGTTTTTAGCTTTCCGTACAGAAAAACAACCTTCGGCTTCAATAAATCCTCCAAGCCAAGATGCGAAATAAGAAGGCATTCTAGTATGGGAAACTTGAGGTAAAACCTCGCTATTTGCTCGAGTGGAATATTTCGATTTTCGACTAGTAAAGAATTCTTCCATACTCATTCCATTAAGGGCTTTTATGACGAAAGCTAATTGCAGTTGTACCCGAGTTGTTAATGGAGTATATTTTTTAAGCAAAGGTACTATAACGTTTCTGATAATGTTAGAATCATCAATTACCCAAAGGACCGTTTTTTTACCGCTTCGTTTATCTGTACTTACACGCACGTTACCACCATAAACTTTCGCTATTTTTTGTAACATTTCATAGTTATATGGTTTAAACGCTAATTTAACGACAAGCCGAAACTGTAAGTATTTTCGGCGCCAATGATTAACTTGAAGGGATCCATCACCGTCAATAAGTCCAACGACGAAAGCAGCCAATTGGTCTCGAGATAAGGATTTTGGAGGGATAACTTTGAATCCCTCTTTCGATAATAAAGAAGCAAGTGCAACTGCCATTGTTGGTGCAGTATCGTGTAGTGCTACATCCATAGATGCGTTTGCTAATACAACTCCTGTTACAAAAATAGAATTATTTTAGGTACTATATCTTATCATTTTATCCGATTTTAATATTTATGAATTTCCAATAAATGATGGCTACATATAGTCTCTGAGGAACCTTATTAAATTTACGCTACTAAATAAAAGGTTTCCTGCTGATCACTCAAAACTAAGCTTTGTTACTATATCGTTTTCAGCATTGTATTACGATTTTCTCTAACCTGCTTGTAACACACATCCGACCAGGCCTAGGATGCGGTCGCTGGCGCAGCGGCAGCAAAAAGCACAAAGAACAATCTAAATGATGCGGAGCGCAAGGAGCGAAAGGAGAGAAGCAGTATCTTAGTTATTAGAGGTTTCCAGCAAATAGTAGCCTTTAAACGGTGAACTAACAGTGTTGAATAATCCACCGATTGTAAATAGGGATAAGACAATTTTTAATCAAACGAATGGTATGTAAACTAAACTTATTTTAAATTGTAAACTAATTGTAGATACTATTTTAATATTATTATATTTCATGTAATTTCCAAGTATTATGATAGAGTTTATCAGAATTAATAAATTTCCGCATAGTACCTTTATCACATTTCCCGTCTAGCTCTTTAATATAGGCAGCAGTAGCACCAATAGAACTAAGTGTTTTAGATAAATCAGGATTAACAACATTAGTTAATTGAATTTGTCTAGCTCTTAATTTATTATTAATTGCGGAAACGATTGAAGTGGATTGATCATCTAATGAGGAAATAGGTGTAAATGAGACTATAAGCCCATTTATAAGTATACCTTGGGAAATTCGTTTATATATAGTGTTATGATGTAACTTAATTCCATAAGCCTCTTTAAATTGAATTACACTAGGATAAGTATTTAATAGTTTACCTAGTTTATCATAAACATATACAGCAAAGCCAAATCGGTTTGAAATAGCATCCCTAAACGATTTATCATAAACACGATTTTTAGTTAAACTTACTAATTTAGCTAAATGCTCTGGGGTAAGTTTATAATTAGGACGAGGTCCTCTCATTTTATTAAGAGCAGCTTCAGTGTGTTTATACCCTCTACTGCTTTTAACAAATTTTAATATATTGTAATAAGGGCCTAAAACAATTTATCCAATATTGTTCACGGTTGTCTAATGATTCTATTGAACAATATTCTAGTATAATTAAAGAGAAGTTTTCATGACCGTATTTAAGGAGTGCTCTTCGAATTAAGCTATCTCCCCGTTTAGAATTAAGATAACTTTGTTTATAGTAATTAACTAATCGCCCTGATTTAGTATCACCTAAATTTTTGGATTGGCCTACATAAGAATGTCCATTTATCCGGTTATACCATAAATATATACCGCTTTTATTGTTATTTAAACTCAAAATAAGATTATAATCTGATTTTTAATTTTCATAAAATTTCACAGCGTGCATACGTAAATTTTTGATAAACTCATTTCTTTCTAAAGGTGCATCCATAATGGTTGCATTTGTAGATACTGAACTACCGATTCCCTCTAGCATTAACACCCCTCCAGTAATTGGAACGTAACCATCATTTCATAGAGAAAATAGGTTACATTCTTGTAAAATACTACAACTAGTTATAAAGTTAGTTACATTAAAATAATAATCTACATAAGTTAAATATAATAAAATGCTAAGCACAATAATTACCATTTAATCGAATAATTAAATTCGAAAGTACTTTCATACTTAAAGGGACTCAATCATATTGTAATTTAATTTTGGTGTATTTACTCCGCGTAGCTACGCGCCATTTTCCTTATGGGGCCATAAGGGGACCACATCCCACTTCCTTTTTGTTTTTTTATTTATGATTAAGATTTGTTTTAGAAAAGGGCCCACTTCCCTAGATATGGGTGGGTGATGATGCGGCAGCACAAGGAGCGCAAGCAAGCGAGGGATGGGTGTGCGCAAAGCGCGGAGAAAAGTTAGAGGCCACCCTAAGTTAGGAGAGGATATAGGAAAATTTATACCTTTTCCCTTTCTAACTACAATAATATTAACAATCTGTACGTAGTATCTCTGAGGTATACACGTTACCCGCTGATTAACCATTTATCAACTATAAATTTTACCTAAATTTACTTAGGTCTATAGTGCTTTAGGAACTCCCAGCGTAAAGTACAGTTGCCTTAATGAGGCAGGACTCTTATTAATCCTAAAACAAATAATAATGGAGTAGTATATCTTAAGCTACCACCATATAGGGTAGCTAACCAAGAAAATATTTTGATTCCAGTTGGACTCTTTCTTTAGAAATTAAAAACACTCGTTTAGTCCTTATTAATTAGTTTTTTCATTTGTCAAATTAATTAAGCTCCCTTTGAAGCGCACAATCGATCGTTTTTTTTAGATAAGAAACAGTTTGAGGTTCGAAGTGAAAATTTAGTTCGTGAAGAATACTCTAACAAAAATTGATACCAAATTAAAAATTGTTGGTGTTTATATTTAGATTGAAGAGGGTATTGTAAAAAGAAAACAAATTTTGATTAAAAACGGGCTTGGGATGCGGTGCACGCTATAGCAAAGCCGCGCAAGATCGCCCTGCCTCTGGATGCAATCAGCGATTACTTCACTAATATACTAAAATAAACAACCAATTAAACATAAAGAGCTTATTTGAATTTCTAAAGAATTGGACTATATCTTAAACTATTTAGTTCGTTCGCGTTTAGTCTCTGAGATTATGGCTTTCTATCTTGCTTACCTTTGTACGCCTATCTTTCAGACCCAAATTTGCTCGTTGTGCACAATTATTGGAGCTGCTGCCATAAAGGGTCGCGACCACGCACCCTATAGGATGCAAGGATGCAAAGCCTCTTCAAAGGGAGCGAGGGACAACAAGGAAGCCAGCAGTAGAAAAAAACCAATTAATCTGCTGATTATATTCAAAATATGATTCTTAATATTTCCCAGCATATAGCGAACTTCTATTTTGTATTTTGGGGAGAGCAAACCTGCAATGATTTATGATTTATTCATTACAACAAGTGTTGGATTTGCAAACAAGCACAACTTAGCGAAGCGCACCCCTTTTCAGGTACGGTTTTTAAGTTTAGGCTCGATTTCACCCATACAAAACGGGAACGGGGCCCCGTTAGAAAATGCACCCCAATGACCATTGTTCAATTTTCCCACAATTTACCTAAGACCAGGTCTAAATCAATTAACCTAATTTAGGCATAAGGAAAATTAGGACTTTGTCTTATTCTAATTAGTTAGATTTCCACGTAAAGTCTCTGAAAAAAGGAATTTATTTTTGCAGATTATTTTATCTAAATATCCAATTTTTATCTATAGTTAATAGATATGTTATTTAGTAGCAATAAATTTTCTGCATTTGGTGGAATTTCTTACCTAAGAATTTCTAATTAGGACGGTAACAGTTATAACCTTTTTACTTGCGCGGCTATAGCACCGCATCCGGAGGAAAATCTTCCCATTCAAACGTAGAAAGCCCTGTACTCCCTCCCCCCCTTGCCCCTTTATTCGTTGATCCTCGTCTGCACTCGCAGAGGGCTGCGGGATGATGCGGACGCGGCAGCATAAAGCACAAGGAGCGCAAAGGGGGTCATGGGATAAGGAGTGAGAGTGAGCGGAGCCGAATAAGGGTTTCAGGAGTCCGCACAATTTTGGACACGTACGTTAAAGTAACTTTCTACTATTTCTTGTTAATTTGATATTATCAAAATTAGTAGCAAAAATGGAAGATGGCCCGGACGGGAGAGCGATGTTGCCGCAGTGAAATACGCTCTAGTATCAACCAAATTCAAATAAAACTTAAAATACTCATATTTGAAGTGCTATTAAAATCCGGACTTTATCTTATTCTAAAACATTTAGATTCTTTTGTAAAGTCTCTGAGGTAATTTAACTCTTAAAGTACCTGCGAATAATATTAAATTCTAATAACAAGATTGGAACACTCCAAGAAGAGAGAGGTACTTGTTATATTAAATATATCCTCGCATATAAAAAGATTGTTTCCTAATTTATTTCTAAATTAGAAGACGCTGATAAATAATAAAGACTCAATGTCCAATAATAGTAAATTATCATTAGGAAAATTGAAGAAGTTAATTAGGGAAGCATCAAGACCAACGCTGAACATGTGGTGCTTTTCAATCACTTATTACTAATTTACAATAAACGAATATCGTAAAGGGTAATGTTGAATGGACTGTTTCTTTTTCTTTCAACCCCGTACGGAGGCTATATGCTTTAGATCCCACCCGTACCGGAGTACAGTGGCGTACGCCTATGTAGTGAGCGGAGCCCATTTTCCATTTTAGACCCCTTATCCCATGTTCCCGTTTTAGATTTTGAGAATAAGAATTGGAAAATTGTTGAAAGAAACTTCGCGTACAGTCTCTGAAAATATAAAGATAGAAATCAGCCAATAGATCTATCGCGGTCTTTAGATCAGGCCTGCGGAGAAACACTAGTTTTTTACTAAATGAGAAACAAAGTTCTCGTATAATAGTACAATACGCTTCTCCCGTACGGGTGTGCATCCTATAGGGTGCGTCGTTTCAATGTGATTTTTTTGGCTTATAGCGAAGTTTATTACTTCTAAATTACTTGAGAAGAGTCCCACCATTTGAGACCATACTAGGAATCCTAATATACCTATCGAAAACATTGCATAACTGCTCAATTTCAATTTAAAGTTGCTCGCGTTATTCTAATAATCCGACTACCGAGCGCAGCGATTTTCTGGTCGAATTCATAGTCGATGAAAAGCTAATATTGAAATAATTTGAATCATCATAATTAATAATAAGCAACTCTACCTGTAAAGAGCAGGACTATATCTTTATTCTTATTATTAAGAATTCTTTACGTAAAGTCTCTGAGCAGGGTGGTGGTTGATCTCGCTTGTTGCACCGGTCCAGAGGCCAGGGTGAACCCTACCTGCTGCTGATTAATTTAGTTTTGATTTTTAAGAGGTTCTTTAAGATTTTTACTATGAAATTAATAGTAATTAAAGACTTAGACTAAATTTTTCAGCAAATAGTAAAGTTTTGTTAGTTAAAGGTAAGGCCTATTGACCATCCCTAAATATCCGAAGATTGGTTTACCTGAAAATGTAGATACAACATGGCTAACTATACCGAATCCAGGTATTATTAAAATATATCAATTATTTTGGATAAGTTAAAAATCAAACATTAAAGAACTCAAATCCTCCGGACCCGATCCAATGGGGGTAAAGGGTTAAGGGTTAACAAGAGAATCTTATTGATTTTACATTACCACTCAACAACTCACGCTGTTGTTAGGACTTTCTCTAGTTATGAGTATTTAAGAGTTCATGAAGCTCCCGTGCAAAACCATTACACTTGCGATGCGGAGCAAAGGGTGTACACCACCGCTGCCGTACGGATGATGCGGTGCACGCTATAGCAAAGCCGCGCAAGGAGCGCAAGACCGGAGGAAAATCGCTAATATGCTTTAAGCTTTTTGTTGGTGTTTGAGTTTGGGTTTTGGTTAGGCTTGATGACTAGAAAAGTTTGAATGAATCTCATAAATCTTGCGTAAAGTCTCTGAGGTTTTTGTCAATTAATTTCACAAAATTACCTGCAGATTAACTTATTTGTTTAAACTTTGTTACTATCACCTTTAGTAGGTTTGTAGTATTTTAAACACATATATATTTATAATTATATAATAAGTTTTCCCTGCAAATAGAAACATTAAGAAGCTAAATTTTAATAACTTCAGGATGCGAACAATTGAAAATTAAATTCAATGATTGGACCATATCTTTAAAAATCAAAATCAAAATCAAATTAATCATATTTCAACCATTTATTAAAGAAAAGGTTCCATGCCCTATTTAAAAATGTACCAGGTAATGATTTATGAGCTTTTAGATCTTTAAGTTCGTAGAATTGTGATATTAAGTGGAGTCTGTTTTTTTTAGCAGATTTGGGTGAATATAATTTCAAATATTCTAGTAAACTAAGAATATCCTCTCTTTTGGTAATATACCATTTGAAAGATTTAGAACTACCTCTGTCAATATAAATATTACCACCATAAAGTGCAATTAAAGGTTTTAGTAATTCAGCTGTTTTAGCGGAGCAGAGAAACGCTTATAGATAATTGAGTATTGGTACTATTGATTGTAACAGTACCATCAGCGTCGAACATACCAGATAGCCAACCGTTATTATAAGTTAAGTTATCTGGATAAATTAAAACTAATCCATATTTCTGACATTTTATTCAATTGCAGTAATCTATTAGAATTTCTAATTTGACCATTAACATCATTAATTAAAGCCAATAAACCTTTTTTATTTAGCAGTCTATATCTAAGTGCTTTCGCACCAGATCTTAATTTAATTGAACCACCGTATTTATTTTTAATGACTTGAAGAGCATGTTCATCTCTGATATCCATAGTAATCTCTAAACTAGCATAACCTTTTTTAGATAATTGGAAAGATCCATCACCGTCAATAAGGCCAGCTAACCATTCTCTTCACTTAGAATCTTTGTCAGAACTACTACTGAACAATCTGCCAATCAAATGTTTAGCAAGAATTTTGAAATTTAACAAACGTATGGCCTCTGAGCTTCCTACTAACGTGTTAAACGCGTTGGTTAGTTGCAGGTCGTTCATAACTAAAAGAATTTTTACATTAGCGGTACATAAAATGCAACTTACATCTAAAGTATCTAATAGTCTATGTATGAATTTCCCGCATATAGTTTGTTGCGTTAAATCTAAATCTAAATTTAAATCTAAAGGGCCAACCTGACCGAAAAATCAGAAGAGATGTTGGTATAATATAGGGTCACCACCTCCGGCTGGATCATAGAAAGATGTATTAAAGTTTCTATCTGTCAGTAACATTGTAATACCTATTTTATCTTGCTTCACTCATGGGATAAGGGAGATGCTTGCAATTTAACTTCATTTATTAAATTAGCAAATCTCGATTTATATTTTAAATAGGGGTTAAAATTTAGAATATAAAAAGCTTGTTGTGAAGACACTTAGGCTCACGGCTAAGATGGGACTCTATCTTATTTATCTAATTTGTAGAAATTTTGTAAATGATCTCGGAATTTAAATTCTGCTGGTGCCTGCCGTATGGCCTCATAACATAACCTTTCGTAGCGGAGCAGTCCAGAGGCCGCGTAAATACTTTTCCGGAGGGGCCGTTGATCATTCATACACTCAAAATATGAGTATTTGGAGTCTGATAAAATCAGCATCAGGTTCGGCCTTCAATAACAAAATGTAAGCAGTTATTTGTTGAAAACATTCTTTCAAATTTGGACACCGAGGAAGATGACGGGTAACCACAAAAGATAAACTCAGGCGTAGAGTCTCTGAGGATCCCTAAGCTATTCAAATAGATAAGGTTTCCTGCTAGTTGACTTAAGTCATATAATACAAATAAACTTGGACTTAAGTGTTCCCAGCATATGGCACAATTTAGTGCGGGCAGTATTAGTTGACCGAATTGCTTATCCCTACTTGCGCTCACTATAGGCTCTTTTTTTAATACCAAAATTTGGGATTATGACAAAGTATATAAGTTGTTATTAAAATTTATCATCATCATCAATTTTTTTTGAGCCGACCATTTTTGGAATTTTTATAAAGAACGGAAGTGAATGACATGTTCATAGCAAATTCAGAATCAAAACTGTATATACCTGCTAAGACCGGGAGAGATAATAATAATAAGATTGCTGTGACAAATATACTTCAGACGAATAACGGTAATTTGTGTAAACTCATTCCGTTAGTTCTCATGTTTAATACTGTGGTGATAAAATTAATTGCCAGATAAGACAAAAAACAGTAATAAAAAGAAGGACACTACTAATTTAAAGGTCGTTTACCTTTGGTTAATTTATAAGCAGAAAAAGGAATAATATAGGGTCCTACCAATTCTCTAAGTTTACCCATTGATTCAGCTCTAATATAAATTCGAGGTTTCCCATTAAATGGTACTATTGCAGTACAATTTGTTTCAGGAAACATAGATTCGCGTTTATTAGAAATTCTAATTCTGTACAAAAAGGAGTACAGGAGAGGCCGCGAGTATTTTATTCCATCTGTTAATTTTAGGAAAAACAGGAAGTATCATCATTTCGTAAATATTTTCTGTCTTATTTGGACTTTTTCTTGTGTGCAGACAAGACGGATATTAAAACTGCTGGGTTGATCGCTCCCACGCTATAGCATTGAAGAAGGCTTAATAAAAAGTGGAGCAGCAGATTTCTATATCTACCGGTGCAGAGCCTTGGCTAGGTCACACACTGACTCGTAAAGTCTCTGAAAAATGAAACATTTTTGCTTAAATTACCTAATTGTTATTATTTTACTTAATTAATAAGTTATAACAAATTCTGCAGCAGTTATAAGCATTTAGAGGCATAATAATAAATTCTATTGCTAGAATAAACGGCACAATCTTTGTATACCGAGAAGTGAAGAAACCCCGGCTAAGTGCAGGCTGAATATCGCTAAATCGACACTTCCACCTGAGTGGCTTTGAACACCAGCTAATGGTGGATACCAAAATAATGTTAAGGGTGTATGGCAACTATTTACATAATTGTTCGGACTATACCTTCTACACAAGGATCAAAGGAAAAGGAGCATAATTCGAACAGAAAAGCACTTGGAAATCAAAGGTGGTGGAGCGCTGGCCGTACATTGGAGGCAACGCAACCGATCGACCTAAGGTCCCATTGAATAGCTTTAAGTTAGTATTCAATGCCAAAAACAATGGTAGCAATTTTATTTAGTCTCTGAAGCATAGAGTTTAGTTTACCCACTTAATGCCTACCGATATTCCTAAATAACAAATATTTTTACTCTTTTTTTTTAGATAAGCGGGATTGCATATTCCACGTACGTGGATGCGGAGCGCAGGGGACCATATGCTAGGTAAGCATTTTAAGAATTAGAATAAATATGAATAAGCTCCGCACACCGGGACCCGGAGGGCTAGTTGGGCCCCAATATTTGCTAATTATGAGTAATTCGTTAAACCTTTGAAATATGAAAGATAGGAGTTTCCGGTATCTAAAATTGTTTTTAAACAGCATATCAACACTGTTCATCCTGTCAAATTGTATAGATTTTTCCCTTTTCAAGGAAATTAAGTCTTAATCATTGCAAATCCTGATTACATTTTAACAGTAAAATCTGTTTAATGAATCTCAATTAAATTGAGTTCTTTTAGTATTCATGCTATTTTTAAGGGAAATTAATTTTGAGGTACCATCTAAAGATTGATATTTTTTAGAAATTCTAATGTGATGTACTTCACTTCAATCTAAAAAATCTAGATGTTTAGAGCTAAACAATGGAAAATTTGTTAAGTAATTGATTAAAATATCACAAGATAATTTTTTAGTTGTTCTTACTTCATAAGCTAATTCTATATAATTAGATTTATTTCTTTGAATTTCAGTTACATTTTTAACGTCAAGAAATTCTCTGATTTTATCCATTATATAGAAATTTGAATTATTTTTTGAAATAGTTGTAGTTGATTTATATGATTGTTTTTGAGAAACTCTCATATAGACTTTAATATTTGTGGCAATTCCTTTGGAATTTAATTTAAATGCACAATAAAAATTACCATCTGCTTCAATAAATCCAGATAACCAAGGGTTGCTACCAAGCCAACTATTATCTAAACCTAATTTATAAATTTTAAATCCATCAGTGGATCTGGCATTTAACCAATCAATTAATCTATGTAAAGCTTCAATTTTAGGTGTTCTCATATTCCCATTAAGTAGTACAGCAATTTTTTTGATAGATTTAATATCTTGAAACAAAAGGTCAAGATAGTTTGAATCTTTAGGATACACTATAGTTCCCCCTTTAATTACTTCCCTAATCTTTTGGGCTAAAGGTGCATCTTTTTTAACAAAAGTGATTTTTACTACAGGATAAAGCAATTTACCTTTTTGATTCCTAATAGTTTTTGGAACAATTATTGATCCGTCACCTTCAATTAACCCTGCCAAATAACTACCTAAATAATTATCAGAAGAGTCGTTAGATGAAGAGGAATTTAAGGAAGACTTAAATCTTCTACTTCTATACCCTACCTATGAAGTAAAAGCCAAATCTATAACAAATAAATACTTTCATATGTATTAGGGACTATATCTTCATCCTCTTGTTAAAGGTTAAAGGAGCCTCACGTCTAGTCTCTGAGGATCCTACTCTCTTTGAAAGATTTGGTTTCCTGTTGATTGTCCATTGTTATATCTAAATCATCGTTACTGCCCTCTGCCCTCTTTTGAGGCTAGATGTCCGAGTAGATTTAGCTTTAGGAGTTTCAAGCATACAGTGAGGTACTTAATAGTAATTACTTACTACTCTGGCACAGGGAACGTACCAGCACCTGATTCAACTAAAGAACTTAATAATAATAATATTAGTGCAGGTGGTAATAACCAAAATGAGATATTATTCAATCTAGGGAATCTATTCCTATTTAAATTCTAAATAGGTTGGACTATATCTTATTCCAATTATTATTGGATTATTACTTGTAGTCTCTGAGGATTAAAATTATCCAGCATAAACTCATATGTGTTTAGTATTATTATTAAAACCTATCGTACCAACCAGTAGCACTCCAGTCCAGAGGTCGGTGGTTTAATAACTAAAGCTTGTTGATTTATATGCTTTTAGTAATATAATAATGAAACTAATTACTTAGTTAAACGGCATTCCTATAAGAAAGTTATAAATCTAAATTATCTAAACGATCCCAATTAAATCGGGTTGGATCCTTGGAGACCCTACTTTAGAGATGATTACATTCCCGTAGGGGACTATATATTTCTCCTTTCAAAGATTGAATAGTATTTAGATTTATTAGATACTTTGTTATTTGTTTTTGTTTGCCATATCTGGAGCCCCTATCATTACTGGAAGGAAATAGTTCATTTTTACATCATCTTTGGATGACGATTGGACTATATCTTCAGGTTATAGTAATAACCGCGTCACGTGTAGTCTCTGAGGATCCTACGATAATTAATAATTCATTTTATACTTTAATTTTGAATTTTTATTGAATTATTTTGGTTTCCTGCGGATTACCCATTTACTTTAAATAAGAGCATTCGCTTAATAATTAAGCCCACTGTACGCTTGTTTAATTACTTGTCCCTAAAAAGAAATAAAGAGGGTAATTTCAAGTTTTCAGCAGGTCTATAAGGCGACTTTAGGGCTTCCCCGCAGACAGTGACGTAATAAGGCTGATTTCACAATCAACCACGGCAACTATTTAATTCTTGTTAAGTAACAATCTTTCAAATGGTCCCAATTGTAACTAGTTCGAGTTTTATTGTAATCTTTTCTAGTATGTTTCGCTATTTCTAAATAAGAACTAGTTAACGGATTAGCATTTTGTAATTGAAATATTTTACACCAATCTTTGTAATCTAAATGTTTAGAGCTAAGTAAGGGAAAATTGTCAAAATATTCAATAGCTTTAGCAATACTAATTTTAGAACTAGCCGTAAAATAAAAAGAATAAAATTCTTTATCATTTTGGATTCTAGTTCTACTATTAACAGTTACCCCAAAATAGGTACCCATAATGGACATTATAGAAAAGTAACTTACTTTCTGTCCTTGAGGCGCTAATCTGTGGTAATTCTGTCTTAATTCTATTCGGAAATATAATTGAACTCTTGTAGTTTTTCTGCCTTTTCTTCCTTTTCTTTGGTGAATATTTATAGAAAAGTTGGAATCACTATCGCTTAAGCCAGCTAACCAAGCATTACTGTCTATAGGAGAAGTATCTAGTTCTTTAAGTTCAATAGGGTGAATTTGAGACAAAATGCTTTGTGTACTAGGAAGTTTGCTATTCTGATTTTTTTGAATATATTCGTTAAACCAATTTATAGTTCGCCCTAAAGCTTCTATTTTGGGTGTTCGCATATGCCCATTAATCAGATTCACAATAGTAAAGACACCTACAAGATCATGTATTTGCCACAGAACATAACCTCTACCTGGTTTTAAGTTAACTGTTCCACAATTAGTAATAGTTTGTAAAAATTGTGCTAATGGAAGATCAGCTTTTTTAAAAACAATGATGATTATAGGAGAATATTTTTTTGCTGTTGAATTTTTATCGTGTACAGCAATTGTACCATCACCTTCCACTAACCCGGCCAAATAAGGCCCTAATTGGGAATTAGGAAGATTATTATTAGGAAGATTATTATTAGGTAGATTGTTTATATTAGTGGATTTATTAGGAAGATTGAAACTCGAACTATTGGAAAAATTTGGAATGTTATTAAGAAAGAACAAACTATTTTTACCGAAACCACCAACGAGAGAGGGCATGCATAAACTCGCTTAATAATTAGTGCAGTTTGCCTACAACTAATCAACCCAAAGCCAACAAGGATGGCTCGAGGAGCAAAGTGGCGTGTTATTTTAATGATATCATTTTATTTAGGTACTTGGCTGTGCTTTGCTATTTGGTGCCGCTTCTATGCATCCTATAGGGTGCGTGCAGAGAATTTACACAGGAGGAGTACGACACATTACCGGTACGGGAGGAGTTAATTGATTTCTTTTAATTGCCATCTTCCTTGATATATGCCGTACGGCCTTGTTGTTTTTACAGTATTGAAGCATAATAGTTCGATCACTAGAACCTGTGACCTGTTTAATATATCTAGGAGCAGCGGAGGCTATAGCAAAGAATCGAAAACTAGCTGATTACTTCCATTAGGGTTGCAACCTGCAATATCCGTGACTAATAATCCTCTTTTACCTATTTTCGCTTTTCGAGGAGCTTGTGCTTTGAGTGCTAACAGACTTTGTAAATTTATCATTTGCGACATGGCGTCCGCACAGAATTAGGCAACATTAGTGTAGAAAAAGCAAAATAGTCTAAAAATAAAGAGTTAGGCTTATTTAAGTGTTTACTCAAAGTTTTTCGATCTATTTGTGCGGAGCTTATTCCAATTTAATACAAGTTTTAGACTTAAAAACGTATTTAAGTGTTTTTAAATCAGGACCGTAAACAAATATTGGAACTGCTGTATCTCTGTTAGTAGCGAAGCAAGCACAATGTAAGGTAGAGCTGATGGATCAGGATCATCAGGAATATGTACAACTCTACTCATATTTAGAGCAGAATTAAGTTCATCTATGAAATATTGCTCGGCTCCTTGTGCTCCGCATCACCGGAGGGAACATTCGTACTTTTGATATAGAGTATAGTTTTGGATCTAACGGGATTATAGTCAATTGAATAAATTGGAATCCATAATCTGCTACAAATTTAAGGGCTTTTCTTGCTTTAGAATCCAAAAGCAGATTGGGCTCAAAGTAACTAGTTACTCTATCAATACTACTACAAGAAGACCCTACTAAACAAATGCCAGTAGGCAGATAAGTCCAAATATATATGACTTTTACTCCACTACAAACTTGTTTAATTAGTTCTCTGTTATGAAAAGGATCTTTGATAATATGAAACTGCTTAGGTATTGTTACTATTAAGAATAAAGGAGGGACCATTGGCATTAGCTCAAGAGGGACCGTAAGGACTTCGAGGATTTTTATTGTCTCTATTCCAATTTGGAACCGGATTGGGTTTGCCTCGCCCTAAAAATCGATTAAAACCCCTTTTTGCATCTAGGCTTTTAATAATCAGGACAAACATGAACATAAAAAATCGTAAAGCTATTTCATAAGTTAGGAAATCAATTAGAACTCTAGTCAACAAATCGTCGGACTTAAGGTTAATGTGTGTTAAGCTTAATGACCCTGAAAGCAAATAGCACAAGTTTAATGAATTGACTCATTTCGAGAATTAAACGGTTGTCTATTTCTCCCCCCTTGCCCCTTTATTCGTTGATCCTCGTCTGCGCTCGCAGAGGGCTGCGGGATGCGGTGCACCAAATAGCAAAGCCGCGCAAAGGGGGTACGGGCCTGTCTTTAAAAAGAAAAAGCGACGACCCGTTGACCGTTGACCGTTGACCGTTGACAAAAGCCCAGGTACTAATAATCGTAAGTGACTAAGCTCTGCAGTGTCGCCGGCGCTATTATTATTATTAAGAAGAACGCCAGAACAGCCAGCCAGCCGAATCCGAATTATTTTGAATCAGGCAAAGACATACTCTCCGAGGCTATTTGAGACCGTTGACCGAAGCTATTTGAGACCGTTGACCCAAGATATTTGGAGTTTTCCTCCGGTGTGAATCAATGAAATCTTAGCACATCTCCTCGACCGTTTTAAGGTAGCCGTATACAAATATTATGTATTAAAAAAATGACTTAGCAAAATCTTGCCATAAAGGGTCGTGCTGTACAGCCAACAACCAATAAGCCCGTACACCAAATAGCAGTGCAGAGCCGAGTCAGTTTTCATACTAAACAAAATTGATTAACATTAAAATAAACCCTAAAATTTCTAATAGGGCAGGACTATTTCTTTACCATTTAAGTCGGAGCAGGCACAAACCTAACTAGAACCCTTTTTAATGGTATCTTGCGTGTAGTCTCTGAGGATCCTACTCAGTAATTTTGTAGAGAGGTCAGACAGGGGACCGATATCTTAGACGATTCTTCTGGACAAAACAAAATTTCCTTTTGGTTTCCTGCTGATTGTCCATTTCGATATCTTAATCATTTTTACCGTAATAAGGGGGTTGATCTGCTTTATTTCTAGCCCCTCTGGTTCGATGAAGTTTTAGGATGATCCAGCATATAGATTTAAGCACGCCCGTACGGAGCGTATTTGATACGTACACCAAATAGCAGAGCAGAGCCGAGCAAGAAGAAAGACTTATATCACTATAAATCCCGGCCATGCCATTAGCCCCTAAAATTTGCAACAAAAAAAAGACTAAAAAGGGAGATGATAGAACTATCTACTTTTAGTTAGACTTAATTAGTCGCCTTAGGGCCCTCAAGCAATTGTAAGTAAATTGACCATATAGAATATCATGACGAAGGCATGGGCAGTGATTATCACGTTAAATAGCTGATGGTCTCCTTGTAAAATTTGAACACCAGGACTTGATAACTCTAATCTAATTAGTACCGAGAATGCAGTACCGATCATACCTGCAAAGACTGCAAATATTAGATATAGTGTACCTATTTCTTTAGCATTTGTAGAAGATAGCCAGGAACTCATAAATAAAAAGGTTGAGCGCTCAAAAACACCTTTAGTGGTAGACTAACAAGACAAATACTCGTTTCCCTACGGCATGTACTTGTTATATCTTGATTTTTTGAGCTATATACTGCTTATCTTCTATTCTTATTTAGCCCTTAAACCAATATTTGATTGGTATTTTCCACTCTCTCAGCCAAAGCAAAGTCTTGTCTTTCTCTGCTTCTTTGTCTCCCGTACGGGCTTGTTGGTGGTATTAATAATAATAACAATGACATCAACAATACCAAAACAAAAGGAAAAGCGCTGATCTATTTATTTTGTTAATTAACATAATCCTAGCCTTTACCAGAATCGAACTGGCATTTTCAACTTGAAGGGGTGACGTAATTTCCTTTATACGAAAAGACCATTAGGTTTTATAACAAAACTAGCTACTATTGAATTTTGTTTTATTACTCTTTTAATGAATATTTTTACACACCTTCTTGCGCTCCTTGCGCTCCGCATCATCCGTACGGCACTGTACAGTGTACAGGAGCGTATAGCCTCCTCAGCCGTTTAGATTACTGGGGTTTCTGCTATAGCCTCGGCTGGGGTAGGTAAGGGGGGACCCGATCCAATGGGGGTTAACTAAGCTTTATTACTTATTATTAAGTTTTGTAATATACATTCTAATTACTTGTTGATATGTGAATAATGGTAGAAAGTATTTAGACATGATATAAATTAACACAAGTAAAGTTAAGAATGAAAATGACAATTGATTTAAGAAATAAAATGGTATTAATTGAGGCATTTGTTTAGTTATGTGAAATAAAAAGGGTTCTTATTAGTATAAAGAACTATCTCTACTTAATTAACATTTGATTTTAACTAAGTAATTAACTTATTAAGTTTAAAAAATAATGAGATATTGACGAATTAAAATGGGTGGGCACCCTTATCCGTTGTTTGTCTGCACCCTGCTGGTCTTACCTGCCGGCCATCATCGAAGGCTATAGCAAAGAGGGAGAAAAGCGAGAGAGAGATATCTATAGGAAAAATTTAGTTTCTTTCGCTGCGTTATCCCATGATAAAGCGTACGCTTACTGTACAGGACAAACAACAAGGACTATTGCACTCTCCAGAGGGTCGGCGCGAATAATCATCCAGGGGAGGACCAAGAATCTGAATGGATTACGTGTATCTACTTCCCTAGTTTCTGAATTAACTATAAAATATTCAAAAGATCATATAGGAGTTTTGATTTACAATTAATTTGGCTTCTATGCATCCTATAGGGTGCGTGCATCCTGCCAATTGTTATAAAAATAAACATACTTAAGTGTTAGATATTTTTATTCTTTATTTAATAAACTCAAAATATCTTGAAGAGTATTTGGAGTCTAGTAAATTTTGTTATATATTTTCTTTAAGTTTTGTTCTCCACAAAATTTTCTTTGCTCGCCCCTACCGGAAAGATATATGCTAAGTGAATCTTTTAACCTTACTAAATTATACACCAACCAGAAGATCACATAAGGAGCAGGTAGCGCATAATCTCAGATTTAGATATCTTAACTCTCTTTTATGCTTAAACTAATCAACCTAAATTTCGGACAGGACAGGACAGGACAGGACAGGACAGGACAGCGCGCTTATCTATAAAAGAGATTTCCTTGTGGGTCCGGGACTATTAACTTGCCCCCCATTTCCTTTGGAGTGGATGGGGTTATAATATGCCTTTGGTTTCTTCAGAGTAAAAATTACAGCTCCGGAAAACCTAGAGCATCCCATTTTGCAGACTAAAGTTAATACTTTGATATGGCTTCTTACAATAAATTTACAAATTACCATAAACCTAGCTCTTTCTTTCAGGTAATTAAAAGATTCGTAAGCCGCTGGCGACATTGCGGAAATCTTTAGAGATGTGAAGTCCCTGATTGATAATCTCAAGCCCGAAAACTCTAAGGAGACACAACTGCGTATTAAACAGTTTAAACATTAGGAATTGATGTGTGCAGGAATCTATAAGGTGGCGGGGAAATTCGTCCGGATGATTAGGTTTAAGTCTGTACCACAAAAAAAACGATTAGTAATCCCTAGGAAGGAACCTAACCGGTGGGGGCTATAGCAAACAAACGGAATTCCCAAAACCGAAATGAAACCGGTCCTAAAAAATTAGGCTCAATCTAGAAGGTAACAAAAGGGAATAAAACAAGGGAAAACAAAAACAAATGGTCTTGCGCTCCGCATCCGTACACCAGAGGGAGAGCGGAGCGCTCCCGTACGGGTGCAAATTGATAAAGAAAAACAAAGAATATACAATCAAACTCATGAACCTAAAAACAAATAGAATCCTTGGCCTAGTGGACCCTTGTAGAGGAATTATAACCACCGGACCAAATAGATGAACACCTCTACTGTTCAAAGGGTTAAAAACAATGACCCTAGATTCTTCGTACGGAGGATGCGGTGGTGTACACCCTTTGCTCCGCATCGCAAGGAGCAGCGGAGCTATTAAAACTAGAGGCTCAAGGAGCGGTATATACAAAAGTTTCTTTGAAATCAAACCTTATAAAGATCTACCAAACAGTCAATTATTTCACTGCCGAGCCGTAAAAACTCAGCATCCAATATATCTGGCCAACGAAATTGCAAGTAATGTAAGCCCTGCGGATACAGACTTCGAAAAAGGACTAAATAGGAAAAGTATAGATTATCTAAATAACCAATTTAAAAACATTATTCGAATATGCATCTAATTATAACTCACAAGCATTCTTTAGCTTGGCCTATACACTTCTAACAAAATCAAACTCTTTCTTAATAACAGCTCTACATAATGTTTGCTTTGGATGGCACCGAAATATGACGATATCGGAAACACTGCAATTACTAGTAAAAACTAGAAAATGAATAAAAGCGGTGCGGAGCTTAGTGCAAATCTGTCGTACGCCAGAATATGAATAGCCAAACCGAATTCAAACAAAAAGAGACCACTTTCAGTGCCAACGGCATTGCCCGAAATGTAACTATTGCTGATTCTGTGTTTGAAGGTGGACTGAATAACAAAAGTGTAAGATATCTAGATAGCAAATTTAACAAACTATTTAACTATGCTTCTGAATTCAATTCAAGAGCTTTCTTCACCTTAGCAACTACCTGAATACTAAAATGGTCTAACAAAAATCTGAAAATTATTGTTTTGTTGCTTTATTTTTACTGACGAACTAATTGATAACACCCTATTGGACTCGAACCAATAAACATGGCTCCGAATGCCACTGCTGAACCAATTCAACATAAGGTGCTAGAATTAAAGGTAATAGAAGATAGTTTTCACAGCTGCCTGGACCTTGCTAAGTGATATATACAATCTTCAATAATTGTATTTCCGGACCACGAAGGAGTACAGGAGGATCGAGGAAGGTAAAATCAAGAGAGGAAGACGTTTAATCTAAAATGGACTTAATGGGGACACTATCGTTGAAACACGATACGAACAAAGAGACTCGAACTCTTAAGGAATAACTTCCACTCCAGCTTAAGTAGAGATTGTTTACCAAATTTCAACATGTTCGCTCTTATTGTATATATATTCTTTTATTGTTTCGGCTTTATTACTTCGGTTTAATTTAAATAGGAACGCTTTCTTGTTAGCTTGAAGCTTGCTTGGAGAGTTTTGGGTTCCCTCCGGTTCCCTCCGGGGTCCGGGTGATCAAGTGGCACACCCATCACCTTTCACCTTTCACCTTTCACCTTACGCTCTCTCAATTTCAATTCTGTACAGGGAAAAACCGTTATAATTGTTCATCAGCCTAGAGTTACTAGTATTTACTTTATTTGTTTTTAAGACTAATCTCAAACCGATACGGTTATTACTAGGCCTAGAGTTATTCTTTTTACTTATTTTGTTTTTAGCAAATGACTTAACCGTTACTATAATTTACTGGGCCCACTTCCTCGACCCCTCGCTAAAACAGATATTGGGTGGTACAAGAGTGATGTGACTTGAACACATACCAGTGATTTTGAAGATCACAATACTAACCAATTATACTACACTCTTTAATTTTGATTTTGATTTAAGCTCTCCTTTTATAAGATTACTTGACCAATGATCCAGGGCCCTCAAGGCTCAAACCAATATTTGTAGAGAATTTCCTTGACTTCACAGGGGATTTTGCTTATCCGATTTACCAGGGGCTGTGGTGTAACCCCCTCTGGTCAAGTACTTGGCAGCAATGATGGCTGGTGCTATTTGCTCATGGGGCCCGATATAAATGCTTGTTGTCCATCGATAAGGGAGTTGAAGAGAAATGGTTCATCATCAAAAAGGTGGTGGGCTCCGCACAGTTTTTTTCTTTGGTACTACCAAGAGTGATGTGACTTGAACACATACCAGTGATTTTGGAGATCACAATACTAACCATTTATACTACACTCTTTAATTGAAGTGCGCTGTTATTTCATTTTGTTTTCATTTGAGTTATTTGAGTTGTAAAGGAATCGAACCTTTTGCGGTTGTACACCAATTCTTTTACAGAGAACCACCATTACCAATCGGATCACCAACTCTAGTACTTTATATTATTCTTTTACTATCCCTTGAAGCAGGATCTTTATTCAGAGTTAGAATAAGAGGTAATATTTAGTAGTAACAATAAAAGTTCATAAAAAGGCACCAAGAGGACTCGAACCTCTGCTTTAAAGGAATTAACAGTTCCCCGCATTACCACTCTGCCATGACACCGGTAGGCTTAGGGTAGACGTGATTCGAACACGCTATATATCTTCATCCCAAATGAAGCGACTAACCATTTGTCATCTGACCCTTTTGCATTCTTTTATAGCGAATTCAAAATTAAAGTTAGCAAATAGCATGGGGGTACTATAGGGGATTTCAATCGTAGGGTACTCTAATTATATGCTAAACAAAAACCCCGGTAGATCTTCTAAGCAAGCTAAAATTCGGTGTATTTGAAGTAAAAAAGGCTATATTCACTAAAAATAGGCTCCGCACACCCAGAATATAGGTGGTTAGCTTGGCTTCTACCCCATTCTTTCGTTACAATAATGTAAACTGAAAGGATTAGTAAAACTAGTTTTGAATTATTAAACCTGCCTCTCCTGTACAGTGGCCGGCGAAGCAGCCCCCGAAATGGGAGAAGGATTGTGGATCGCTTTGCTATAGCGTGCGAAGAATATTTGATTGATATTAAGAGGATAAGGGTCAATATTGTGTCTCGGGCAGCTTCGCAGCCCGTTAATAATTTGATTTTTGTTAGGTCCCGTTACTTCGGTTAGGGGATTGTAGTAAGATTATTTGTTATTAGCTAATATTGTTAATATAGAGAATAAGGAGGAGCACGGTGTGGGGTACCGTAGCAAGAGTATTTGGATTTTTATTGTTTGGTAGCACCTCGCTCCTCGCACTTGCCCTCCGGGTCCGTACATTGGAGGCAGCGCACTCACCATAATAGAGGGTGGCAGGCGTACGCCAGCGCCGGAGACTCATATTCTTTACTGTTTTTTGTTTTTGTTAAGGGAGGGGAGGAGTAAGGTCCCGTCACTACGGTTACTGTTAGTGTTAGGGGTGTTTTTGTTAATTACGTTAGTTACTTTCGTAATTTCAGGGGAGTGTTAAGTAAGCCTAGCGGCCTCCCTTCGTGTCGGTTATGGTCTTCGACAGTAGCAACCTTGTTGTGGATCGTTAGTTACTAATTTTAATCATATAAAAAGGCCGGTATGTGGATCGTTACTACGGTTAAGTTATTGATCGGGTTACTTGACCGGGGCGCTGGTTAAGGAGAAATATTTAGGCGCCCCGATTGGTAATCTTGTTAAAGGTATTATTAGTATCTTATACTTAATTGTTCTAAGGAGGGCGGTGTATGGAACGTTACTTCGGTTATTAATTAAGATGTTCAATTTAAGAACTATAATTGTATTTTTACTAACTAAGTTTAGGGAGGAGGGTTTGTGGATCGTTATTCCAGTAAGTAATAGGGATGGTAACTAAAGAAGTAAGGAACATTAGGTCTCCGTATAAAATAGTTAATGGTATTAAGTCGGGGCGGCCGGGCTAGGGAGAAATTTTAGGGCCGCCCCTATTAATTATTAACAAGTTTAAGGACAGAGTACGGACCTTTACTACGGTATAAAATTAAGTAATTATTATTAATAAGTTTAATGTGGACGGGGGCTGGGTCCCTACTTCGGTAAAGTTATTAGGATAGTTTGTTGGGGTGCCACCGATAGTCTCAAAGTTACTATTAAGAATCAATGTCGCTTCGCTCGGCTAAGTTACTACGTAACCGCGGGTTATTATGGTCTTTGACAGGACCAACTAGACAAGTTTGTTACTAAGTATTTTTAGTATCAATAGGAAATATTAAGGTTGTAATTTCGTAATTTCAGGGGAGTGTTTTTGTTAATTACGTTAGTTACTTTTGTTAATTAAGGGGAGGGACGTGTACGGACCGTTATTCCTGTTAGTGTTAAGGGCGGGAAGTGAAGAGTAGGATGTTTGTTGGTTGGAGATCGGAGCACTCCCGTACGGGTAAGCTGTGGATAAGGAGTGTTGGTAACTATTTTAATAAGAAGGAGGGCGATATAAGGACCGGTACAACGGTTACTGTTTAAGGATGAGTTGTTGATGGTTTTGTTAGTTAGTAGAAAGGAGGACGGAGAGGGAGACCGTTACTACGGTAAGTGAATAGGGTGTATACTAGATATTATTTATATTAGATTAGGGACGTGTACACCCCGTTACTACGGTAAGTGGATAAGGAGATTAGGTAAATGTATGGAGGGTAGAGAGGTAGGGGAGAGTATTTGATATTTAATTTTGAATTTAACATGGTTTAAATTATTAATTGTTACAAATTTAGACTAGGTCCTCAAATAAACAGTCGCCACGCCTTTTTTCTTATATTAATAGCACGCGGCCTCTGGACCCGTACGGGGGCTGCCTTGAATAAATTTAACCTATAATGACATAAAATTATCTGATAGCCTGTTGATACTGTCTGAAATCAAAGATATCAGTTAATATATTGTCCACATTAAATGATTTAGCTCCGCACCAAAGTGATATATTTTGTCACTACCTTCCACCATTTCTATTATACATGGATTTGACTCTAATGCTTTTTGTATTTTCATTATGCCAACGTCATCTTTACCAATTAAATCTCGTAATAAGCCAACCAAGCTTTCTATTTCTAAATTAGTTATGGGTTTTCTGCTTTGCTATTTGGTGCCGCTTCTTTCCTCCGGATCCGCGTAGTTATGTTCTTTATGTTCGTAGTTCACTCGTCACTCGTTCCTCAATCCTCTGCTATAGCCTCCTACTCACCATAACAGTCAAGTACGGCTGGGACGAGACTCATATTTTTAGTTAATAGTATTAGAGAATTGTTTTTGTTATATTTTGTGGATAGTAGCACTCCCGTACGGGTAAGCTGTGGATAATGGTTGGGAATTGTATTGGTTGGTTTAAAGGATTGATTTCTTTGGGGGGCCGGTGAGGGGACCGTTACTACATTATTGATTTTGTTAATTGGATTTTGACTTTTTTGTATGGGAGCAATATTGGGTCTCCGCTGCCCTATAGGATGCAGGGAACCAGTTAGATTAGTATTGTTAATTTTAGGAGGGAGAGGCCGGGCCGTCTACCGTTATTCCTGTTAGTGGATTGTATTTGGTTTGTTGTTGATTATTTTTGTTTGGGGGAAGTGAGGGAGGAGTAATATTAAAGTTTCTTAAAAACTAATCATTTAGCAGGATTAACATAAACTGGTCGTCTTGTACGGCTGTTAAGTTTTTACTGTAGTCGAAATTCAAATTTTCCAATTTATTCTATTAAAGAAAAAGTGTAGGGTGAAAGATCTAACAACTATTGTTAGGTGTAATAATTTTACAACTCTTTTTATTAGTGACTTGTCGCTCGATCTTGAGTGAGCTTTTATTCCGTGTTTTAACGTTATTAGATTGTTATTATGTGGATAGTTGCAGCTGACTGAGGGTAGTATTGGGAGTGTAATGGGAGGGTGGCGTACGCCGGAGACTCATATTCTTTGTTGATAATGTTTATTTAAGGTTGGATTTGTTTGGGCGCTTTGCTTTGCTATTTGGTGCCGCTTCTATGCATCCTATAGGGTGCGTGCAGAGGAGGGCCCCCGGTGCATTTTTCTTATTGTTTTTCTAAACGAAGTTAAGTGTGAGGATTTTGTTAATATGTTTAAAAGGTTTGGTGTACAGAGGAGTGGATCTAAGTGTTGTTTGATTAGGGATTTGTTAGGGGTGTTGTCTCGCTACGCTACAAGTACATTGGAGGATCAACGAATAAAGGGGGGGAGGGGAGGAGGGGGAAAGGGTTGGTGGTTGGAGGTGAGGATCGTTGTTAAAGGTGTTGGGCGGGTACCGTAGTACAAAGCTGTTGATCTAAAGGAATTAAAGGATTACGAGTCTCTACGACTTGCTATTTTCCATGTAAATGCAAGCTATTTTTAAAGTGTAGGGTATATTTTAGCCTAAAATTAAGATGAATTGAAATCCCTTTGCTATTTTTATTGTTTGGTAGCACCTGGACTCGAACCAGGACTATATTCTTAAAAGGAAGATACTCTACCCTCGAGTTCTGCTACCCAAATCTTTATCTTGTCTGCTTTAGAGATCGACATGAAGATGAACAGCCAGGATTCTCCCTTAAAGTTAATTTATTGTTAATAATTGGAATAATAAGCAAAAGCCGCGTAACTACCGTTCATCACCCCAAGCAATTCTGTACACTTTGATTAGGAGAGGACAAGCATTATTGCTCTGCCCCTGGTGTACACCCTCCGAAGCCCGCTGGTCATGTACTCCCGTACGGGCTTGTTGTTGTCCGTGGAAGTGGTCGTTTTGTAGTACTTAGTACTGAGTTGACCAGACTCGAACTGATATTAAAGCCACTCTCAAAAAATGGTGTTTTTCCAATTAAACTACAACTCAAAATGCGTATTATTCTTTTATGAATATCGGTAGGCTGCGAAGCAGAGAGGGAATATAGATATTTATCTAACAAAAGTTGTTAAGACAATATTTTCGCTTTAGCGATCTACATTACTACCTCAAAATCCTTAATCTTTTAACAAAGAAGCGAAGCGTAAACGAAGCGGAATGCTCAAGCGTAGTGAACCTGTAAATTACCTCTAACTTATAAAAAGGCGGGTTGATATTCAAATACTCCCTACAGTATTGGGAGTTTAACGGGATTTAAATGAAACAGAATTTTGTATTATACAATACACTTAAGGCTTCGTGTGGGTTCTTTAACCAACAAGTAAAAGTACTTAGAACTCTTACCTGGAGGGCTTCTCCCCCATACCCATATCCAGGGGACGCTGGGAGTTGGGCTTTTACAGGGGCCTTCTACTATCGGGCCTATTTTTACTCTAAAGTAGACAACCCTTAGATTTCAATCGGTATATACATCCTATATACATCCTGTATTTCAATGGGGGATTTTCTATATTAAAGCGGAGAGCCTAGGGTGAGAGATCTGGGTAACGGGAAAATGTTAATAGAATGTGCCCCTCTTCATGTAAATGAAGATGATATTGACCAGTTCTTTTATTAATTAATTCCAAATTCCTTAACCCTTTAGATGAAGAACTTATCGATAAATCTATTTACCCCCAATACTACCCCCCTCCTACTTTTTCGGTAGGTTTGTTTTTTAATCTTAAAAAGATTAATGATTTAGTTAACAAATTTGATTAGTTGATGCCACTTTGCCGTAGGCCTTGCTACAAATTGACATTTAATAGTATGACGAGTAACTTATAATACGAATGACTACCCATCAAAATTATACACAAATTACTATCCATCAAAATAATAGACTTTTCAATTTGAAACAGGAGTTGGTTTCCCTGTGAAAGACCAGATTATTGGTTGATCATAATAAGCATGATAAATATAGGTAATAACTAAGTTTAAATAATTAAGTGCGTAATAAGTTCTACTGAATCGAGTAAATAAAGACAATTGATTTAAGAAATAAAATGGTGAGGAAAAACTCTGTTACAAACAAGGTTATAAATAAGGTTATTGTGAGTGCGGACGCCGCTCTTCGAAGAGGTGTTAAAACAAATTGAAATTCAAAATCAAAATCAGAATCAGAATTCAAATTCGGTTCAAAACCATCAAGGGCTCATCTACAAATTGTTAGTTAGTTTAATAGCTAATAGAGCCCGTTCTCTAAATTTGAGAACCATAAAATACAAACTTACTATAGATTTATAAATATTGTCTGTGGATTCCTTAACGATTGTGTTAAAGGATGAAACTTAATTGTACAAAATAAGTTTATAGTAAGTAGGAATCACTTTAAAATGAATAATACAAATAATACAAATTTAAACAGAAATCTCAATACAACCCCCAACTCAAAAACAGAAATAATTGACTTTAAAATGAATAAAACAAGTAGGGCTTTCAATGTAAAATGGAATTTAATAATACCCATAAAAATAACGGAGTATATCCAAGAATACATTAAAGCAATCGGAAGTACAATTGATAGTTCACAGGAAGTGAAAACATTGCTATTATTAATGAGATTGCGGGCTGAATTATATAGAGTTTCCTTTCCCCTGGTGTAAGGATGCACTAAATCTATCACCTACAAATGTAATTGATCATATAAATGAAATACTTAAAATCTATTTCTCATATAAAGAGGCAGGTTTCGTATCGCCTTCAAATATAAGAAATAATCCTGTAGTGTCTGCGTTACTATGGTATAATAACTTAGTAACTGGTAAAGAGGACCTAGCAAGAAATTCTAAAACAGCTTGCGCTCCTTGTGCTTTGTGCTGCCGCTGCGCCAGCGACCGCATCATCCTGATTGGTGTAATAATGATGAAGAGGCTTTAAAAGCTAGTAGATTAGGAGGAGTCCTTAAAATAAATAGTAATATCGTAAATGAGTTTGAAGTAACTCATAATAATAACTTATTAATGTTAATGCTATTAATGGAAATACAATTGGCTCTTGGTAACGTTGGAATTAGTGAAGTAATCTCTGATTTAGAAGTATTATACGAAAGATTGTTTGGGTTGCTTACCGGTGGTATACGAAAATCAATCAGTCAAAGTAGATTAACTTTGGAGGAGCGAATTTATACCGGTTTTGATACTGAGTTTAGAACCTTAGATAATAGTAGTGTAAATTTACTATGTTGTACAACTGCAATATATAGTAGACTAGTATTTAGAATTAAAGGGCTGAGCATCAATACCACAATAAAAAATGCACCGGCAGATTACGAGGCTATAGCAGAAACCCTATAGTAGCACCACCTCCGGAGAAATAAGAGTAGTGATTGGGTTATTACGATATTTACTTGGAAAAGACGATATTGGAATAATGAACTTACAAAAATCACTACGATCCAATCCAGAAATAATAGAAGTACCAAATAGGGAAAATAAATTCTATTTTAAATTAAGAATTTTAATACGAAAAATATCATCTTATTAATGAGATTGGGTGGTTAATAACCCTAATAATTGTACGGGAACTCTGAGAGTCGAACTCAGGACTTTTTTGAAGTACTCGTTTTCAAGACGAGCGCAATAAACCACTCTGCCAAGTGCCCTAAATCGTGTTGATTTTTACACACCGGTCCAGAGGCCGGAAATACACTAATAAGGACGAAGGGAATCGAACCCTTATATTATTTGTTATGAGCAAACTTCATTACCATTATGATACAGCCTTACCATTATAGCTTTTCGCTCGGTAGGTTTTCCAGAGGCCCTTTGCTTGCGCTCAGCATCTCCGCATCCCAGCTGCCCACGCTATAGCAAGGATGCAGCGCTTGTCTTATTAGCCTCTTGTCTGCACACCGGAGGAAAAACTCTTACGAGATTACGCCGGGGCCGCAGGGGGTATAGCACGCCTTTCCTGTACAGAATTTACCCGCTTGAAGGAGCGGCCGGGGCCCGGGTGCCCGGTGGTCTTTTATAACAAAATGAGTACCAGTGAAGAGACTTGAACTCTTACAATCATAGATTACTAAGGCCTAAGCTTAGCCCGACTACCAAATTCCGGCACACTGGTAGAATTGTTAAAATTTATACTAATATAAGAAATGAAATAAAGTGTTAGTATTGATATTATTTGTTCGATTGATAAAGAGTAGAGGATTCGAACCCCTGTCCATAATGTGTAAAATTACTGCTAAACCACTCAGCTAACTCCTCTTCTGTCAGGTTATGGTGCCCAGCTGCCCACGCTATAGCAAGGATGCAGCCCTTCTTTATTAACCATTAACCATTAACATTAACATTAACATTAACATTAACATTAACAATAATAATAATAATTGAAACAAACCTAAGTAAAAATTTGGACAAAATAACAAAATAACAAAATAACAAAATAACAAAATAACAAAATAACAAAATAACAAAATAACCAAATAAAAACAATGGGGGTATAAACTGGTTTTATTATCCAAGTGCACGTTCCCGTACACTTGCTTTGCTAGGACTTTAGACGTATTGAACTGACAACTTAGTTACCATAAAAAAAATGCATACAAAATAGGTTACGTTAGATAATTTATACATCAGGAAACTAACTAAAATGAAATGCATTTTGCTTAAAATAATTACGCTATCTATTCTCTCCGCCTGCGACCGACAATTACATGTTTTTTTACTCTTCATCGGTTTTCTTAGCACGAGTTATAATCTCATTTCTATAAATGCTAAATTACTCATTTTTTGCTAAGCTACTACGACCAGGACGAGTAAATAACGCCGCATTTCTTTGGCTATTGGACTATATCTTCAACTAACAACGGACATCAAATTCAGATTCCTTTTCTGCGCTCCTTGTGCTTATGCTATAGCGTGCATCATCCAGGCAAGGCTTGTTAGAACGTCTACCATCTAGTCTCTGCGCTTTTACAACCTATCACTAACAAATTTTGTGTTTGTAGAATTAACAGGTGATTTAGTTCCGCGAAGGTCCATTTCTATTTCTAGTATCTCTTTGCTTATTACTTTACCCGGCTGATTAAGCACAATTATTATGTCTTTATGTCTTTATGTCTTTATGTCTTTCTATAGAGATAATTGATTTTATATAACGGCCAGTAATTTCCTTTTGAAAAATTACCTTAGTACAAAGAGCTTTAGGAGTTACCCGGAGTTTGATAGAGAATTAAACTGTGAATTTAGAGGTCCTATATCTAAAATTAGTTCATCTCGAATTCAATCTTCACCGTTGCGCTAGTAATCAACGATTACTCGAAATTCCTTCTTCATGTCACCGAATTGCAGATGACAATCCGACTATAATCTTATTTGTTTAACTTTCTTTGATGATTAGCTCCACTATTTTATTAGCATTGCATCACTTTGTAAAAGTTATTGTGGCACGTCTATCATGGAGATCAAAATTTAACATACAATTAAACTAAAACGTTCTATCACCGTTCATTCCAGCTACTATTTTAGTTATTTTATTAAAACCGTCTTGGGTTAAATGCTCTTTATTTTTCATTAATTCTGCTACTTTTTTAAAATCAGCAAAATCTAAGCTTCTAACACCTAATATTGGAAATTCATTAAAAAATGGTATAATTATGTTTACGTTTTGAGAAAAGTCTCTAATTTGAAGAAGAGTACTAGATTTAAGTTTACCATTATAAATAGAAGGATCTGAAATATTGAAATAATTAGCAATACCAATTAAGAGCGCAGTGTCTCTTATATGGAGATTAGTTTCAAAACATAATCTTACTCTTCTACCTATTTTAGTATCAGCTATCTCAATTGAAACACAAAAACATGAATCCCCAGAGGCAAAACCAGCAATCCAAAATGGATTTGGTATACCGTTAAATTGATAATCCGGTCTAGGAACAGGGACTATATTAGGGAAAGCTTGACTTACTTCATCAGATAGTCCTAAATTTTGATTGCATTTTAAAGCAATAATTTTTTCAAGACCAATTTGCGTTAAGTGTTGTTTTTGTTGCATTAAATAATAACATTCCTTAAAGATTAAAAAATCACATAATTTAACACCAATTAGCGGATATTTATTAAAATGATCGATAATAACTTGTAAATCCTTGAAATTATCGACACTATACATAGCAGTTGTAGCACTATCTTGTCTTACTTTACCAACACCTAAAGTATCTCTAATATTTTTTAATAATTGAATATTATTAATATGAATATGTATAGAAAACCGAGCTGATACTCGCCAAGATAACCTAGATTTTAGATTTCTGGTGATAGAAATAATGAATGAAGCTTCAGCATCAGCAAATCCAGTTATAAACCAAGGATTGATTTTAACCTGATTAGATAAAGTAGAATAAGCAGTTTTAAATAATTGGTTAGTAGGGTTTTTGATTTGATAAAAGATTTCTCTTCCCATTAGAGTACACCTTAAACTTCTATTTAGAAGTCAACTACCGTCTACTCGTTGCTCTTTTACAGTATTAGTTACTGATTTAGATCCGCGATAGCCCATTTGATTTTCATCTATCTTCTGACTTGTTACCATACCTGGGTCATTACTCCAGCCACTTATAGCCTTTCGACTATAGCTTGATATCAGAAGCTTTAGGGTGTCCCCGGAGTTTGGTAGTTTAAGCCAAAATTGCATTGTCCCAAAATGCAAATCAGCCCAGTTCATGAGGGCCATAACGACTTGTCTTTGCCCCAAATGGAACTTTATCAGAACCATTAATTGTTAAGAATAAATTAACAACTGGGATTTCGTCCGTTAGAGGAATTAACCAAACTTCTGACGATACGGACTGACGACAGCGTTGGGATAGGTAGGGCCTTAAGCCTTTCCCCCCCTAAGAACCGTGCATGCTAGTTCCCCAGCACACGGCTCAAGCATTCAAACTTTATTTTTAATTCAAATTTACTAGATCCTTGTTTCCTCTCCAATACCCGGCTATTTGACAATACAATTTTCTTAAAGATATTGTGCGGCCGGGGGGGGATTTATTTTGATTTGTGCTGGGAAGAAAAAATAAAGGGGAATCTCTTTCTCCTTTCAATAAAAAAAGCAAAAACCAATTTTATTTATCAAGAAATTATTTTCCGCATATCTAATTACAATCTTATGTTAAAATTTGAACATTTTTTTCAAATACAAGAAGCGTACCAAAATAATTAAATACATTGAACACCAATTTGAAGTCAGCCGTCTTTCAACGTGAACATAAGTTCTATCTATTCCATTACAGAAGTAGCATTCGCTTTTTCAAATTTCCTATGCCCTCTGATCGATATAGTTACTTCCCACCACTTCCTCATGTAAATGGTTATAAACTACCTCCTAAACGCAAATTTCTTTCAAATACAAAAAATAAGGAATTTAGGAGATCATAGGGTTTACCACGTTCCCGTAATAATACAAGATTAGGATTTTGGTTAGATACTGTTAACGGTTGGATTTTATCGATTCCGGCTTCGCCTGCATGAACAGCTCGCTCCATTCCAATTTTTAAACTAAATTAAATTATCAATTATCTAAAAATTTGTTAACCGTTTTTTAAATTTACGCATCTTCACTCTCGTTTAACCTTTTATCCTTCAGTCTAAACACTCAGTATCTGCCTCAGCTATTTGTGCCGTACGGAATATCCAGCATGTACAGGACAACAAGCAAGTACGGATGCGGAGCGCAAACAGAAGAGTACATGAGGATCTTTGTCGATAAAGCTTCATACCCTGACTTTGTGTCAACGCATGTTTATCTAGACTCAGCTAGGAATATAGCTGGAGACAATCACGTCTCATTACTATTACGAGCTTCGTGTCGCACCATGCAACACCTGTAGTTTACTTCTCTTTTTATATTATAAACAATATTGAGAATTCTTCTTATTCAACCTCCCAGTCCCGTAGGGGCAAGACCATCAAATGGACTTTCAGGTTCGGCCGAAATTGAAGTTTTATACAAGAACTGGTAAGGTTTTACGCGGGTTATCGTATTAAATAACATGCTTCACTTCGTTTGCTTCGAAACCGACTAATTTTTTTGTTTTCAATTTTGCAATCGTACTCACAAGGCGGAATGGTTAACGTGTTAACATCGCCTCTAGTGTTATTTCACTAAAAACTACCATTCATCGTTGACGGGGAGGGGTACCGGGGTATCTATTTGGAATAGGTAGGTCCTCACGAACTTTCCCCTCCTAAGAACCGTACGTGCGCCTTTCAGCGCATACGGCTCGAGCACTATATACTTATTTTTTATACTTAAACTAACAACTAACAAAAAACTATATCACTATACACCCAGGATTGGGTGCCCGTACTCGCTTGCTTGCGCTTCGCATCAGAGCTTGTAAGACTTGTTGTCCCCCGGGCTAATAAGAGAAATAAAGCATTTAAGATATTAAAGAAAGTTATCAAAACAAATATATAGCACCTTTAGAAAGTAGGCACCTTTTCAGGTAACCCCACAATACAATTTGAATTTTCTTAAAGATATTGAGGGTCTATTCAATTCATTACAAAGTGACATTCGCTTTATTCTAAATCATATTACCTCTAACTAAATACTTCTTCTTACGGAGAAGCTAGTTGGGAGATCTTTAAAAACAAGGCGCCTCAGCTATAGCAGGAGAGCAAGATCCTTGTTTTATCGTACCATCCCTACAAGTTATAGGCATTACCTTGTTCCTAAACATGTACGATAGATTCCCTTAGGTTCTTACTTTGCAATATTAACTGTTTGTTCGTCTTCAACTAACTAGGACGATTAGTTGCCTAATTAATATGCTTTAGTTACATAAGTTCGGTTTCCCTAACCATAGGAATCAGCCTTCATCGAGTACTACCAACAAAACTAATACTATTTTGATCTGATTGTCCCAGATATTATTTGGCATTATGGGTAGATGGCCCAATATCGATTACACTAGAGCTTCACACAAGAACATTACTGCTATAGGAACTTAGTTAATTATACTAATAAATCCTCTTGCATGTCTAGGTCGGCTATTATTAGACGAAAAATAATGGACACTAAGCGTCCAATACATGTTTAGACTTTGCAAGTCGCACATCCTATTTCCTCTCCTCCCTTTCGTTTCTCAGCGTCAATCAGTAGTGGTTAAATGCTTTCGCCTTAAGTATTCTCCTTAGTATCTATGGATTTAATCCCTAGCTCCAAGTGTTCTTTAAAATAACCTCTATTTGATTCTAGCTTTATTTATTCAAAGCAGCCTACAAACCCTTTACGCCTGTTTATGATGATTAACGTTTGCGTCTCTGGTCTTACCGAGTCTTCTGGCACCAGCATTTGACGACACTATTAGTAAGGTAATATCATTTATTTTCCTCTTACGACATCACTTGTGACACACTAGTGATTTCAGTTAGCTAGTTCACTCTTGCGAGCATTGACTAATATTCTCGACTGCTGGTAGTATTAATAAAACTACTTGGGAGATCTCATTCCCAATGTGGCCATTGGCTCTTTCAAGCTTAGCTATCGATCGTAGGCTTGTTAGGCCATTACCCTATCAACTACCTAATCGAAATAAATAGAATCCTTTAGCAGAAACTTTCCTTTATTTTGTAATATCTCCTATTTATGAAGACTAAAGGGTATCTTATTTAATATCCTCACCTATACACCTTATTCCCTAATATTATTAGTACTATAAATAGTAATAACATATTTCGAAAACAACGATTTGCATGTCTTAAAACTACTGAAAAACGTTCAATCTGAACCAAAATTAAATTCTTACTTTATTTAGACCCACCGATGCCAAACTCTTTTCTGCTTCGCAGGGGTCGTATTTTATTCGCTTAATACGAATTTTTATTGTACTCTTTTATTAAAGCATTAAACCCACCACCCTTTGCTATTTTTGCCGTTGTTCCTACCGACTACCGACTACCGACTACCGACTACCGACTACCGACTACCGACTACCGACTGCGGCACAAAAAATCTTGAAGAATATACAGCTCGTTCCTCGGTTATTGTGAGCGTAGTACAACTAACTTGTTAGTTTTACGGGAGCGAGCATTAAGAACCGAGGTGGGGGATTAAGGGAATGACCCCGATGTTAATTTGCGTAGGGGGGGATTAAGAACCGAGGATGCGGTGCACGCTATAGCAAAGCCGCGCAAGGATATTCACCGTAATAACGGGACAGATACCGCACGTTAATTAAAATAATGTACAATAAATTCCTTTAAAGTAACCGGATTAATATTTAGCCAACGTAGGGAGCCTCAAGAATGGGTGTAGTCCTTGACCTAACCCGGAGACCCGTAGTCTTACTTTCAAATAACCTAGACACTAACTTCCTTTAAAGTAATCGTAGTGACGGTCCGTTTTCTTTCTTAAAACAACAATTATCAAGAAACAGTACCTAAAATAACCCGTTGTAACTGGTCAATTTGGTCAAAAATTTGCTAGGAGCGGGGGGTAGGGGGGTAGGGGTGGGGTGAGTCGTCAGGGGGAGTGGTACGGCGACGATGGGTGTAGCCTCCGTACCTGGGAGTCTTGTACTTTGCTTAACATCTCCCGTTGTGAATGGATTAGACCGCCACTGACTTGTTGTCGACCACTAAGAGTCGAACCCCATTTAACAAACTTGCATTAGAAGGCGGACGTAATCTGAATCGTAGCTTGAGGTAGCCCTTGGTTAGTTTAAGAAACTACTCTGTAAGCCTGACTTGCAATTAATAAGAATAAATCCTCCTTTGGTGAAATCCTCATTTGACGAGTCTTACTTTGGTAGGGCCTATAGCTCAATTAGTGAAGTTCCCCATTGAATAACAACCAATTCCTTGAGAGTAACCGGACCCGGAGGGCAAGTTACTGCCTTCTTTAGTATTAACCATAGTTATTTAGTGTTAACAATACTTACTTAGAAGTAACCGTAGTAACTGGACATTTACCGGCCTCCCTAGGAACTATAACAAACAATCCAAACAAACTAATAATTCCTTTAAAGTAACCGGAGTAACTGCAAGTCTTACTGACATGAAAAATAAATCCTCACATTCGGTGAAGAATATACTAAATACTAAATCCTATATTGTTGTGCGGCAGCGTGGGTGAAATTATAATAATATTGGTTGTTAATAAAGGCGAGAGGGTAATCACAACAGCACGCAAGTACTTGCAAGAGGGGGAGGAAACTTAACATCATTACAGACCCAGGAACACCCAAAGGAGAGGACTTAGCTTAGTTTTAAGGGCTAAGGGGAGTTTTGTTAATAAGGTTAATTAACGAGAGTGTAGGCTGCGAAGCAGAGGTTACTCCAGTTACTGGGTTGTTAACAGAGATTTAATGTTAATTTGTTTTTTATGGAGTTAGGGAAGGGGGTAGGAGGGTGGGTGCGCTGCTTTGCTATAGCGTGCTGCGAGGGGGGATATAATGTTAATAAATTAACTGAACTGGTTAACACTAAATTTAATAGTGTTGATAAGGTTAATCTAGTTAATCTTTTTTATTTCATTTTAGTTAGTTTTCTTAATCTTATTTTTGTTAATTATTTTCTTTTGTTAAGGTCCCGTTACTTCTTAAACTGGATTTGATAAAGACTATTTTGATTCGTATGGAGAGGTTGGAGGAGGGAGTAGAGGGTACCGTCACTCCGGTTACTGGAGTAGTTAATGTTGTTTTGGTTCTTTAATATTCACCGTCCTCCGGGGCGTAAATCAACCTTGTTGAGGTTTACTTGGCTCATTATAACTGAGGAACGAGAGTGGTGTTGTTGTTAATAGGTTTTAAGTGTAGGGAAAGTGAGTGTCCCGTTATTCCGGTGTGTGTAGTTTATTCTTTATTATTAGTTTTACTATTAATTATTAGGAGGGGGAGGGACTAGCTCGTTACTACGATTTATTTTAAGGAAATTATTGTTAGTTTTAGGGAAATGTTTTTTAAGTCGCTACGCTCGGTAGGTTTTCCTCGGGGGTTCTAATATGCGCAATATTTTACTATAAATGAGACAGACCTTAGATTTCAATCGGGAAATTTCTATATTTTCATCCTATAGGGCAAATATCATATTCTTATACATTGGGATTTGACAGGGGATTTTCCCAAACTAGGCCCTACCCCCCATTCCCACCCAAACATTATACAAAAACAAATTATTGTTAAATTACTAATCACACACCGGATTACTTTAAACCTTAATTCCTAACCTCAAGAAAATCAATCTTATTAACCATAAACTGTGAATCTCATCAAAGACCAATTACACGAAGGTGCTTTACTTCTAATTAGAGCGTAGCGTTTAGTTACTTAACTTATTCAAGAAATAAATGTCCTGTCAAGGACCTAAAACCGTGGTAACGTCAGTTACTAACCGAGCGTAGCGACCTTAAATCTTCCTTACAAAACCTTGCCCGTTCGCCTTGGTGTAGATGTGGTCCCCACGTTATAGCCTGACCTCCCTCCCCCCTCCCCTAAACTCCCTATTTTCCCAAAATACCCCCTACCACCTTTTTCTAGTCCCCTCAAAGTAAAATAGTACATTTTAGTATGCAATTATTTTACGATACTTTAAAAGAAATGGGTGAGAAAATGCTTTTCTTTTATTAATTAATTCCAAATTCCTTAACCCCCCTCAGTTCTTTTTCTTGTATATTTTTTGTTTATCCTTTTGTTTGGTTAAGGGACCGTTACTCCGGTGACAGGGGAGGAAGATTTTGTTAGTAGAAAAAATTAAGGTTGGGACTCCAATGTGTGGGTCAAATAGCCGACCGTTATCCCGGTGACTGGTATTTACTTTATTTTTATAGTTTGTTGATATTGTTAATTGGAAATATTAAAGGAGTACGGTGTGTGGTCCCGTTACTTCAGTAACAGAGATAACCTGTATTGTAGATAATGAGTATAAAGGATAGGTCCTAGAGTGTCCCGTTACTTCAGTAACTAACTTAAGGTATTTATTGTAGGTAATAAGAATTAAGGGAGGACGGTCGCATGCCGTACTTGCAGCGCTCGCTTGCGCAGGGAGACCGTTACTACGGTAACTAGATACGATGTTTTGTAAATATTCAAATAATAAGGAGGAGGGTGTACGGTCCCGTTACTTCAGTGTGTGTTATAGAATGAATTGTAAATTTGAAATATAAAGTAAGGGACGTGTACGGACCGTTACTTCGGTTACTAATAGTACATTTTGTAAGGAGAGTGTTCTTGTTAATGAGTAGGAACTAGGGGCTGCTTCTTTCCTCCGGATCCGACGGAGAGGAGACCGTTACACCGGTGTATGGATGTACTTTTTTGTTAATAATTCTATTTTAAGGAGGGACGGAGAGTGTCCCGTTACTCCGGTTATCGGAAGGGAGGGGTAATTACCATTAACACGGCCTCTGGACCCGTACGGTCGCGACCCTTTATGGCAGCGCCGTCCGGTGTGGGGGCTAGAATTATTCATTTATTAAAGAGCATATCACTCGACACAAACCCATAAAGTTAATTAGAATAATTAATAAGTTTAGAGGATGGATTGGGATGCGGAGCGCAAGATCGCCCTGCGCAAGCGAGGGCACTCCTGTACAGGCCTAAAGCGGAAAGGAAGGAATTAAGGTTATTAGTTAAATAGTTTAATAGGATGCGACGCTGCCCTATAGGATGCATGCTCGCTATAGCAGGGGAGAGTACTTGGCAAGGAGCTTGTATTTCAACTGTATTTTACTAATCTTCCTTTGCTATTATTGGGGATCAACGGAAAAGGGGGACAACAAGGAAGGATCCTCTTTCCTCTTAATGAAATTAACTAAATTTTAACTTTTGTTTTAATACATCAACCGAATAACCAGTAAATGTTTTAATTGTAATTGGAGCAAATAATGATAATTAATCTGACTTGTTTGCGCTCCTTGTGCTTTGTGCTGCCGCTGCGCTTGCGCAGCTGCGACCGCATCATCCGTACGGCTGGTGTACACCGACGCACGATTTAGGTTTTCGTGTAACTCTCTTTATAAACCTTGATCGCGGACGCTTCATGGCTGTCTAAAGTGTGGGTGCTTTAGCCAGGGTCAACGTAGTTATAGCTTGTCGTACTATGGGCACATTAAATTGTGTGATGTAGTGTCTCGCTCCGATCAACGATAAGGCTGATTAAATCAAAATAATGTGAGTGGAGTCCTGGCGTCAAGACGGGTGCGCATTTTCCTCTACGCTGAGAGGCAGGCATAGCATATTTAATTAGTTGATGATCATTCTGTTAGTTACCTTAAAACAGCTGGGCTCTTGTGAGTGAAGTACCTAACTTCAGCGTTAGCTATAGCAGAGCAGGCATATATCGGTCGACCGTAAAATAAAGAATTGTGCAGAAGATACATTGAAGGCTCGTAGAGACTTATGTTGGGGTTAAAACCAAAACAAATAAATAAACCAACCCAAATAAAAATAAACCAAATAAAACTTAACAAAACAAAACAAACCCTAACTTGCCCTCGATCTTAATTTCATTAACTAAGTATTAACTTTGGGGATGATGCACGCTATAGCATAAGCACAAGGAGCGCAAGGGGGCCCGGGGGCGGAGTAGTGTGAGTAGGCCCGTGGGGGAATAGAGGGATACTTTAAGTAAAGTTTGTGTTATTTATCCTACTTTGCAAGCTATCCTAGCTGTTTTTATTATAGGATTTGGATCAGTGAATTTTGTACGAATATTCTTGTTAATAGTATTAAGTTTGTTATTCTAATTATTTTAGTTTGTTTTGTAGATTGTTTATTAATCTTATTAGTTAATAAGGAGGAGCACAATATCCTGTCTCGCTAAAGCGTATTATTATTTTGTTAATGGTATTAAAGAAGGAGCACGGGGTTGTAGATCTAAAGAATAATTGATTTATTTTGTATGGGTGGTAGCAGCATCAACGAAAGCACTCTCCCTGGACAACAAGGACGTGCTCGCACCCTATAGGATGCATGCTTGCTATAGCTGAGGACGGTGTGGGGTAGATTTTTAGGATAAGATCCTGATAAGAATTTGGTGTTTGGGTTATACTTTTAAAGAGTTACAGTATAGGGTGAGCCCGGGAGCGGAATACAGGAGAGGAATTAAAGTACGTACTGTTATCTACTAAATCCCGGGGGCGTAGGGTCCCACTACCGTTCTTAAATACTTGTCCTGCTAAGCGATTGTTGAATATAAACAATGTACTTTTAAGGGATCATTTTAGGGCGGAGCAGCAGACAAAAACGTTTTTGTTTACTTCAAAATATATATCTTATATCTTATATCTTATATCTTATATCTTATATCTTATATAATTTGGGGGCCGTACTTGCCTGGGTCAACGGGTTATTAATATCGCATTTACCGCGTACGGGCAAGGAAAAACTGTTGGGGTGGGGGTAATTGAGGGGAAATTGTATAGAAGGGTTGAAACTGAAACGTGAAGGCTATCTAAGACTACATTAGGGAAAATTCCAAGTAATAATGTAGGTACCAATAAAGCAATTAAAAGCATAAATTCTCTTCGGTTGATATCTTTCATTGGTTTCAGATGAGGGCTGTAAGCTCCATAAGAAATTCTGTTATATAAATAAATAGAATAACATGCAGATAAAACTATTCCAGTTGCTCCTAAAGCTCCAGCAATAGGATTTCTATCAAAAATACCAATTAAACACATTTGTTCTCCTAAGAAATTAAGTGTTAACGGTATTCCTGTATTTGCTAAAGTGAATACGAAGAAAAGTATAGTAAAGACTGGCATATAAGTTACTAAACCTCGTATATAACTAATAAGTCTTGTGTGATATCTATCGTAGATTACTCCACCAACACAGATAAATAAAGCAGGACTAACAAATCCATGTCCAATCGATAGTAAAATAGCACCTTCAATACCGATAATGTTATTAGAGAATAATCCTAAGACAACAACAGCCATATGACAAATACTTGAATAAGCAATTAGGGCTTTAGTATCTTGTTGAATAATAGTTGCAAGTGAGGCATAAATTAGTGTTACAATTGCAATTGTTTGAACTAAGGGACTAAAGTAGTTAGATGCATCAGGTAAAAAGTTAATTAATACTCTAAGCATTCCGTAGGTTGCAAATTTTAAAACTGTACCAGCTAGTAGAACTGAGCCTGCGAGGGGAGCCTCGACGTGGGCCCTATATAATCACTGGTGAAAAGGCACTAAAGGTGTTTTAACCGCCAATGCTAAGAAGAAACCAAAAAATAAAAGTTTCTGGCTTTCTAAGCTTATTTCAGATAAAGATAGTAATTGAAAGTCAGTTGAACCAAGGTTGCTATATATCATTAATATTGAAAGTAACATTGGTAAACTTCCTGCTAAAGTATATAAAAAGAATAATAAAGCGGATCTTTCTTTATTTTTCCCAGAACCAAATAAAATAATAACAATAAAAAGTATTCCCAGGATTGATTCGAAAAATATATAGAAAACAAATAAATCCAATACTACGAATAGTGCTATTTGAAATGTTTCTAAAATTAAAAAAGAGATAAGGAAATATTTGATATTTTGTGATATATTTTTATAATTAGAAAGTATTGCGATTGGTGTAATAAACGTCGTTAGTAATACATAGTATAGTGAAATACCGTCAACGCCTAATTTAAAGTCAAAGAAACTCAATTTATTGAATTCACATATAAATTGAAATTCTGTAGTGCTTGAATCAAATTCGACCCATAAGAAAATAGAAATTAGTAAGTTAATTAAAGATGTTGTAAGAGCTATTATTCTCATTTTGTTTTCATTTTTAATTGTATTTTCTTGTATTGGTAATATTAATAAAGAACCTATTATAGGTACTATAAGAAGTAATTGAATCATTATGAAAAAATTGAAGTGAAGTTTTTATTAAATAATATATATTACTTAATATTCTTTTCATACTTGGATAATATATTGTATTAGACATTTCAATAGATTATGATATTGTTTTTAAGATAAAAATATCAAAAAATGAATCAAAGAAGGTAATAAACCATCTCTACGATACGAAAAGAATTCTGCATTCAAGCCGAGATAACAATGAGCTTGAGATTCATTTTCTTTGACGTATTATTCCGAAAAAAGGAATTGAACCTTTATTTTACCGTCAAGAAGGGTATGTTTTAACCATTTAAACTATTTCAGACAAAGTCCTTTCCGCTGGTCTGCTATTCTTCTTTTTTTCCTCCTTATCGTTGTCAAATAGCCTCGGTGCGGAGCTAAATATCAGGTGAAGGCTATAGCAGAGATTAATTCCGAGGGTAAAATCAGAGATTTGAACTCTGAACAGCGTCGCCACAAGACGTTATTTTGCCAATTAAACTAAAATTACCTCTTTTATAATAATTTTATTACAATTGTCCTGTACGGCCTCTGGTCAAGTACTTGCCCCGTACGGGTTACGGGATGATGCGGTCGCTTGCGCAGCGGCAGCACAAAGCACAAGGAGCGCAAGAGTGTCCCGTTACTACGGTGAATAATAAAGAACGTATTGTTAAGGGTAATTATTATGGGGGACCCCCAATGGCCAGCAACAGATGTTACTTCCCCCACCTTAGCTCCCCAGTACTTAAGGTCGCTGCGCTCGGTTAGTAACGAAGTTACCACGGTTTGTTTTGGTCTTCGACAGTAGCAACCTTGTTGTTAACATTACTAAGTAATTTGGTATTTAGTGTAGATCGTTGCAGCTGGCTGTGGATCGTTAATTATAAATAGGGAGCATCCTGTGTGTTGTTTACCAGATCGGGATGATGCGGCAGCACAAGGAGCGCAAGCAGGTAAGGAGAAAGAATTTTGGCGCCCGATGGGTAATCTTAGTACTAAGGTTTTTGTACGGTGTGTAGATCGTTACTCCGATTTCTTTTAAGGAATTGATTATTTAATAAATATAAAGGAGGAACATTCGGTCTCGGGTTCCCCGAGCCCTCATTAGTAATTAATGAATAGACTGGGGCCCCTACCCCGGGTCCGCTTAACTTCGTTAATGCTCCCAATTTGTTTTTATTATTGATTAAGTAAGGAAGATTTATGTCGCTACGCTCGGCTAAGTCCTACGGACCGCGGTTATAGGTCCCTAACGGGACATCATTGTGTGGAATAATCAACTAACTAAACGCTACGCTCTCTTCCTATTGTAAAGCACCTTCGTGGGCATGGTCTTCGACAGTAGCAACCTTACTGAAACATCCCCTCAGTTCTTTAATGCTCACCGTCGTAAGTCTCTCGTACCTCGATACTTACTAGGCTCGCTATAACTGAGGAACGAGGTGTATGTTTTTGTGGTAGAATGTATTAAGGCCTGGACAAGAATAAGGAACTAAGCTTTCTGAAGAATGAATCGTTAATATTGTTGATTCTTAGTGTACGGATGATGCGGATGCGGTCGCTGGATGCGCCAGCACAGCAGCGATGCGGCAGCAAAAAGCAAAAAGCACAAAGCACAAGGAGCGCAAGGGGGGGATAAGGGAATCCGCCGAAAGGAAATTTACGTGGGCACTTAGTTCCTCTGGGTTACTTTATTTGTTCTTTTGGCGCTCCGCATCCTGCTAAACCATGTTAAATTCAAAATTAATTATCAAATGCTCCAATTTATAGTTTCCCAGTGGGAAAGCCCTAATTCTATTTTATTCAAAGGTGTGCTGCAAAGGGAGCTTAATCTCTTTAAACCTATTTTAAGTGGGGATAGTAGTGCAGTAAAAAGAGAGAAAGCTAGCCATAATAGTAAAGTTTTATTAAATGAATCAATTATTCA